ATGTTAAAAAGATGGTTATATTCAACAAGTCACAAAGATATTGGTTTAATGTATTTATGTTTTGGTTTTTTTGCAGGTTTAATTGGTACAAGTTTAAGTATGTTTATACGTTTAGAATTAGCTATGCCGGGCAGAGGCTTACTAGACGGGAATGGACAGCTATATAACGTTATAATAACTGCGCATGCTTTAATAATGTTATTATGGATGGTAACACCAGCATTATTTGGTGGTTTTGGAAATTGGTTAGTACCAATATTAATTGGTGCACCAGATGTCGCATTTCCAAGATTAAATAATATTAGTTTTTGGTTGCTAATTAATAGCTTTGTGTTACTATTATTAAGTACATTAGTTGAACAAGGTGCAGGTACAGGATGGACCGCATACCCACCATTAAGTGTACAACATAGTGGTGCATCAGTAGATTTAGCAATACTAGCACTGCATATAAATGGGTTAAGTAGTATTTTAGGATCCATAAATTTATTAGTAACAATTTTTGGAATGCGTACCGTAGGTATGGGCTTAAATCAATTGCCATTATTTGTATGGGCAATTGCATTTACATCTTTTTTAATAATATTAGCTTTCCCCGTATTAGCTGCAGCATTAGTAATGTTACTAACTGATAGAAACTTAAATACAGCCTACTTCTCTGAATCTGGTGATCCTGTATTATATCAACATATCTTTTGGTTTTTCGGACACCCAGAAGTATACATCTGTGCGGCATTGCGCTGCTATATAACGAAGTGGTCTTTGATACAGACCACCTCCAACGAGATTCCATTTACCACTAAGGTAAGTTGGAGTAAGTCAGTACCCCGGCGTGTTACTGGAAACGGTCAAGCGCTAAGCGGGGTACAAAGGAATGTGAGCTTCGTGGAAGCAATAAGCGAAAAGCATCTCCCAGACACGTCTAGTATGTGTAAGTTAATAAACCTGTCTAACAGCAAAGCTGTGTCACACTGCACCGCATTTGAGCGTCTACTAACCGAATGTGCACTGGATCACGGAGTAGTAGGATGTATACACCGTGTAGGAATCTTACCAGTGAGCGACCCTAATCAAGGAATGAAAAGGCTGCAGGACACTAACCTAGACATCGTTAATAGCAGAACTATGCGATTGCCTAAAATCCGAAAGGATCATGGGAACGGAGGAGTCATAGTAGGATTAACGCTACCCCATAGTAGACAGCAAAGAATACCTTCCAATTATGTCCATAGACACTTTGCAACAATGGCAGTAGCAGAAAGTCCGAAGGACCCTAGCTCTACACAAAGCAAAAGCACTCCTCTCATTACTCTAAAAGGCGAGAAGAGAGTCGCCTTTGCTGCTTTAGAATCCTCAAAGTTAATACACGCAATTGCGCACCAGGACGTGCTGGCATTAGCATATGAACAAATAAAATCTAAACCGGTTGGGGGCCCCAAGCCCATACTTGGGGCTTGGGGCCCGTCCTATGTTTTTCCCATTATAAATAAGTATAATCAGATTATACTTATTTATAATGGGAAAAACATAGGAAGAGGAAACATGACTAAGGGCGTGATAAAAGAAACCCTAGATGGAACATCTTATAAATGAATCAACGAAACAAAGACAAAGTTATTGGCGGGAAAATACAAATTCGGTATAGCACGACGTATCCTGATACCAAAGATAAACAAACAGGGTAAAAGACCACTAACAATGGCCTTCAAGGGTTTTCCTCTTTCTTCTCCTCCCTCCATTAAAGGCTCCCTAAGAGCCTTTAATGGAGGAGGAGAAGAAAGAGGAAAACCCTTGAAGCCCAGAGAAAAGATTGTGCAAAAGGCAATAGCCATGGTACTGACCGCGTTATACGAACCCCAGTTCCTAGAATACTCACACGGTTTTCGACCATCTCGCGGCTGCCATTCGGCATTAAAAATGATAGACGAAAGATTTAGAGGTGGCAAATGGGTAATAGAGGCGGACATAACCAAATGTTTTGACCGTATACCCCACGATAAACTCCTAGAAATCTTAAGCCGCAGAATAAGTTGCAAAAAAACCTTAGCGCTAATTAAATCGGGATTAAAAGCTGGCTACATTTTACAAGGAAAAAAAGTTACGAATGAAAAGGTGGGGACACCTCAAGGCAGCGTTTTAAGCCCCCTCTTAGCAAACATATATCTACACGAGTTGGATTGCTTTATGGCGGATCTTATAAAACAACACACCAAAGGTGAAACACGTAAGAAAAACCCCGAGTACAGGAGAGTACAATACGAAATGGTTGGGGGCCCCAAGCCCCAACTTGGGGCTTGGGGCCCCCGAGCGAAAGCGAAAGATACCCCCTTCCTACAAGCACAGATACGTCGAAAACTATGGAAAGTGCATAGCAAAGACCAAATGGATCCCTCGTTCCGACGCCTGTCCTACGTGCGCTATGCTGACGACTTCGTAATTTGCTTAATAGGACCCCGTAAATTAGCAGTAGAGATTATGAAACTCGTAAAGGAGTTTTTAAAAGAAAAACTAGGGCTGGAACTAAACATGGAAAAGACGCTAATTACCGAATTTAGCAAGGGTATAACCTTCTTGAACATTGAGATTACAAACAGGAAAGTCATAGAAAAACCTATAATACTCGCAAAGAAAGGGTCGGGGGCCCCTAGCCCCAACTTGGGGCTAGGGGCCCCCGAGCCCAGTAAGGACAGGCACATTCGAGTTTCGCCACGTTTAAGCTTTCATGCTCCAATACTCAAAACCTTGGAATCATTGGTCACCAGAGGGTATATGAAGTGGTCAGTATCCAAAAACAGAATAGTTCCCACTGCAGTAAGAAAGTTGGTAAACCTGGACCACAGCAATATACTACAGCTATATAACGCGGTGATACGAGGCTTGATGAACTACTTTAATTTTGTAGATAACCGCAAATCCTTGGGATCAATAACACATGGCTTAAAAATGTCTCTTGCGCTAACTCTAGCACTCAAATATAAATGTAGAACAGCATCGAAGATTTTCAAAAGGTTTGGTAAGTACCTAACCTGCCCGGAAACGGGAAAGAAACTTTATATTCCGCAAACCCACGCACGCATACCACACAAAGAAAGATGGAATTCCTCAACGGAGACCCACACTACTCCCGAACAAATAATCAACTTATCCTATTCAAACAGATTAACAAAAACGGGTTTAGGTAAAGCTTGCGTGATTTGCGGAAGCATGGATGTCCAAATGCACCACGTACGCAAACTTAGAGAATTACGCAACCGTGTGCATTTGGACTGGTACACTATGCAGATGGCGGTTGGGGGCCCCAAGCCCCAACTTGGGGCTAGGGGCCCCCAAGCCATCAACCGTAAGCAGATCCCATTATGTTCAATGCACCACCATCGTTTGCACAACAATCAATTGTCAAATAACGAAAGGCTTCTCTTCAAAACAGGCTGTGATAACTACATAGATAAAAAGAGAGGTCCTAAAACCTAAAGCTAAAGTGTAGAGGTGAGAGCCGTATGAGCTGAAAGGTTCACGTACGGTTCGGAGGGCAATTTTGCCACCTAAAAGTGAGTCGGGGGTTTTCCTATGTTTTTCTTGGGGGCCCCTAGCCCATAGTATGGGCTAGGGGCTCGATGGCCGCCCTTCTGCCGGCCATCGAGGGGGCCCCCAACCCATTATAAATAAGTATAATCTGATTATACTTATTTATAATGGGTTGGGGGCCCCCTCGATGGCCGGCAGAAGGGCGGCCATCGAGCCCCTAGCCCATACTATGGGCTAGGGGCCCCCAAGAAAAACATAGGAAAAGCCCCTGCCCATACCTGGGGCAGGGGCCCCCGGGCTTCTCATTCATGGTGCCGCTTTTGACCCCTACTGGTGTTACCAGCTTTTGGTATAATTTCACATGTTATTTCCTTTTATAGTCAAAAACCCATTTTTGGGTTTTTAGGAATGGTATGCGCTCTTGGTGCAATTAGTATACTAGGTTTTATCGTATGGGCTCATCATATGTTTACTGTTGGTCTAGATCTAGATACTATTGCATACTTTACTAGCGCTACTATGATTATAGCAGTACCCACCGGTATGAAAATCTTTAGTTGGTTAGCAACCATTTATGGTGGTAGAACATGGTTTACTACACCAATGATGTTTGCTATTGGTTTCTTAAGTTTATTTACAGCTGGTGGTGTAACTGGTGTTGTATTAGCTAATGCAGGTGTTGATATGCTAGTACACGATAGAAGTATAAGCTATAAAATGGAAGTGATAGACTGTTTAAATTTACTTTCGGTGGTCTTAAAAAATGTGTTAGACGGGGGGCTCGAGAGCCGCCTGTCTATCCAAGATGTAGATTTTCTTTTTTGCGGTTTATTGGTTATGCCAATAAACAATAACAAAGATAAGGTGAAGGATAGACCTTTGGATAAACAAAGGGTTTATCCAAAGGATAAAGCATATAGCGAAAGGTATGTTTTAAGTAAAAAGCATATAAAAGGGTTTGTAGTAGGTTTAATTGATGGTGATGGTAGTATACAGGTAAATCATTGGCGTAAAACAAATTTACAGTACAGAATTGTTGTAAAGTTGAACTATACAGCTTCAAATTATCAAATGTTAAGTATTATTTGTGCATTCTTAAAAGTAGGAAAAGTGAACCTTTTAACATCTACATCTAAAGGTGTAGTAGAAGTAATATGGGTTATAAATCACAGAAAGGATATTATAGTACTATTAACGTTATTTAAGGAATATCCTTTATTACATTGTGCAAGAATATGTCAATATATTTTTATGTTAGAGTGTATGGAACATAATAATGTAATAAAGTATTTAGAAACTAGAGAAAGGAAGTATAATATACGAGATAACGTACTAAATCAAATGGGTGATATAACAAAAAAACCCTACTATAACTCTTGGTTGTCTGGTTTTATTTCGGCAGAGGGTTGTTTTTGTATACGCAAGAACGGTTATCATTCATTTAGTATAGCACAAAAGTACTCAAAGTACTTATTAGAGAGTATTAAACAAACATTTGGGTTAAAAAGTAAAGTACGTAGTCTTCCTAGCCAAATTTATGCTCTTGAGACTTATAGTAAGGATAGCCTAAATACCATATATAATTTTTGCCATCAATACCCACTTTTAGGTCATAAAAGAACCCAGATGTTTTTGCAAAAAACCCTTATATCATCAAAGCACTCGGGGGTAGGGGGCTCGATGGCCGCCCCCGGCCATCGAGGGGGCCGCCCCCTCGATGGCCGGGGGCGGCCATCGAGCCCCCCTACCCCCGACCGATCTTCTGCCCTTTAAGGATAAAGCAGTTTAACAGAAAGTCATTAAATATAGTTTAGTAGAGTGTCGTGTTGTCATATGGCCATGGTTTTTTAAAGAACCGGTTAATCTATGATTAGCTAACGGTGAAATCTTTATGTACATAAACTAGCATATGTTCAAAAATAGCATAAAGACAATACCGTGGAAACTTTGGGCACTATACATTTTGTTATAGGTCGGGGGTTGGCAGAAGGGCTCTACCCCTCGATGCAGAAGCCGGGGCTCTTCCCCTCAATGCAGAAGCCGGGGCTCGAAGGCCGCCCCTTCGATGGCCAGGGGCTCGATGGCCGCCCCCTCGATGGCCGGGGGCGGCCATCGAGCCCCTGGCCATCGAAGGGGCGGCCTTCGAGCCCCGGCTTCTGCATCGAGGGGAAGAGCCCCGGCTTCTGCATCGAGGGGTAGAGCCCTTCTGCCAACCCCCGAGACAATTAAAACCAAAGGCTCCGTAGAGACTAAACGCCATAACACAGTAAACCTGTTAGACTAACATTTTGGGTACTCTCTATGTTTTCCCCCTATAGGGCTTCTGCGCAGAAGCCCTATAGGGGGAAAACATAGAGAGAACACATATAGCCCTTCTTCCTCTGTTTTTCCTCTTCCCCCTATATGGCTTCTGCGGCAGAAGCCATATAGGGGGAAGAGGAAAAACAGAGGAGCAGTAGAAACATAAACTGCGAAGGGAACCCGCTGGGCTCTTCCCCTCGATGCAGAAGCCGGGGCTCGAAGGCCGCCCTTCTGCCGGCCTTCGAGGGGGCGGCCACCGAGGCCTATGTTTTTACCCTTACAAATAAGTATAGTCAGACTATACTTATTTGTAAGGGTAAAAACATAGGCCTCGGTGGCCGCCCCCTCGAAGGCCGGCAGAAGGGCGGCCTTCGAGCCCCGGCTTCTGCATCGAGGGGAAGAGCCCCCTCGAAGGCCGGCAGAAGGGCGGCCTGTCCTATGTTTTTACTCGGGGGCCCCAAGCCCCAAGTATGGGCTTGGGGCCCCCAACCCTTACAAATAAGTATAGTCTGACTATACTTATTTATAAGGGTTGGGGGCCCCAAGCCCATACTTGGGGCTTGGGGCCCCCGAGTAAAAACATAGGAAGAGCCCCGGCTTCTGCATCGAGGGGGAAGGCGGTGATGTTATACAAAAGGGAAGGTTGAGGTGTAAGTTATAGTCCAAACCTTGTTGTGAAACAAGAAAAAGAATATAAGAGAAATTCTTTTATATTCTTTTATTAAATAAGACCTACTATGTGGTCGCACACTTTCATTATGTGCTCAGTATGGGTGCAGTATTTGGTATTTTTGCTGGTTTATACTTCTGGTTAGGTTTAATGACCGGTTTAAGTTATAATGAAGGTAGGGGTATTTTACATTTCTGGACTCTATTTATTGGAGTTAACCTAACATTTTTCCCAATGCATATGTTAGGTTTAGGGGGTATGCCAAGACGTATGTATGATTACGCCGATTGTTTTATAGGTTGGAATTCATTAGCTAGTTATGGTTCTATGGTCTCTTTTTTTTCCTTATTATTATTAGCTGCTCCTATTAATCTAATGAGCACCAATAATGTACCATCTTATAAAATTACATTAGCATCTACTCTTGAATGGTTATTACCAGCAACTCCTGCACATCATACTTATAGCACTTTACCCGTACTACGTACTACTCGATAGTTTTTTTTAGCTTCTGCTGTGTTTTAAGAGTCGGCAGAAGGGCTCTTCCCCTATATGGCCGGGGCTATAAGGCCGCCCTTCAAGGGTTTCCCCCTTAAAACTAAGTATAGTCAGACTATACTTAGTTTTAAGGGGGAAAACCCTTGAAGGCCTTATAGGGGGCGGCCATATAGGCCTATGTTTTTACCCTTATAAATAAGTATAGTCAGACTATACTTATTTATAAGGGTAAAAACATAGGACAGGCCGCCCTTCTGCCGGCCTTCGAGGGGGTTGGGGGCTATAGGGCGTAAGGGCTTTTCTCTTTCTTCCTTATGTACCTTAAAGGCTCTTATGAAGCCTTTAAGGTACATAAGGAAGAAAGAGAAAAGCCCTTAAGCCCTTCCCCTTCGAAGGCCCCTCTCTCTATGTTTTTACCTTTAAAACTAAGTATAGTCTGACTATACTTAGTTTTAAAGGTAAAAACATAGGCCTATATGGCCGCCCCCTATAAGGCCTTCAAGGGTTTTCCCCCTTAAAACTAAGTATAGTCTGACTATACTTAGTTTTAAGGGGGAAACCCTTGAAGGGCGGCCTTATAGCCCCGGCCATATAGGGGAGAGGCCTCTCAAGGTTTTTCCCCTTAAAACTAAGTATAGTCAGACTATACTTAGTTTTAAGGGGAAAAACCTTGAAGGGCTATATGGCCGCCCTTCCTATGTTTTTACCTTTAAAACTAAGTATAGTCTGACTATACTTAGTTTTAAAGGTAAAAACATAGGCCTATATGGCCGCCCCCTATAAGGCCTTCAAGGGTTTTCCCCCTTAAAACTAAGTATAGTCTGACTATACTTAGTTTTAAGGGGGAAACCCTTGAAGGGCGGCCTTATAGCCCCGGCCATATAGGGGAGAGGCCATATAGGGGGTGGCCTGTCCTATGTTTTTACTCGGGGGCCCCAAGCCCATAGTATGGGCTTGGGGCCCCCAACCCTTATAAATAAGTATAGTCTGACTATACTTATTTATAAGGGTAAAAACATAGAGAGAAGCAGGGGGCTATAAGGCCGCCCCCTATAAGGCCTCTTTGGGGTTTCCCCCCTTAAAACTAAGTATAGTCTGACTATACTTAGTTTTAAGGGGGGAAACCCCAAAGAGGGCTATATGGCGTAAGGGCTTTTCTCTTTCTTCCTTATGTCCCTTAAAGGCTCTTATGGAGCCTTTAAGGGACATAAGGAAGAAAGAGAAAAGCCCTTAAGCCCTTCTGCCGGCCATATAGGGGGCGGCCTTATAGCCCTCTTTGGGGTTTCCCCCCTTAAAACTAAGTATAGTCAGACTATACTTAGTTTTAAGGGGGGAAACCCCAAAGAGGCCTTATAGGGGGCGGCCTTATAGCCCCCGGCCCTATAGGGGGTTTTACCCTCTCTCTATGTTTTTACCTTTAAAACTAAGTATAGTCTGACTATACTTAGTTTTAAAGGTAAAAACATAGGCCTATATGGCCGCCCCCCTCGAAGGCCGGGGGCTATAAGGCCGCCCTTCCCCCTATATGGCCGGGGGCGGCCATCGAGCCCCTGGCCTTCGAAGGGGCGGCCTTATAGCCCCGGCCATATAGGGGAGAGGCCTCTTTGGGGCTCGAAGGCCGCCCTTCTGCCGGCCTTCGAGGGGGTTTCCCCCCTTTAAACTAAGTATAGTCTGACTATACTTAGTTTAAAGGGGGGAAACCCCCTCGAAGGCCGGCAGAAGGGCGGCCTTCGAGCCCCAAAGAGGGCTATATGGCGTAAGGGCTTTTCTCTTTCTTCCTTATGTCCCTTAAAGGCTCCATAAGAGCCTTTAAGGGACATAAGGAAGAAAGAGAAAAGCCCTTAAGCCCCTTCCCCGGCCATATAGGGGGCGGCCATATAGGCCTATGTTTTTCCTCTTCCCCTCGATGGCTTCTGCGGCAGAAGGGCGGCCTTATAGCCCCAAGCCCATAGTATGGGCTTGGGGCCCCCGAGGAAAAACTTAGAGAGAGGGGGGCCCTCTCTATGTTTTTCCTCTTCCCCTCGATGGCCGGGGCTATAAGGCCGCCCCTTCGAAGGCCAGGGGCTCGATGGCCGCCCCCGGCCATATAGGGGGAAGGGCGGCCTTATAGCCCCCGGCCTTCGAGGCAGAAGGGCGGCCACCGAGGCCTATGTTTTTCTATGGGGCCCATAGCCCATAGTATGGGCTATGGGCCCCATACCCGTTATAAATAAGTATAATCTGATTATACTTATTTATAACGGGTATGGGGCCCATAGCCCATACTATGGGCTATGGGCCCCATAGAAAAACATAGGACGGGCCCATAGCCCATAGTATGGGCTATGGGCCCCATACCCGTTATAAATAAGTATAATCTGATTATACTTATTTATAACGGGTATGGGGCCCATAGCCCATACTATGGGCTATGGGCCCCATAGAAAAACATAGGACGGGCCCATAGCCCATAGTATGGGCTATGGGCTATATGGCCGCCCTTCTGCCGGCCATATAGGGGCCCCCTCGAAGGCCTCTCAAGGTTTTTACTCGGGGGCCCCAAGCCCATAGTATGGGCTTGGGGCCCCCAACCCTTAAAACTAAGTATAGTCAGACTATACTTAGTTTTAAGGGTTGGGGGCCCCAAGCCCATACTATGGGCTTGGGGCCCCCGAGTAAAAACCTTGAAGGGCTATATGGCCGCCCTTCCCCCTATATGGCCGGGGGCTATAAGGCCGCCCCTATATGGCCGGCAGAAGGGCGGCCATATAGCCCTCTTTGGGGCTCGAAGGCCGCCCTTCTGCCGGCCTTCGAGGGGGTTTCCCCCCTTTAAACTAAGTATATTCTGAATATACTTAGTTTAAAGGGGGGAAACCCCCTCGAAGGCCGGCAGAAGGGCGGCCTTCGAGCCCCAAAGAGGCCTTATAGGGGGCGGCCATATAGCCCCCGGCCATATAGGGGGAAGGGCGGCCTTATAGCCCCCAACCATTATAAATAAGTATAATCAAATTATACTTATTTATAACGGTTGGGGGCCCATAGCCCATACTATGGGCTATGGGCCCGTCCTATGTTTTTACCCTTAAAACTAAGTATAATCTGATTATACTTAGTTTTAAGGGTAAAAACATAGGCCTCGGTGGCCGCCCCCTATATGGCCGCAGAAGGGGCGGCCATCGAGCCCCGGCCATCGAGGGGAAGAGTAAAAACATAGGCCTATATGGCCGCCCTTCCCCCCTCGAAGGCCGGCAGAAGGGCTATAAGGCCGCCCTTCCCCCTACCTATAAGGCCGGCAGAAGGGCGGCCTTATAGCCCCCTGCTTCTCTCTATGTTTTTACCCTTATAAATAAGTATAGTCAGACTATACTTATTTATAAGGGTAAAAACATAGGACAGGCCACCCCCTATATGGCCCCTCGTAGGCCTCTCAAGGTTTTTACCCTTAAAACTAAGTATAGTCAGACTATACTTAGTTTTAAGGGTAAAAACCTTGAGAGGCCTACGAGGGGCCCTATAGGGGCGGCCTTATAGCCCCCGGGTTCTCTCTATGTTTTTACCCTTATAAATAAGTATAGTCAGACTATACTTATTTATAAGGGTTGGGGGCCCCAAGCCCATACTATGGGCTTGGGGCCCCCGAGTAAAAACATAGGACAGGCCACCCCCTATAAGGCCTCTCCCCTATATGGCCGGGGCTATAAGGCCGCCCCCTATAAGGCCGGGGGCGGCCTTATAGCCCTTCAAGGGTTTTACCCTTTAAACTAAGTATAGTCTGACTATACTTAGTTTAAAGGGTAAAACCCTTGAAGGCCTTATAGGGGGCGGCCATATAGGCCTATGTTTTTACCTTTAAAACTAAGTATAGTCAGACTATACTTAGTTTTAAAGGTAAAAACATAGGAAGGGCGGCCTTATAGCCCTTCAAGGGTTTTCTATGGGGCCCCTAGCCCATAGTATGGGCTAGGGGCCCCAACCCCTTAAAACTAAGTATAGTCTGACTATACTTAGTTTTAAGGGGTTGGGGCCCCTAGCCCATACTATGGGCTAGGGGCCCCATAGAAAACCCTTGAAGGGCTATAAGGCCGCCCCCTATAGGGCCTCTCCTATGTTTTTACCTTTAAAACTAAGTATAGTCAGACTATACTTAGTTTTAAAGGTAAAAACATAGGAAGGGCGGCCCTATAGCCCTTCTGCCGGCCTTATAGGGGGTGGCCTGTCCTATGTTTTTACTCGGGGGCCCCAAGCCCATAGTATGGGCTTGGGGCCCCCAACCCTTATAAATAAGTATAGTCAGACTATACTTATTTATAAGGGTAAAAACATAGAGAGAACCCGGGGGCTATAAGGCCGCCCTTCTGCCGGCCTTCGAGGGGGCGGCATTATAGCCCTTCAAGGGTTTTCCTCGGGGCTATATGGCCGCCCTTCCCCCTATAGGGCCGGCAGAAGGGCTATAAGGCCGCCCCCTCGAAGGCCGGCAGAAGGGCGGCCTTATAGCCCTGGCCTTCGAAGGGGAAGGGCGGCCCTATAGCCCTCTTTGGGGTTTCTTGGGGGCCCCTAGCCCATAGTATGGGCTAGGGGCCCCAACCCCCTTAAAACTAAGTATATTCAGAATATACTTAGTTTTAAGGGGGTTGGGGCCCCTAGCCCATACTATGGGCTAGGGGCCCCCAAGAAACCCCCTCGAAGGCCGGGGGCTATAGGGCCGCCCCCGGCCCTATAGGGGGCGGCCTTATAGCCCCTTGAAGGCCTGTCCTCAGTTTTTACCCTTAAAACAAAGTATAGTCAGACTATACTTAGTTTTAAGGGTAAAAACTTAGAGAGAGGGGGTGGCCCCTAGCCCATAGTATGGGCTAGGGGCCCATACCCCCAGCCCATAGTAGGGGCTGGGGCTTTTCCTATGTTTTTCCCCTTAAAACTAAGTATAGTCAGACTATACTTAGTTTTAAGGGGAAAAACATAGGGTTCGATGGCCACCCCCTATATGGCCCCTCGTAGGCCGGGGGGGCCTACGAACCCGGGGGCTCGAAGGCCGCCCCTTCGAAGGGGCGGCCTTCGAGCCCCCGGGTTCGTAGGCCACCCCCTCGATGGCCGGGGGCGGCCATATAGCCCCGGCCTACGAGGGGCCTTATAGGGGGCGGCCATATAGCCCCGGCCATATAGGGGACGGGCCCCTAGCCCATAGTATGGGCTAGGGGCCCCGTACCCCCAACCTCTTAAAACTAAGTATAGTCAGACTATACTTAGTTTTAAAAGGAAAAACATAGGAAGAGCCCCCTTGAAGGGCTCTATGGCCGCCCTTCTGCATAGAAGGCCTTCAAGGGTTTCCCCCTATATGGCCGGGGGCTATAAGGCCGCCCCCTATAAGGCCGGGGGCGGCCTTATAGCCCCCGGCCTTATAGGGGGCGGCCTTATAGCCCCCGGCCATATAGGGGGAAACCCTTGAAGGGCTATATGGCCGCCCCTATAAGGCCTTCAAGGGGTTTCCCCCTTAAACCTAAGTATAGTCAGACTATACTTAGGTTTAAGGGGGAAACCCCTTGAAGGGCTATATGGCCGCCCTTATGCCGGCCATATAGGGGGCGGCCTTATAGCCCCCGGGTTCGTAGGCCACCCCCCCCCCTATATGGCCTCTCCCCTATATGGCCGGGGCTATAAGGCCGCCCCCTATAAGGCCGGGGGCGGCCTTATAGCCCTTCAAGGGTTTTACCCTTTAAACTAAGTATAGTCTGACTATACTTAGTTTAAAGGGTAAAACCCTTGAAGGCCTTATAGGGGGCGGCCATATAGGCCTATGTTTTTACCTTTAAAACTAAGTATAGTCAGACTATACTTAGTTTTAAAGGTAAAAACATAGGAAGGGCGGCCATATAGCCCTTCAAGGTTTTTCTATGGGGCCCCTAGCCCATAGTATGGGCTAGGGGCCCCATACCCCTTAAAACTAAGTATAGTCAGACTATACTTAGTTTTAAGGGGTATGGGGCCCCTAGCCCATACTATGGGCTAGGGGCCCCATAGAAAAACCTTGAGAGGCCTACGAGGGGCCATATAGGGGGCGTCCTTCGAGCCCCTGCCCATACTATGGGCAGGGGCCCGCTTTGGGGTTTCTCGGCAGAAGGGCTCTCTTTGGGGTTTCCCCTTATAATTAAGTATAGTCAGACTATACTTAATTATAAGGGGAAACCCCAAAGAGAGCCCTTCTGCCGAGAAACCCCAAAGCGGGCCTAGAAGGGACAAGGAAAGAAAGTATAAGGGTTGGGGGCCCCCTATATGGCCGGCAGAAGGGCGGCCATCGAGCCCCAAGCCCATACTATGGGCTTGGGGCTCGAAGGCCGCCCTTCTGCCGGCCTTCGAGGGGGTTGGGGGCCCCTAGCCCCAACTTGGGGCTAGGGGCCCCCAAGCCCCCGAGAAAAACCTTAACGGGGGGGTTCCCACATATAAGAAGTATTCATTATGTTCTTATATGTCCTTATAGGGTTACACCTACCTATAAGAAGTATTCATTTCTTTCTTACTTACTTACTTACTTATATGTGGTTTCCTTATAGGGTACACCTACCTCTAAGAAGTATTCATTTATTTCTTACTTACTTACTTATATGTGGTATCCTTATAGGGTACACCTATAAGTAAGAAGTATTCATTTCTTTCTTATATGTTTAAGGTAAGGGTATCGAAGGCTCTTCCCCCCCCCCCTCGAAGGCCTTCGAGGGGGCTCTTCCTATGTTTTTCCTCTTCCTATGTTTTTACCCTTAAAACTAAGTATAATCAGATTATACTTAGTTTTAAGGGTAAAAACATAGGACGGGCCCCAAGCCCCAAGGTGGGTGCCCCCTCGAAGGCCGGGGGCTCGAGGGCCGCCCCCGGCCCTCGAGGGGGCGGCCCTCGAGCCCCCGGCCTTCGAGGGGGCACCCACCTTGGGGCTTGGGGCCCGTCCTATGTTTTTCCTCTTCCTATGTTTTTACCCTTAAAACTAAGTATAATCAGATTATACTTAGTTTTAAGGGTAAAAACATAGGACGGGCCCCTAGCCCCAAGGTGGGGCTTGGGGCTCGATGGCCGCCCTTCTGCCGGCCATATAGGGGGCCCCCACCCCTTATAAATAAGTATAGTCAGACTATACTTATTTATAAGGGGTTGGGGGCCCCCTATAAGGCCGGCAGAAGGGCGGCCTTCGAGCCCCTAGCCCATACTATGGGCTAGGGGCCCCCAAGAAAAACATAGGGTTCGATGGCCACCCCGGCCATATAGGGGACAGGCCGCCCCCTCTCTCTAAGTTTTTACCCTTAAAACTAAGTATAGTCAGACTATACTTAGTTTTAAGGGTAAAAACTTAGAGAGAGGGGGCCCGCTTTGGGGTTTCCTCGGGGCCCCCAGCCCATAGTATGGGCTGGCCCCCCCTTATAATTAAGTGTAGTCAGACTACACTTAATTATAAGGGGGGGCCAGCCCATACTATGGGCTGGGGGCCCCGAGGAAACCCCAAAGAGACCGCCCTTCTGCCCTGAAGGCTTCTGCGGCAGAAGGGCGGATTCTTTGGGTTTTCCTCTTTCTCTACCCCCCGCCATTAAAGGCTCCCTAAGAGCCTTTAATGGAGGGGGGTAGAGAAAGAGGAAAACCCTTGACGGGCCCGTCCCCTATATGGCCGGGGTGGCCATCGAACCCTATGTTTTTCTTGGGGGCCCCTAGCCCATAGTATGGGCTAGGGGCTCGAAGGCCGCCCTTCTGCCGGCCTTATAGGGGGCCCCCAACCCATTATAAATAAGTATAATCAGATTATACTTATTTATAATGGGTGGGGCCCCCTATATGGCCGGCAGAAGGGCGGCCATCGAGCCCCAAGCCCCACCTTGGGGCTTGGGGCCCGTCCTATGTTTTTACCCTTAAAACTAAGTATAATCTGATTATACTTAGTTTTAAGGGTAAAAACATAGGAAGAGGAAAAACATAGGAAAAGCCCATACTATGGGCTAGGGGCCCCAAGCCTGTCCTATGTTTTTACTCTTCCCCTCGATGGCCCCTCGTAGGCCGGGGTGGCCTACGAACCCGGGGCTCGAAGGCCGCCCCCTCGAAGGCCGGGGGCTCGAAGGCCGCCCCCTCGAAGGCCGGGGGCTCGAAGGCCGCCCCCTCGAAGGCCGGGGGCTCGAAGGCCGCCCCCTCGAAGGCCGGGGGCTCGAAGGCCGCCCCCTCGAAGGCCGGGGGCTCGAAGGCCGCCCCCTCGAAGGCCGGGGGCTCGAAGGCCGCCCCCTCGAAGGCCGGGGGCTCGAAGGCCGCCCCCTCGAAGGCCGGGGGCTCGAAGGCCGCCCCCTCGAAGGCCGGGGGCTCGAAGGCCGCCCCCTCGAAGGCCGGGGGCTCGAAGGCCGCCCCCGGCCTTCGAGGGGGCGGCCTTCGAGCCCCCGGCCTTCGAGGGGGCGGCCTTCGAGCCCCCGGCCTTCGAGGGGGCGGCCTTCGAGCCCCCGGCCTTCGAGGGGGCGGCCTTCGAGCCCCCGGCCTTCGAGGGGGCGGCCTTCGAGCCCCCGGCCTTCGAGGGGGCGGCCTTCGAGCCCCCGGCCTTCGAGGGGGCGGCCTTCGAGCCCCCGGCCTTCGAGGGGGCGGCCTTCGAGCCCCCGGCCTTCGAGGGGGCGGCCTTCGAGCCCCCGGCCTTCGAGGGGGCGGCCTTCGAGCCCCCGGCCTTCGAGGGGGCGGCCATATAGGCCTATGTTTTTCCTCGGGGGCTTTTCCTATGTTTTTCTTGGGGGCCCCTAGCCCATAGTATGGGCTATGGGCCCCCAACCCATTATAAATAAGTATAATCTGATTATACTTATTTATAATGGGTTGGGGGCCCATAGCCCATACTATGGGCTAGGGGCCCCCGAGGAAAAACATAGGACGGGCCCCTAGCCCATAGTATGGGCTTGGGGCCCTTCCCCTATATGGCCGGGGCTATATGGCCGCCCTTCTGCCGGCCATCGAGGGGGAAGGGCGGCCATATAGCCCCGGCCATCGTGGGGAAGAGTAAAAACATAGAGAGAGCCCCGGCTTCTGCATATAGGGGCCTCGATGGCCGCCCTTCCCCCTCGAAGGCCGGGGGCTCGAAGGCCGCCCTTCCCCCTCGAAGGCCGGGGGCTCGAAGGCCGCCCCCGGCCTTCGAGGGGGAAGGGCGGCCTTCGAGCCCCCGGCCTTCGAGGGGGAAGGGCGGCCTTCGAGCCCCCGGGTTCGTAGGCCACCCCCTCGATGGCCGGCAGAAGGGCGGCCATATAGCCCCGGCCTCTCCTATGTTTTTCCCATTATAAATAAGTTTAATCTGATTAAACTTATTTATAATGGGAAAAACATAGGAAGAGGGGCCATCGAGGGGGAAGAGCCTTCGATACCATGCCTTCTGCTAGAGCAGAAGGGCGGTACCCCTGCCCTTTTAGGTACAACACTAAAAGGCTCCATTTCTTTCTTACTTACTTACTTACTTACTTACTTATATGTGGTTTCCTTATAAGGGGACACCTATAAGTATGAAGTATTCATTTTGTTCTTACTTATATGGCCTTCCTTTGTTACACCTATAAGAAGTATTCATTATGTTCTTACTTATAGGTGGTTTACTTATAGGTACACCTATAAGTAAGAACTATTCATTTTGTTCTTACTTATATGTCCTTTAAAGCAGAAGGGCTATATGTCCTTAACCCCTATAGGGCTTCTGCTATGGCTATAGGGCTTCTGCTCCTTCCCTTCGAAGCAGAAGCCCCCTATAGGGCTCTCTCTATGTTTTTCCCCTCTCTATGTTTTTCCTCTTCCCCTCGATGGCCGGGGCGGCCATCGAGGCCTATGTTTTTCTTGGGGGCCCCTAGCCCATACTATGGGCTAGGGGCCCCCAAGAAAAACATAGGCCTCGATGGCCGCCCCGGCCATCGAGGGGAAGAGGAAAAACATAGGACGGGCCCCCCTATATGGCCGGGGGCTATAGGGCCGCCCTTCTGCATAGAAGGCCCCTCGTAGGCCTCTCAAGGTTTTTCCTCGGGGGCCCCAAGCCCCAAGTTGGGGCTTGGGGCCCCCGACCCTTAAAACTAAGTATAGTCAGACTATACTTAGGTTTAAGGGTCGGGGGCCCCAAGCCCCAACTTGGGGCTTGGGGCCCCCGAGGAAAAACCTTGAAGGGCTCGAAGGCCGCCCCTTCGAAGGCCAGGGGCGGCCTTCGAGCCCCCGGCCTTCGAGGGGGTGGCCTGTCCTATGTTTTTACTCGGGGGCCCCAAGCCCATAGTATGGGCTTGGGGCCCCCAACCCTTATAAATAAGTATAGTCTGACTATACTTATTTATAAGGGTTGGGGGCCCCAAGCCCATACTATGGGCTTGGGCCCCCCGAGTAAAAACATAGGACAGGCCACCCCCTCGAAGGCCGGGGGCTCGAAGGCCGCCCCTGGCCTTCGAAGGGGCGGCCTTTCCTATGTTTTTACCCTTATAAATAAGTATAGTCTGACTATACTTATTTATAAGGGTAAAAACATAGAGAGAACCCGGGGGCTATAAGGCCGCCCTTCCCCCCTCGAAGGCCGGCAGAAGGGCTATATAGCCTCCCTTCCCCTATAGGGCCGGGGGCTATAGGGCCGCCCCTATAAGGCCCCTCGTAGGCCGGGGTGGCCTACGAACCCGGGGGTTCGATGGCCACCCCCTATATGGCCCCCTCGTAGGCCGGGGTGGCCTACGAACCCGGGGGCTATATGGCCGCCCCCGGGTTCGTAGGCCACCCCGGCCTACGAGGGGCCATATAGGGGGCGGCCACCGAGCCCCCTGCTTCGTAGGCCACCCCGGCCTACGAGGGGCCATATAAGGGGCGGCCTTATAGCCCCCGGCCCTATAGGGGGAAGGGCGGCCATATAGCCCCGAGGAAAAACTGAGGACAGGCCTTCAAGGGGCTCGAAGGCCGCCCTTCCCCTTCGAAGGCCCCTCGTAGGCCGGGGTGGCCTACGAAGCAGGGGGCTATAAGGCCGCCCCCTATAAGGCCGGCAGAAGGGCGGCCTTATAGCCCTTCAAGGGTTTCCCCCCCCCCCCCCCCTTTAAACTAAGTATAGTCAGACTATACTTAGTTTAAAGGGGGGGAAACCCTTGAAGGCCTTATAGGGGGCGGCCTTATAGCCCCCGGGTTCGTAGGCCACCCCGGCCTACGAGGGGCCTTCGAGGGGGGTCGTTCCCCCCTTTAAACTAAGTATAGTCTGACTATACTTAGTTTAAAGGGGGGAAACCCCTTGAAGGGCTATAGGGCGTAAGGGCTTTTCTCTTTCTTCCTTATGTCCCTTAAAGGCTCTTATGGAGCCTTTAAGGGACATAAGGAAGAAAGAGAAAAGCCCTTAATCCCTTCCCCCCTATAAGGCCTTCAAGGGGTTTCCCCCTTTAAACTAAGTATAGTCAGACTATACTTAGTTTAAAGGGGGGAAACCCCCTATAAGGCCGGGGGCGGCCTTATAGCCCCTTGAAGGGCTATAAGGCCGCCCCCTATAAGGCCGCCCTTCTGCCGGCCTTATAGGGGGCGGCCTTATAGCCCCCTGCTTCGTAGGCCACCCCGGCCTACGAGGGGCCTTCGAAGGGGAAGGGCGGCCTTCGAGCCCCTCTCTCTAAGTTTTTCCCCCTCGATGGCCGGGGGCGGCCACCGAGCCCCTTAAAACAAAGTATAGTCTGACTATACTTTGTTTTAAGGGGCTCGGTGGCCGCCCCCGGCCATCGAGGGGGAAAAACTGAGGACAGGCCGGCAGAAGGGCGGTCTCTTTGGGGCTCTTCCTATGTTTTTCCCCTTAAAACTAAGTATAGTCAGACTATACTTAGGTTTAAGGGGAAAAACATAGGACAGGCCGCCCTTCTGCCGGCCTTATAGGGGGTTTACCCCCTTATAATTAAGTATAGTCTGACTATACTTAATTATAAGGGGGTAAACCCCCTATAAGGCCGGCAGAAGGGCGGTATGGGGCCCCTAGCCCATACTATGGGCTAGGGGCCCCTATAAGGCCGGGGGTTCGATGGCCGCCCCCTATATGGCCCCTCGTAGGCCGGGGTGGCCTACGAACCCGGGGGCTATATGGCCGCCCCCGGGTTCGTAGGCCACCCCGGCCTACGAGGGGCCATATAGGGGGCGGCCACCGAGCCCCTGGGTTCGTAGGCCACCCCGGCCTACGAGGGGCCATATAAGGGGCGGCCTTATAGCCCCAAGCCTGTCCTATGTTTTTACCCTTAAAACTAAGTATAGTCTGACTATACTTAGTTTTAAGGGTAAAAACATAGGAAGAGCCCCAAAGCGGCCCCCCCTATAAGGCCGGGGGCTATAGGGCCGCCCCTTATAAGGCCAGGGGCTATATGGCCGCCCCCTATATGGCCCCTCGTAGGCCGGGGTGGCCTACGAACCCAGGGGCTCGGTGGCCGCCCCCTATATGGCCCCTCGTAGGCCGGGGTGGCCTACGAACCCGGGGGCGGCCATATAGCCCCCGGGTTCGTAGGCCACCCCGGCCTACGAGGGGCCATATAGGGGGTGGCCATCGAACCCCCGGGTTCGTAGGCCACCCCGGCCTACGAGGGGCCATATAGGGGGCGGCCTTATAGCCCCCGGCCCTATAGGGGGCGGCCTTATAGCCCCTAGCCCATACTATGGGCTAGGGGCCCCATAGCCTGTCCTATTTTTTTACCCTTAAAACTAAGTATAGTCTGACTATACTTAGTTTTAAGGGTAAAAACCTAGGCCTCTCTCTATGGTTTCCTCTTCCTATGTTTTTCCCCTTATAAATAAGTATAATCAGATTATACTTATTTATAATGGGAAAAACATAGGAAGAGGAAACCATAGGAGAGGCCGCCCCTATAAGGCCTCTTTGGGTTTTCCCCTTTTAAACTAAGTATAGTCTGACTATACTTAGTTTAAAAGGGGAAAACCCTTGAAGGGCTATATGGCGTAAGGGCTTTTCTCTTTCTTCCTTATGTCCCTTAAAGGCCTGGGGCTCGAAGGCCGCCCCCTATAGGGCCGGGGGCTCGAAGGCCGCCCCCTCGAAGGCCGGGGGCTCGAAGGCCGCCCCCGGCCTTCGAGGGGGCGGCCTTCGAGCCCCCGGCCTTCGAGGGGGCGGCCCTATAGCCCCCGGCCTTCGAGGGGGGCCCCTGCCCCAGGTATGGGCTAGGGGCCCCATACTCCATAAGAGCCTTTAAGGGACATAAGGAAGAAAGAGAAAAGCCCTTAAGCCCCTTCCCCGGCCATATAGGGGGCGGCCTTATAGCCCCGGGTTCGTAGGCCACCCCGGCCTACGAGGGGCCATATAGGGGAAGAGCCCCTAGCCCATACTATGGGCTAGGGGCCCCCTATAAGGCCCCTCGTAGGCCGGGGTGGCCTACGAACCCGGGGGCTATAAGGCCGCCCCCTATATGGCCCCTCGTAGGCCGGGGTGGCCTACGAACCCGGGGGTTCGATGGCCACCCCCTATATGGCCCCTCGTAGGCCGGGGTGGCCTACGAACCCGGGGGCTATATGGCCGCCCCCGGGTTCGTAGGCCACCCCGGCCTACGAGGGGCCATATAGGGGGCGGCCACCGAGCCCCCTGCTTCGTAGGCCACCCCGGCCTACGAGGGGCCATATAAGGGGCGGCCATATAGCCCCTGGCCTTATAAGGGGCGGCCTTATAGCCCCAAGCCTCTCCTATGTTTTTCTATGGGGCCCATAGCCCATAGTATGGGCTATGGGCCCCCAACCCATTTAAAATAAGTACAATCTGATTATACTTATTTTTAAATGGAAAAACATAGGCCTCGGTGGCCGCCCTTCCCCCCTCTTCCTCATTTTTCCTCGGGGGCCCCTAGCCCCAAGTATGGGCTAGGGGCCCCATACTTGGGGCTAGGGGCCCCCGAGGAAAAATGAGGAAGAGGGGGAAGGGCGGCCATATAGCCCTTCTGCCGGTCGGGGGCCCCTAGCCCATACCTGGGGCTAGGGGCCCCCAGGCCATCGTGGGGGAAGGGCGGCCTTCGAGCCCCGGCCATATAGGGGAGGAGCCCTTCAAGGGGTTTCCCCCTATATGGCCGGGGAATGGGCGGCCATCGAGCCCCTTTAAACTAAGTATATTCTGAATATACTTAGTTTAAAGGGGCTCGATGGCCGCCCATTCCCCGGCCATATAGGGGGAAACCCCTTGAAGGCCCTATAGGGGGAAGGGCGGTCTCTTTGGGGTTTACCCCTTATAATTAAGTATAGTCTGACTATACTTAATTATAAGGGGTAAACCCCCTATAAGGCCGGGGGCTATATGGCCGCCCCTTATATGGCCCCTCGTAGGCCTCTCAAGGTTTTTCCTCGGGGGCCCCAAGCCCATAGTATGGGCTTGGGGCCCCCGACCCTTAAAACTAAGTATAGTCTGACTATACTTAGTTTTAAGGGTCGGGGGCCCCAAGCCCATACTATGGGCTTGGGGCCCCCGAGGAAAAACCTTGAAGGGCTATAAGGCCGCCCCTTCGAAGGCCAGGGGCTCGAAGGCCGCCCCTTCGAAGGGGCGGCCTTCGAGCCCCCGGCCTTCGAGGGGGTGGCCTGTCCTATGTTTTTACTCGGGGGCCCCAAGCCCATAGTATGGGCTTGGGGCTATATGGCCGCCCCTTCTGCGGCCATATAGGGGGCCCCACCCTTATAAATAAGTATAGTCTGACTATACTTATTTATAAGGGTTGGGGCCCCCTATATGGCCGCAGAAGGGGCGGCCATATAGCCCCAAGCCCATACTATGGGCTTGGGGCCCCCGAGTAAAAACATAGGAAGAAGCAGGGGGCTATAAGGCCGCCCTTCTGCCGGTCTTCAAGGGTTTTCCTCTTTCTCTACCCCCCTCCATTAAAGGCTCTTAGGGAGCCTTTAATGGAGGGGGGTAGAGAAAGAGGAAAACCCTTGACGGGCCCCTAGCCCATACCTGGGGCTAGGGGCCCCCAGGCCTTATAGGGGGTGGCCATATAACCCCCGGCCATATAGGGGGGGCGGCCTTCGAGCCCTTCAAGGGTTTTCCTCGGGGTGGCCCCTAGCCCCAAGTATGGGCTAGGGGCCCCCAACCCCTATATGGCCGGCAGAAGGGCGGCCATATAGCCCCAAGCCCATAGTATGGGCTTGGGGCCCCAACGCCTTAAAACTAAGTATAGTCAGACTATACTTAGTTTTAAGGCGTTGGGGCCCCAAGCCCATACTATGGGCTTGGGGCTATATGGCCGCCCTTCTGCCGGCCATATAGGGGTTGGGGGCCCCTAGCCCATACTTGGGGCTAGGGGCCACCCCGAGGAAAACCCTTGAAGGCCCTATAGGGGGGAAGAGCCTATAAGGGACAAGGAAAGTATAAGGTAAAACCCTTAACGGGGGGGAGGAGCAGAAGCCATATAGCCCTTCTGCTTAAAGGCCGTAAACCGCGGGTTTAAGGCCCAATAGCCGTTATAAAATTCATAGATTTACTTTACCCCCTAGAAGGTAAAGGGGCGCAAATGCCGCCCTTATAGGGCCTTCAAGGGTTCCCCACCCCACCCCTTTAAACTAAGTATAGTCATACTAGACTTAGTTTAAAGGGGTGGGGTCGTCCTATGTTTTTCCTCTCTTATGGGTTTCCTCGGGGGCCCCTAGCCCATAGTATGGGCTAGGGGCCCCCCCCCCCCCCCCCCCCCCCCCCCCCCCCCCCCCCCTTTTAACTAAGTATAGTCAGACTATACTTAGTTTAAAAGGGGGGAAACCCCTTAAAGGCCATATAGGGGCGGCCTGTCCTATGTTTTTCCTCTTCCCCTATATGGCCCCTCGTAGGCCGGGGTGGCCTACGAACCCGGGGCGGCCATCGAGGCCTATGTTTTTCTTGGGGTGGCCCCTAGCCCATAGTATGGGCTAGGGGCCCCCAACCCCTAGCCCATAGTATGGGCTAGGGGCCCCCAACCCATTATAAATAAGTATAATCTGATTATACTTATTTATAATGGGTGGGGCCCCCTATATGGCCGGCAGAAGGGCGGCCTGTCCTATGTTTTTACCCTTATAAATAAGTATAGTCTGACTATACTTATTTATAAGGGTAAAAACATAGGAAGAGCCCCAAGCCCCACCTTGGGGCTTGGGGGTGGGGGCCCCTAGCCCATACTATGGGCTAGGGGCCACCCCGAGGAAAAACATAGGACGGGCCCCAAGCCCATAGTATGGGCTTGGGGCCCCCAACCCCTTAAACCTAAGTATAGTCAGACTATACTTAGGTTTAAGGGGTTGGGGGCCCCAAGCCCATACTATGGGCTTGGGGCTCGATGGCCGCCCCCGGGTTCGTAGGCCACCCCGGCCTACGAGGGGCCATATAGGGGGCCCCCAAGAAAAACATAGGAAGAGCCCCTTGAAGGCCCTATAGGGGGGGGGGGGGGGGGGGGGGTTAAGGGTTTTCTCTTCCCCTCGATGGCTTCTGCGCAGAAGGGCGGCCATCGAGGCCTATGTTTTTCTTGGGGGCCCCTAGCCCATAGTATGGGCTAGGGGCCCCCAACCCATTATAAATAAGTTTAATCAGATTAAACTTATTTATAATGGGTTGGGGGCCCCTAGCCCATACTATGGGCTAGGGGCCCCCAAGAAAAACATAGGCCTCGATGGCCGCCCTTCTGCGCAGAAGCCATCGAGGGGAAGAGAAAACCCTTAACGGGGCTCGAAGGCCGCCCTTCCTATGTTTTTACCTTTAAAACTAAGTATAGTCTGACTATACTTAGTTTTAAAGGTAAAAACATAGGAGAGGCCTTCGAGGGGGAGGAATAAATGTAAAAGATAAAGAAAAAACCTGTATTGAGAACCGTAGCTGGTGAATTGGAGTAAAGTGCTCTAAGGTACATATATAACAAACATTCATAAGGAACTCGGCAAAATACTTTCGTGCTTATTAATAAGAAAGGGCTTCTGTAGATATAAAATATCTATCCTATTGTCCATAGAAAATAGGTGACAACGACTGTTTCACAAAAAGTGCGACCAGACGAAGTTATTTAACACAATGTGTGTAGAACAACACTAACCTCTGTTGATAGGTTAAACCTATCTTGGCATGCATTACTGGTAACGGTTCTGTATGAAGCCCTTGAGACAATGTAAGGGTAGGATTAACACCCGAGCCCTGCTAGGTTGGATATCTACGGTAAACGAAAGTGAACATATCGGTAAAATTTAGGCTTCGTGAAAACAGTTCCATGAGGTGTCAAAGCTGGCATGGAGGTTAGAACGGGCGCAGTTTCTTTTTGTGGCTGCGCCATCAACACACAACGTTCTACGGAGTAGAGATATGTACCTAAGGATATCATAGTCATAACCATTAAGTTATGACGGAAAGTGTGTTAAATAGAACTGGGTAAGCCCAATGTCTGCACAGTAGAAATACTGGGCTAGGAAGGAGCGATCTGACACATATGACAGTGGGTAAAGGATCTTATAAAAAGCAAACGCCATTACTATAACGGTTTTGGATAGAGGCGCTGATGCCTTAACTCGAAAGAGTGCTGACTTATATACGTGGCTAATCTTACTGTGTGACGTTCTGTAAGGATAATATTTAACTGAGAATCCATGGTTTATCTGAATTTTTGAGGTGCAACACTTAAACATGAAGTACATAGAAAATAAAGTTATTAAGACCAGCATTAACTGGCAAGATATTATTTGGAGCCGCTGCAAAACAGAGGTATTCGAATTACAGAAGCAGATCGCAGAGGCGTACAAATGTAAAGACTTTTATTTAATGTATTCGTTACAACAAAAGCTCGTCCGTTCTTACGGCGCAAGAGCTTTGGCTGTCAGACAAGTAACATCTAATAAAGGTGGTAAAACACCTGGAATAGATGGTATTGTTTGGAGTAAAGACAGCCAAAAAGCAGAAGCTGTGGGCCTCCTCAAGAACTTAAGTATATATAAAGCAAGCCCAGTAAAACGGGTGGACATCCCCCTATATGGCCGGGGGCTCGAAGGCCGCCCCCTATATGGCCGGGGGTTCGATGGCCACCCCTGGCCATCGAAGGGGCGGCCATATAGCCCCTGGCCTTCGAAGGGGCGGCCATATAGCCCCCGGCCTTATAGGGGGCGGCCATATAGCCCCAAAGCCGACGGTTCTAAAAGGCCGTTAGGTATCCCTACGATTTACGACCGTAGTGTACAAGCGCTGTGGGCGATGGCCCTACACCCAATTGCGGAGTCTAGAGCAGACAGCAGAAGCTACGGTGGAAGATTAGATTTTTCTACCAAAGATTCGATGATTTACTTAAAACTTATCTTAGGGTCCTACAGATCCCGTAGGTGGGTACTGGAAGGAGATATTGAGAAATTCTTCGACCATATCTCGCATAATTGGTTACTTGCAAATATTCCCATGGACAAAGCCATTCTTAAAGAATTCCTTAAAGCAGGGTTTGTGGATGGAAAGTACGCTTACCCCACTGATATGGGAGTTCCACAAGGTGGTGTAATTTCTCCGTTGCTAGCAAATTTTGCCCTAGATGGCCTACAAGCTGTTTTAGAGCCCGATTTCAGAGTTACACGTTACATAGATGATTTTGTCGTTGTAGGCGCAACTAAGGAGTTATTGGAAACAGTAGCCAAACCTAAAATTGCCGCGTTTTTAAAAGAACGCGATCTATACTTACACCCGGTAAAGACGTTGGTAACATGTATCGATGAAGGCTTCAACTTCCTTGGGTTTAGATTCAAAGAATATCCCGACCCTACACGAGTCAAAGGCTCAAAGAAGGGCATTTTTCTCGTTACTCCGGACCCTAGAAAATTGCTTAACTTCCAATCTTTAATTAGAGAGGTGGTGAAACAGTATTCTAAGGCTCCCATCTTAGCTCTTATAAACCGTCTTAACCCTATGTTAAGGGGCTGGGCAGAATATTATCGTTGCGTCACAGCAACGAGGGTGTTTTCGAAGATTGGGTGGACCTGCTTTTCTGCACTATGGTTAATGCTAAAACGCAGACATAGAGGTTTACCGCTTAGAGCCCTCGCTAAGATGTATTTTAAAAGGGTAGGGGGCAATAATTGGGTATTCTTTACTAAAGACACACGTTCAGGTAAAGAGATTACTCTTTATCAAATTGGTTGGACAAAGATTAAGAGACATTCTCTTACCACCCGTTCAAATCCTTTCTTAACGGAATTAGGTACTGTATCAGATTCGCCCCCTCGATGGCCGGGGGTTCGATGGCCACCCCCTCGTAGGCCGGGGGCGGCCTACGAGCCCCTGGCCATCGAAGGGGCGGCCATCGAGCCCAGAGCCTTACTTGATTCTTGTCTTGTAAACAAACAAGAAATCAAGTTGTTGAAAAAGCAAAAAGGCTTATGTCCGGTCTGTGGTTCCCCTCTAATTAACGGGGAAGACCTTGAAGTCCACCATGTTCATGCTAAGAAAGACGGGGGTAAGGATCACACCCATAATCTTAAACTTCTACATAAAGTTTGTCACAGACAAATTACATTAAATAAAAATCCGAAATTTGTTGCCGCTTGGCGCAAAGCTAAACTAATTCGTTAGTTTCTGAGTTTGCACTAGGTAGATAGTCCGAGCCGTATGAGGCGAAAGGTCTCAAGTACGGTTCCAGGGGGGGGAAATTCTGCAAGGAGTCTACCTATCCCACCCACAAAACTAAGATTAACAATTAATATTTATAGTATAATTAGACAGATACTATAATAGGATTTATTTAGTTTGATACCTGCCAATTTGGTATTCATAACGGCCGCTGTAACTATAACGGTGCTAAGGTAGCTTAATAATTTGACATTTAATTGGTGTCTACGTGAATGGTGTAACGACTGTCATACTGTCTCATGAATGTATATGGTGAATTTGACCTATACGTGCAGATGCGTATTATTGTGTGTGGGACGATAAGACCCTAGTACCTTAACAAAATGGTATAAAAACAAGATTTCTATAGTGGTAAATTTATTTTAAGAATAATTATTTAAAAATACTACATGGCCCCCCTCTTCCCTATATGGCCGCAGAAGGGCTATAAGGCCGCCCCTATAAGGCCTGGGGGCCCCTAGCCCCAGGTATGGGCTAGGGGCTCTTCCCCTATATGGCCGGGGCGGCCACCGAGGCCTATGTTTTTACCCTTATAAATAAGTATAGTCAGACTATACTTATTTATAAGGGTAAAAACATAGGACAGGCCGCCCTTCCCCCTCGATGGCCTCTCCCCTATATGGCCGGGGCGGCCATATAGGCCTATGTTTTTACCTTTAAAACTAAGTATAGTCAGACTATACTTAGTTTTAAAGGTAAAAACATCTGCTTCGATGGCCACCCCGGCCATATAGGGGAAGGGCGGCCATATAGCCCTTCAAGGGGTTCCCCCTTTAAACTAAGTATAGTCAGACTATACTTAGTTTAAAGGGGGAAACCCCTTGAAGGCCTCTCCTATGTTTTTACCCTTATAAATAAGTATAATCTGATTATACTTATTTATAGGGGTAAAAACATAGGAAGAGGGGCCCCCTTTTCCCCTATATGGCCGGGGCGGCCATCGAGGCCTATGTTTTTCTTGGGGGCCCCTAGCCCATAGTATGGGCTAGGGGCCCCCAACCCTTTAAACTAAGTATAGTCAGACTATACTTAGTTTAAAGGGTTGGGGGCCCCTAGCCCATACTATGGGCTAGGGGCCCCCAAGAAAAACATAGGAAGAGGCAGAAGGGCGGCCTTATAGCCCCAAAGAGGCCCTATAGGGGGAAGAGAAAGAGGAAAACCCAAAGAGACCGCAGAAGAGGCGGCCTCTCCCCTATATGGCCGGGGCTATAAGGCCGCCCCTATATGGCCGGGGGCTATAAGGCCGCCCCCTATATGGCCGGCAGAAGGGCGGCCATATAGCCCCCTGCTTCTCTCTATGTTTTTACTCGGGGGCCCCTAGCCCATAGTATGGGCTAGGGGCCCCCAACCCTTATAAATAAGTATAGTCAGACTATACTTATTTATAAGGGTAAAAACATAGGACAGGCCACCCCCCTATATGGCCTCTTCTGCTTTTCCCCCTTAAAACTAAGTATAGTCTGACTACACTTAGTTTTAAGGGGGAAAACCCTTGAAGGGCGGCCATATAGCCCTTCAAGGGTTTTACCCTTAAAACTAAGTATAGTCAGACTATACTTAGTTTTAAGGGGTTGGGGGGCCCTAGCCCATACTATGGGCTAGGGGCTATATGGCCGCCCTTCCCCCTCGAGGGCCTCTCCCCTATATGGCCGGGGCGGCCATATAGGCCTATGTTTTTACCTTTAAAACTAAGTATAGTCAGACTATACTTAGTTTTAAAGGTAAAAACATAGGAAGGGCGGCCCTATAGCCCTTCAAGGGGTTCCCCCCTTTAAACTAAGTATAGTCAGACTATACTTAGTTTAAAGGGGGGAAACCCCTTGAAGGCCATATAGGGGGCCCCCAAGAAAAACCTTGAGAGGCCTACGAGGGGCCTTCGAAGGGGCGGCCATATAGCCCCCGGGTTCTCTCTATGTTTTTACTATGGGGCCCATAGCCCATAGTATGGGCTATGGGCCCCCAACCCTTATAAATAAGTATAGTCTGACTATACTTATTTATAAGGGTTGGGGGCCCATAGCCCATACTATGGGCTATGGGCCCCATAGTAAAAACATAGGACAGGCCACCCCTATATGGCCCCTCGTAGGCCGGGGTGGCCTACGAACCCGGGGGCTATAGGGCCGCCCCCTATAAGGCCGGGGGCGGCCTTATAGCCCCCGGCCCTATAGGGGGCGGCCATATAGCCCTTCAAGGTTTTTCCCCTTAAAAATAAGTATAGTCAGACTATACTTATTTTTAAGGGGAAAAACCTTGAGAGGCCTACGAGGGGCCTTATAGGGGGAAGGGCGGCCACCGAGCCCCTTATAATTAAGTGTAGTCTGACTATACTTAATTATAAGGGGTTGGGGGGGCCAAGCCCAACTATGGGCTTGGGGCCCGTCCCCTATATGGCCGGGGCTATAAGGCCGCCCCTATATGGCCGCAGAAGGGGCGGCCATATAGCCCCCGGGTTCTCTCTATGTTTTTACTCGGGGGCCCCTAGCCCATAGTATGGGCTAGGGGCCCCCAACCCTTATAAATAAGTATAGTCTGACTATACTTCTTTATAAGGGTAAAAACATAGGACAGGCCACCCCCTATATGGCCGGGGGCTCGAAGGCCGCCCTTCTGCCTCGATGGCCGGGGGCTCGAGGGCCGCCCCCGGCCCTCGAGGCAGAAGGGCGGCCATCGAGCCCCTGGCCTTCGAAGGGGCGGCCATATAGCCCTTCAAGGGTTTTCCTCGGGGGCCCCAAGCCCCAAGTATGGGCTTGGGGCTCGAAGGCCGCCCCCGGCCTTCGAGGGGGCCCCCGACCCTTTAAACTAAGTATAGTCTGACTATACTTAGTTTAAAGGGTAAAACCCTTGAAGGCCTCTCCCCTATATGGCCGGGGCTATAAGGCCGCCCTTCAAGGGTTTCCCCCTTAAAACTAAGTATAGTCAGACTATACTTAGTTTTAAGGGGGAAAACCCTTGAAGGCCTTATAGGGGGCGGCCATATAGGCCTATGTTTTTACCTTTAAAACTAAGTATAGTCAGACTATACTTAGTTTTAAAGGTAAAAACATAGAGAGAGGGGCCTTATAGGGGGTGGCCATCGAAGCAGATGTTTTTACCCTTAAAACTAAGTATAGTCAGACTATACTTAGTTTTAAGGGTTGGGGGTATGGGGCCCCTAGCCCATACTATGGGCTAGGGGCCCGTCCTATGTTTTTACTCGGGGGCTTGGGGGCCCCTAGCCCATAGTATGGGCTAGGGGCCCCATACCCCTAGCCCAGAGTCTGGGCTTGGGGCCCCCAACCCTTAAACCTAAGTATAGTCTGACTATACTTAGGTTTAAGGGTTGGGGGCCCCAAGCCCAGACTCTGGGCTTGGGGCTTGGGGCCCCCGAGTAAAAACATAGGAAAAGCCCCAAGCCCATACTATGGGCTATGGGCCCGTCCTATGTTTTTCTATGGGGCTTGGGGGCCCCTAGCCCCAAGTATGGGCTAGGGGCCCCCCAACCCCTAGCCCATACTCTGGGCTAGGGGTTGGGGGGCCCCTAGCCCATACTTGGGGCTAGGGGCCCCCAAGCCCCATAGAAAAACATAGGCCTATATGGCCGCCCTTCTGCGGCCATATAGGGGAAGAGTAAAAACATAGGAAGAGGGGCCTATATGGCGTAAGGGCTTTTCTCTTTCTTCCTTATGTCCCTTAAAGGCCTGGGGCTCGAAGGCCGCCCTTCTGCCGGCCTTCGAGGGGGGGCCCCTGCCCCAGGTATGGGCAGGGGGCCCCATACTCCATAAGAGCCTTTAAGGGACATAAGGAAGAAAGAGAAAAGCCCTTAAGCCCTTCTGCCTCTTCCTATGTTTTTCCCTTTAAACTAAGTATAGTCAGACTATACTTAGTTTAAAGGGAAAAACATAGGAAAAGGGGGCCCCCTATATGGCCGGGGGCGGCCATATAGCCCCTAGCCCATACCTGGGGCTAGGGGCCCCCCAGGCCACATAGGGGGAAGAGGAACCCCCTTGAAGAGCCTTATAGCCCTTCTGCGCAGTAGCCCTATAGGGGAAACATAGGAAGGTAAAGGAAAGAAAAATATGTAAGAAAATAATAGAAAGTAGTAAAACAGAAGGTTCCAAATAGATTATAAAGAATAAATGTTAATGCATAATATAATAATACTTGATAATTTAGCTTCATTGATATTACTAATAGTTTATTCTTTATTTTGTATACGTTATTCACTAAACAATAAACCATTAAAAACATCAACAAACAACCCTACTTATTCTTTTAACAAGATTAGTATTAATCTAAGGGACGTGTTTATGTTTGCACAAATATACCCTATCTTGTTTATTACAGGTTATATAGTTGAAGGTTTTATATATACGAATGCGTCTGGAAGTTTTATAGATATGGTATGTACAATAACACCAAATGTGTTATTAACAAATGCATTAGATATAGGGATAGTAATAATAATGATAATAGTATTAAGAAATTTTCAAACAATAGAAAGTACAATACTATTACTATTAGCATTTATAAATAGTTATTATATGTTACATAGTGTATCTTTAATGTCTTTCTATATAACATTAGAAGGTATGAACTTCTGTTTTATCGTATTATGTGGGTTACAAACTATAAATAAAGGTAGTAATAGTTTTAGTGTCGAAAGTACTCTAAAATATTTCCTATTAAGTGCTTTTTCAACCGGTGTTTTACTTTATTGGTTTAGTTATATCTATTTACAAACAGGTATTTCCGTAATACACAGTTCTATCTATGGTATTACTACCCTCTCTATAAACTCTGGCCTTGATGGCGGCTATATGGACCCTAGCCATATAGGGGGCAGTACAGCCATATCAACATTCACTAACACAAATACAATGGAGTACTTTCTAATAATAAGTGCAATTATGTTTAAATTAGGTGCTGCTCCTGTACATTTATGGGTTGTTCAAATTTATACTGCTGTTAAACGTAGTTTATTAATGTATATTTCTACTGTTCCTAAAATCGCCCTATTTGGTTTTTGGACCAATAGTTTACATCAGTTATTTAATACAGGATGTTCCACCGGCAATACTGATAGTTTAAATGTTGAACAATTTAATGTGGTATCCCTCTATAGTGTTGCTATATTTGTTTTATTTAGTATCTTTATTGGTAGCATAAGTGCTTACAATTTACCTTCTTTACGTGCTTTATTTGCTTATAGTACTATAAACGAAATAGGTATATTATTAATGGCAATTGAAACAGCCGGGTTTCATAGTTTATATACGCATTTAAGTATATACATTATAAGTATGTTACTTTTATGGAATACTTATGACAAACGTTTCTTTACAATATTAGCTATCAGTTTAGCAGGGTTACCCCCATTAGCTGGGTTTTTTGGTAAATTCGTTTTATTCTGGTATGCGGGTTTAACGGGTGCTTACACTTTATTATATGCAAGTTTACTAACAACTGGAATATCTCTTGTTTATTATTTACGTTTAATCCGCTTATTTTGGAATAAAAATCACAAAAATATACTACCTTATAACAGCTTTAGTAGTTATATAAAAGTACACGCTAGTATTGCTAATCGCGCTTATACAAACCTAGGATACACCAACAACATTATACAATATGTAAATATAAACAAGACTCCTTATTTTACTATACCTACACAACGCTTTTATTTAAATAGCTTATGTATGGTTTTAATTGTTTACCTACCTTTATTTGTTATTAAACCTTTTATTCTTTAAATTAATATAACACCTTAATATTCTATATATATTAGATTCTTTAGATTATCTATATTATACTAGAAAAGATTATAGAGGATTATATTATAGAATATTAGATTACAATATATCTTATTCTATTATAAAATATCACATTATAGAATATCATAGATGCATAGATTAGAATATATTATTTTATATTATATTTTATTCTTATTAAATATTCTTAATAACCCCCCCCCCCCCCCCCCCCCGAGCCTGTCCTATGTTTTTACTCTTCCTATGTTTTTACCCTTTAAACTAAGTATAGCCTGACTATACTTAGTTTAAAGGGTAAAAACATAGGAAGAGTAAAAACATAGGCCTCTCTCTATGGTTTCCCCCTATAGGGCCGGCAGAAGGGCGGCCCTATAGCCCCTTATAAATAAGTTTAATCAGATTAAACTTATTTATAAGGGGCTATAGGGCCGCCCTTCTGCCGGCCCTATAGGGGGGAAACCATAGGAGAGGCCGCCCTTCTGCCTAGAAGGCCGGGGGCTATAAGGCCGCCCTTCCTATGTTTTTACCTTTAAAACTAAGTATAGTCTGACTATACTTAGTTTTAAAGGTAAAAACATAGGCCTATATGGCCGCCCCGGCCATATAGGGGAGAGGCCTTCGAAGGGGCGGCCTTATAGCCCCGGCCATATAGGGGAAGAGCCCCAAAGCGGGCCCCTAGCCCATACTATGGGCTAGGGGCCCCATAGCCTGTCCTATGTTTTTACTCGGGGGCCCATAGCCCATAGTATGGGCTATGGGCCCCCAACCCTTAAAACTCAGTATAGTCAGACCATACTGAGTTTTAAGGGTTGGGGGCCCATAGCCCATACTATGGGCTATGGGCCCCCGAGTAAAAACATAGGCCTCGGTGGCCGCCCTTCTGCCTATAAGGCCGGGGCTATAAGGCCGCCCTTCTGCCTATAGGGCCGGGGGCTATATGGCCGCCCTTCTGCCTATAGGGCCGGGGGCGGCCCTATAGCCCCCGGCCCTATAGGCAGAAGGGCGGCCATATAGCCCCCGGCCCTATAGGCAGAAGGGCGGCCTTATAGCCCCGGGTTCGTAGGCCACCCCCTCGAAGGCCGGGGGCTCGATGGCCGCCCCCGGCCATCGAGGCAGAAGGGCGGCCTTATAGCCCCGGCCTCTCCTATGTTTTTACCTTTAAAACTAAGTATAGTCAGACTATACTTAGTTTTAAAGGTAAAAACATAGAGAGAGGGGCCATATAGGGGAAGAGCCCCTCTTCCTCTCTTCCCCATCGAAGGCTCGCAGAAGGGCTCTTCCCCCTATATGGCTTCTGCGCAGAAGCAGAAGGGCGGTCTCTTATGGGTTTACCCCTTATAATTAAGTATAGTCAGACTATACTTAATTATTAGGGGGTTGGGGGCCCCAGCCCATACTATGGGCTGGGGGCTCTTCCTATGTTTTTACCCTTAAAACTAAGTATAGTCAGACTATACTTAGTTTTAAGGGTAAAAACATAGGACAGGCTATGGGGCCCGTCCTATGTTTTTCTTGGGGGCCCCTAGCCCATAGTATGGGCTAGGGGCCCCAACCCCTTATAAATAAGTATAATCAGATTATACTTATTTATAATGGGTTGGGGCCCCTAGCCCATACTATGGGCTAGGGGCCCCCAAGAAAAACATAGGCCTCGATGGCCGCCCCGGCCATCGAGGGGAAAAGCCCATAGTATGGGCTAGGGGCCCGTCAAGGGTTTTCCTCTTTCTCTTCCCCCCCCCCCCTCCATTAAAGGCTCTTAGGGAGCCTTTAATGGAGGGGGGGGGGGGAAGAGAAAGAGGAAAACCCTTGACGGGCCCCTAGCCCATACCTGGGGCTAGGGGCCCCCAGGCCTGTCCGAAGTTTTTACCCTTAAAACTAAGTATAGTCAGACTATACTTAGTTTTAAGGGTAAAAACATAGGAAGAGAAACCCCAAAGAGACCGCCCCTTCTGCGGCCTCTCCTATGTTTTTACTCGGGGGCCTATAGCCCATAGTATGGGCTTGGGGCTTGGGGGCCCCTAGCCCATACTATGGGCTTAGGGCTATAAGGCCGCCCCTTCGATGGCCCCTCTTCCTATGTTTTTCCTCGGGGGCCCATAGCCCCAAGGTGGGGCTATGGGCCCCCACCCATTATAAATAAGTTTAATCAGATTAAACTTATTTATAATGGGTGGGGGCCCATAGCCCCACCTTGGGGCTATGGGCCCCCGAGGAAAAACATAGGAGAGGCCGGGGTGGCCTGTCCTATGTTTTTACCCTTATAAATAAGTATAGTCTGACTATACTTATTTATAAGGGTAAAAACATAGAGAGAACCCAGGGGCTCGAAGGCCGCCCTTCTGCCTCGATGGCCCCTCGTAGGCCGGGGTGGCCTGTCCTATGTTTTTACCCTTATAAATAAGTATAGTCTGACTATACTTATTTATAAGGGTAAAAACATAGGAAGAACCCGGGGGCGGCCATCGAGCCCCCGGGTTCTTCCTATGTTTTTACCCTTATAAATAAGTATAGTCAGACTATACTTATTTATAAGGGTAAAAACATAGGACAGGCCACCCCGGCCTACGAGGGGCCTTCGAGGGGGTGGCCATCGAACCCCCGGCCTTATAGGGGGCCCTTCCTATGTTTTTCCCATTATAAATAAGTGTAATCAGATTATACTTATTTATAACGGTTGGGGGCCTCTATATGGCCGGGGGCTATAAGGCCGCCCCCGGCCTTATAGGGGGCGGCCATATAGCCCCAAGCCCATACTATGGGCTTGGGGCCCGTCCTATGTTTTTACCCTATAGGGCCGGGGGCTATAAGGCCGCCCCTTCGATGGCCCCTCGTAGGCCGGGGCTCGATGGCCGCCCCCGGCCATCGAGGGGGTGGCCTGTCCTATGTTTTTACCCTTATAAATAAGTATAGTCAGACTATACTTATTTATAAGGGTAAAAACATAGGACAGGCCACCCCCTCGATGGCCGGGGGCGGCCATCGAGCCCCGGCCTACGAGGGGCCATCGAAGGGGCGGCCTTATAGCCCCGGGTTCGTAGGCCACCCCGGCCTACGAGGGGCCATATAGGGGAAGAGTAAAAACATAGAGAGAGGGTACGAAAAGAACCTAAAAAAAATAAGAGGAAAAAAGGTAAACAAAAAATGATTTATTGGTAACAGAACGTGTATATATCAGAAGTTTGTAAAACATATACATTGAGTATGCACACATAAGTAACAGAAATAAAAAACGTTAATCTTTGTATGGACACATATAAAGAAGAAACGGTTAATACCGTATATTTAAGAGTTAAGAAAACTGTTAAACATGTTTGGAAAAAGGTTCCATTTTAAAAATAACAAAAAAAGAAAGCTCTTCCCCCTATATGGCCTTCAAGGGGTTTCTTGGGGGCCCCTAGCCCATAGTTGGGGCTAGGGGCCCCCAACCCCCTTTTAAACTAAGTATAGTCTGACTATACTTATTTAAAAGGGGGGAAACCCCTTGAAGGGCTATAGGGCCGCCCTTCCCCCTCGAAGGCCGGCAGAAGGGCGGCCTTATAGCCCCCGGCCCTATAGGGGGGGGGGCGGCCATCGAGCCCCTTCTGCCCCCTATATGGCTTCTGCCTTTCTGGTTTTCCTCTTCCCCTCGATGGCCTTCAAGGGTTTTCCCCTTTAAACTAAGTATAGTCTGACTATACTTAGGTTTAAGGGGGGAAACCCTTGAAGGGCTATATGGCCGCCCCCTATAAGGCCGGGGGCTATAGGGCCGCCCCCCCCCTATAAGGCCTCTTTGGGTTTTCCCCCTTAAAACTAAGTATAGTCTGACTATACTTAGTTTTAAGGGGGAAAACCCAAAGAGGCCTTATAGGGGGGGGGCGGCCCTATAGCCCCCGGCCTTATAGGGGGCGGCCATATAGCCCCCGGCCATATAGGGGGCGGCCTTATAGCCCCCGGCCATATAGGGCGGCCTGTCCTATGTTTTTACTCGGGGGCCCATAGCCCATAGTATGGGCTTGGGGCCCCCAACCCTTAAAACTAAGTATAGTCAGACTATACTTAGTTTTAAGGGTTGGGGGCCCCAAGCCCATACTATGGGCTATGGGCCCCCGAGTAAAAACATAGGCCTCTCTCTATGGTTTCCTCGGGGGCCCATAGCCCATAGGTGGGGCTATGGGCCCCCACCCCTTATAAATAAGTTTAATCAGATTAAACTTATTTATAAGGGGTGGGGGCCCATAGCCCCACCTATGGGCTATGGGCCCCCGAGGAAACCATAGGAGAGGCCGCCCTTCTGCGGCCATATAGGGGAAGAGCCCCCAGCCCCTACTATGTGCTGGGGGCCCGCTTTGGGGTTTCCCCCTTATAATTAAGTATAGTCTGACTATACTTAATTATAAGGGGGAAACCCCCTATAAGGCCGGGGGCTATATGGCCGCCCCTTATATGGCCCCTCGTAGGCCGGGGTGGCCTACGAACCCAGGGGCTATATGGCCGCCCCCTATAAGGCCGGGGCGGCCTTATAGCCCCCGGGTTCGTAGGCCACCCCGGCCTACGAGGGGCCATATAGGGGTGGCCATATAACCCCCGGCCATATAGGGGGCGGCCTTCGAGCCCCAAAGAGAGCCTTCGAGGGGGGAAGGGCTTAAGGGCTTTTCTCTTTCTTCCTTATGTACCTTAAAGGCTCCATAAGAGCCTTTAAGGTACATAAGGAAGAAAGAGAAAAGCCCTTAAGCCCTATAGCCCTTCTGCCGGTCGGGGGCCCCTAGCCCATACCTGGGGCTAGGGGCCCCCAGGCCATATAGGGGAAGGGCGGCCTTCGTGCCCTTCTGCCGGCCTGTCCTCAGTTTTTCCTCGGGGCCCCTAGCCCATAGTATGGGCTAGGGGCCCCCTTAAAACTAAGTAAGTATAGTCTGACTATACTTACTTAGTTTTAAGGGGGCCCCTAGCCCATACTATGGGCTAGGGGCCCCGAGGAAAAACTGAGGAAGAGGGGGTTGGGGCCCCTGCCCATACTATGGGCAGGGGTCTCTTTGGGGCTCGAAGGCCGCCCTTCTGCCGGCCTTATAGGGGGTTTCCCCTTATAATTAAGTATAGTCAGACTATACTTAATTATAAGGGGAAACCCCCTATAAGGCCGGCAGAAGGGCGGCCTTCGAGCCCCAAAGCGGGCCCCTAGCCCATACTATGGGCGGGGCCCCCAAGCCCTTCCCCTATATGGCCGGGGCTATAAGGCCGCCCTTCCCCCTATATGGCCGGCAGAAGGGCTATAAGGCCGCCCCTATATGGCCGGGGGCTATATGGCCGCCCCTATAGGGCCGGGGGCTATAAGGCCGCCCCTTCGAAGGCCCCTCGTAGGCCTCTCAAGGTTTTTCCCCTTAAAAATAAGTATAGTCTGACTATACTTATTTTTAAGGGGAAAAACCTTGAAGGGCTATATGGCCGCCCCTATAAGGCCTCTTTGGGTTTTCCCCCTTAAAACTAAGTATAGTCAGACTATACTTAGTTTTAAGGGGGAAAACCCAAAGAGGCCTTATAGCCCCCGGCCATATAGGGGCGGCCTTATAGCCCCTGGGTTCGTAGGCCACCCCCTATATGGCCGGGGGCTATAGGGCCGCCCCCTATAAGGCCGGGGGCGGCCTTATAGCCCCCGGCCCTATAGGGGGCGGCCATATAGCCCTTCAAGGTTTTTCCCCTTAAAAATAAGTATAGTCAGACTATACTTATTTTTAAGGGGAAAAACCTTGAGAGGCCTACGAGGGGCCATATAGGGGCGGCCCTATAGCCCTTCTGCCGGCCAAATAGGGGCCCCCAACCACCGCTTCTGCTTAAAGGGTTTATTTATAATAAAGAAAGAAAGGTTTTATATTATAGCATAATAATAATGTGACAATTAACAAAACCTTTCCTTTATAAAAAGAAAAGGGGCTATAAGGCCGCCCCTATAGGCCTGGGGGCCCCTAGCCCCAGGTATGGGCTAGGGGCCCCCTTTTCCTATGTTTTTCCCTTTAAACTAAGTATAGTCTGACTATACTTAGTTTAAAGGGAAAAACATAGGAAGAGGCAGAAGGGCTATATGGCGTAAGGGCTTTTCTCTTTCTTCCTTATGTCCCTTAAAGGCTCTTATGGAGTCGGGGGCCCCCTCGATGGCCGGGGGTTCGATGGCCACCCCCTCGATGGCCGGGGGCTCGATGGCCGCCCCCTCGAAGGCCGGGGGCTCGAAGGCCGCCCCCTCGAAGGCCGGGGGCTCGAAGGCCGCCCCCGGCCTTCGAGGGGGCGGCCTTCGAGCCCCCGGCCTTCGAGGGGGCGGCCTTCGAGCCCCCGGCCATCGAGGGGGCGGCCACCGAGCCCCTGGCCATCGAAGGGGCGGCCATCGAGCCCCTAGCCCATACCTGGGGCAGGGCCCCCCTCGAAGGCCGGCAGAAGGGCGGCCTTATAGCCCCAGGCCTTTAAGGGACATAAGGAAGAAAGAGAAAAGCCCTTAAGCCCTTCCCCCTATATGGCCGGCAGAAGGGCGGCCATATAGCCCTTCAAGGGGTTCCCCCCTTTAAACTAAGTATATTCAGAAAATACTTAGTTTAAAGGGGGGAACCCCTTGAAGGGCTATATGGCCGCCCCCTCGAAGGCCGGGGGCGGCCTTCGAGCCCCCTCTTCCTCAGTTTTTCCTCGGGGGCCCCTAGCCCAGAGTATGGGCTAGGGGCCCCCTTAAAACTAAGTATAGTCTGACTATACTTAGTTTTAAGGGGGCCCCTAGCCCATACTCTGGGCTAGGGGCCCCCGAGGAAAAACTGAGGAAGAGGGGGCTCTCTCTATGTTTTTACCCTTAAAACTAAGTATAGTCTGACTATACTTAGTTTTAAGGGTAAAAACATAGGGCAGGCCGCCCTTCCCCCTCGAAGGCCGGCAGAAGGGCGGCCTCTCCTATGTTTTTCCCATTAAAAATAAGTATAATCTGATTATACTTATTTTTAATGGGAAAAACATAGGAGAGGCCGCCCTTCTGCCGGCCTGTCCTCAGTTTTTACTCGGGGGCCCCAAGCCCAGAGTATGGGCTTGGGGCCCCCTTAAAACTAAGTATAGTCAGACTATACTTAGTTTTAAGGGTAAAAACTTAGAGAGAGGGGGCCCGCTTTGGGGTTTCCCCCCCCCCCCCCCCCCCCCCCCCTTATAATTAAGTATAGTCAGACTATACTTAATTATAAGGGGAAACCCCCTATAAGGCCGGCAGAAGGGCGGTATGGGGCCCCTAGCCCATACTATGGGCTAGGGGCCCCATAGCCTGTCCTATGTTTTTACCCTTAGAAATAAGTATAGTCTGACTATACTTATTTATAAGGGTAAAATCATAGGCCTCGATGGCCGCCCCTATAAGGCCGGGGGCTATATGGCCGCCCCCGGCCATCGAGGGGGCGGCCTTATAGCCCCGGCCATATAGGGGAAGAGCCCCAAAGAGACCGCCCTTCTGCCGGCCTTATAGGGGGCCCTAGCCCATACTATGGGCTAGGGGCCCCTATATGGCCGGGGGCTATAGGGCCGCCCCGGCCCTATAGGCAGAAGGGCGGCCATATAGCCCCGAGTAAAAACATAGGACAGGCTATGGGGCCCCCAGCCCATTGTATGGGCTGGGGGCTATAAGGCCGCCCCCTATAAGGCCCCTCGTAGGCCTCTCAAGGTTTTTCCCCTTAAAAATAAGTATAGTCTGACTATACTTATTTTTAAGGGGAAAAACCTTGAAGGGCTATATGGCCGCCCCTATAGGGCCGGGGGCTATAAGGCCGCCCCCGGCCTTATAGGGGGCGGCCCTATAGCCCCCGGGTTCGTAGGCCACCCCGGCCTACGAGGGGCCATATAGGGGTGGCCTACGAACCCGGGGGCTATAAGGCCGCCCCTATAAGGCCTCTTTGGGGTTTCCCCCTTAAAACTAAGTATAGTCTGACTATACTTAGTTTTAAGGGGGAAACCCCAAAGAGGGCTATAAGGCCGCCCCCTATAAGGCCTCTTTGGGGTTTCCCCCTTAAAACTAAGTATAGTCAGACTATACTTAGTTTTAAGGGGGAAACCCCAAAGAGGCCTTATAGGGGCCCGCTTTGGGGCTATAAGGCCGCCCCCGGCCTTATAGGGGGTTTCCCCTTATAATAAAGTATAGTCTGACTATACTTAATTATAAGGGGGGAAACCACAAAGAGAACGCCCTTCTGCCGGCCTGTCCTATGGGTTTCCTCGGGGGCCCATAGCCCATAGTATGGGCTATGGGCCCCAACCGTTATAAATAAGTTTAATCAGATTAAACTTATTTATAACGGTTGGGGCCCATAGCCCATACTATGGGCTATGGGCCCGTCCCCTATATGGCCGGGGCTCGATGGCCGCCCCCGGCCATATAGGGGGTGGCCATCGAAGCAGATGTTTTTCCTCGGGGGCCCCTAGCCCCAAGTTGGGGCTAGGGGCCCCCAACCCTTAAAACTAAGTATAGTCAGACTATACTTAGTTTTAAGGGTTGGGGGCCCCTAGCCCCAACTTGGGGCTAGGGGCCCCCGAGGAAAAACATAGAGAGAGGAAAAACATAGGAGAGGCTTGGGGGCCCCTAGCCCATAGTATGGGCTTTTCCTATGTTTTTCTATGGGGCCCCTAGCCCATAGTATGGGCTAGGGGCCCCATACCCATTATAAATAAGTATAATCTGATTATACTTATTTATAATGGGAAAAACATCTGCTTCGATGGCCACCCCGGCCATATAGGGGACGGGCCCGTCAAGGGTTTTCCTCTTTCTCTTCCCCCTATAGGGCCTCTTTGGGGCTCGAAGGCCGCCCCCGGCCTTATAGGGGGTTTCCCCCTTTAAACTAAGTAAGTATATTCAGAATATACTTAGTTTAAAGGGGGAAACCCCCTATAAGGCCGGGGGCGGCCTTCGAGCCCCAAAGAGGGCTATAAGGCCGCCCTTCCCCTTCGATGGCCCCTCGTAGGCCGGGGCTATATGGCCGCCCCCGGCCATATAGGGGGTGGCCTGTCCTATGTTTTTACTATGGGGCCCCAAGCCCAGAGTATGGGCTTGGGGCCCCATACCCTTATAAATAAGTATAGTCTGACTATACTTATTTATAAGGGTATGGGGCCCCAAGCCCATACTCTGGGCTTGGGGCCCCATAGTAAAAACATAGAGAGAAGCAGGGGGCTATATGGCCGCCCTTCCTATGTTTTTACCTTTAAAACTAAGTATAGTCTGACTATACTTAGTTTTAAAAGGTAAAAACATAGGAGAGGCCATATAGGGGGTGGCCATATAACCCCCGGCCTTATAGGGGGGGCGGCCCTATAGCCCCCCCCACCATTAAAGGCTCTTAGGGCGTCGGGGGCCCCTAGCCCATACTATGGGCTAGGGGCCCCCAAGCCTTTAATGGGGGGGAAGAGAAAGAGGAAAACCCAAAGAATCCGCCCTTCTGCTTCTTCCTCTGGTTTTCCCCTATAGGGCCGGGGGGGGGGGGGGCTATAAGGCCGCCCCCTATAAGGCCTCTTTGGGGTTTCCCCCTTTAAACTAAGTATAGTCAGGCTATACTTAGTTTAAAGGGGGAAACCCCAAAGAGGCCTTATAGGGGGCGGCCCTATAGCCCCTTAGAACTAAGTATAGTCTGACTATACTTAGTTTTAAGGGTTGGGGCCCCCTATATGGCCGCAGAAGGGGCGGCCATATAGCCCCAAGCCCATACTATGGGCTTGGGGCCCATCCCCTATATGGCCGCAGAAGGGCGGCCTCTCCCTATATGGCCGGGGCTCGAAGGCCGCCCCTTCGAAGGCCAGGGGCTCGAAGGCCGCCCCCGGCCTTCGAGGGGGCGGCCTTCGAGCCCCCGGCCTTATAGGGGGTGGCCATCGAACCCTATGGTTTCCCCCTATAGGGCCGGCAGAAGGGCGGCCCTATAGCCCCTTATAAATAAGTTTAATCAGATTAAACTTATTTATAAGGGGCTATAGGGCCGCCCTTCTGCCGGCCCTATAGGGGGAAACCATAGAGAGAGGAAAACCAGAAAGGCAGAAGCCATATAGGGGGATAAGTGTATAAAGAAAGGATGTTAATAAACACACTAATAAATAATAGTACATTATATGATAGTCCGATAATAGTAACAGGGTTACTAAGTTTTACAGTCTTAGTGTTTTTAGTATCAATGATACCAATGGTATATAGTTATTATAGAATAGTAAGTCTAATAATAACATTTTATCCAGTGTTTTTAGGTTTATATTTATGGTATATATATGATAGTTCAATAGGAGGGTTTCAAGTAGTATACAGTATAGAAGGTATACATTTAAGTTTTGGGATAGATGCAGTAGGGTTAAGTTTATTTATACTAACAACCATATTATTCCCAATATGTGTAATATTAATGCGTACATATACAGGTATAAATACTTTTTTATTATTAGAAATAGTAATATTAGGGAGTTTAACAGTACTAGATATATTAGGCTTTTATATATTATTTGAAGCATCCCTAATATTATTATTCTTATTAATAGCACGTACACCCTATGGGTCAATAGATGCAGCATATAAAATAGTATTATATACGATGGGGGGTAGTTTATTATTTTTACCTTCAATATTTATGTTATATACAGAATGTGGGTCTACAAACTTACTATTATTAACCTGTTTATTAGATAGTAACAATGTTAACTATACATATACCAATAACCCTTTATTAACATTACACCGTAGTTACTTATTGGGGTGGGGTATGTTTATAGTATTTATAGTAAAAATACCTTTAATGCCAGTACATTTATGGTTACCAGAAGCACATGTAGCAGCACCCACAGCAGGTTCTGTATTATTAGCTGGTATATTATTAAAATTAGGGGGTATAGGAATTATAAGGTTTATGATACCTATTGTACCTAGCTTTACAGTATGGATAAGCCCATTAATAAGTATTTTAACATTAAGTAGCTTTTTATATAGTACATTAAGTACAATTAGACAAATTGACTTAAAAAAAATAGTTGCATATTCATCAATAGCACATATGTCACTAATAACATTAACAATATTTAGTCTAAGTGAATATAGCATATATAATAGTACTTTTATGATGATTGCACATGGTTTAGTATCACCTGGTTTATTTCTATTAGTAGGGTATGTATATGAACGTTTCCATACTAAATCATTATTGTATTATAGTGGTATTGGTACCTATATGCCCCTATTTAGTATATTATTCTTTTTATTAACATGTGCAAATATAAGCTTTCCTTTATTCCCTAATTTTGTTGCTGAAGTACTTTGTTTAGTTAGTATATTCGCAATACACCCCCTATACGCTTATATCTTCTGTGTATGTCAAGTATTAGGCGCTATTTACGCTTTTTGGGCGTTTAATCGTATTATTCATGGTTATCCATTAAAAACTTATAATAGTAAATCTATTATAACTGGGTATACCTCTACTAATCATGCTAGTATTTATACTATTGCAGATTTATCACGTTTTGAATTTGCTGTAATAACACCATTATTAATCGGTATTATAGTATTAGGCTTAAAACCTGTTTTCTAGTTAAACATAAAAGTACACGTTTTCTCTCTTATGGGTTTCTCTTCCCCTATATGGCCGGGGCTATATGGCCGCCCCCTATAAGGCCCCTCGTAGGCCTCTCAAGGTTTTTCCTCGGGGGCCCCTAGCCCATAGTATGGGCTAGGGGCCCCCAACCCTTAAAACTAAGTATAGTCAGACTATACTTAGGTTTAAGGGTTGGGGGCCCCTAGCCCATACTATGGGCTAGGGGCCCCCGAGGAAAAACCTTGAAGGGCTCGAAGGCCGCCCCTTCGAAGGCCAGGGGCTATATGGCCGCCCCCTATAGGGCCGGGGGCGGCCCTATAGCCCCCGGCCATATAGGGGGCGGCCTTATAGCCCCCGGCCTTCGAGGGGGTGGCCTACGAACCCGGGGGCTATAGGGCCGCCCCCTCGAAGGCCTCTTTGGGTTTTTCCTCGGGGGCCCCTAGCCCATAGTATGGGCTAGGGGCCCCCAACCCTTAAAACTAAGTATAGTCAGACTATACATAGTTTTAAGGGTTGGGGGCCCCTAGCCCATACTATGGGCTAGGGGCCCCCGAGGAAAAACCCAAAGAGGGCGGCCTTATAGCCCTCTTTGGGTTTTCCCCCTTAAAACTAATTATATTCAGAATATAATTAGTTTTAAGGGGGGAAACCCCAAAGAGGCCCTATAGGGCGGCCTTATAGCCCCGGCCATATAGGGGAAGGGCCCCCAGCCCATAGTATGGGCTGGGGCCCCCCAACCCCCTTATAATTAAGTATAGTCAGACTATACTTAATTATAAGGGGGGGGGGGCCCCAGCCCATACTATGGGCTGGGGCCCCCGAGAAACCCATAAGCGGGCCCCTAGCCCATAGTATGGGCTAGGGGGCCTTGCCCATAGTATGGGCTAGGCCCCCCAACCCCTAGCCCATACTATGGGCTAGGGGCTCAAAGGCCGCCCTTCTGCCGAGATGGCCTCTTTGGGGTTTCCCCCTTTAAACTAAGTATATTCGGAATATACTTAGTTTAAAGGGGGAAACCCCAAAGAGGCCTTCGAGGGGGGGGGGGGGCCACCCCCTCTCTCTATGTTTTTCCTCGGGGGCCCCTAGCCCATAGTATGGGCTAGGGGCCCCCAACCCTTATAAATAAGTATAATCAGATTATACTTATTTATAAGGGTAAAAACATAGGAGAGGCCTTTAAGGGGTTTCCCCCTATATGGCCCCTCGTAGGCCGGGGTGGCCTGTCCTATGTTTTTACCCTTATAAATAAGTATAGTCTGACTATACTTATTTATAAGGGTAAAAACATAGAGAGAACCCGGGGGCTATAAGGCCGCCCCCTATAAGGCCCCTCGTAGGCCGGGGTGGCCTGTCCTATGTTTTTACCCTTATAAATAAGTATAGTCTGACTATACTTATTTATAAGGGTAAAAACATAGAGAGAACCCGGGGGTTCGATGGCCACCCCCTCGAAGGCCGGGGGCGGCCTTATAGCCCCCTGCTTCGTAGGCCACCCCGGCCTACGAGGGGCCATCGAAGGGGCGGCCTTATAGCCCCCGGGTTCTCTCTATGTTTTTACCCTTATAAATAAGTATAGTCAGACTATACTTATTTATAAGGGTAAAAACATAGGACAGGCCACCCCGGCCTACGAGGGGCCTTATAGGGGGCGGCCATATAGCCCCCCCTTTAAACTAAGTATAGTCAGACTATACTTAGTTTTAAGGGGAAAACCCTTGAAGGGCTCTTCCCCTATATGGCCGCAGAAGGGCGGCCACCGAGGCCTATGTTTTTCCTCGGGGGCCCCTAGCCCATAGTATGGGCTAGGGGCACACCCTACTTAGGATGGCTATGGGACCACCCCCACCCTACATAGGGGGACAAGCCCATCCCACCCCTACTTAGGGGGGCCAAGCCCCTAGCCCAGGTCCTTATAGTATAGGGGGACCCTTAACGCCATTAAGGGCCTAGTTTGGTTTCTTTCTTTATTGTTATGTGTAACAATAAAGAAAGAAACCAAAATAGGCCCGGTCTAGTTTGGTTTCTTTCTTTATTGTTATGTGTAACAATAAAGAAAGAAACCAAACTAGGCCCGGTCTAGTTTGGTTTCTTTCTTTATTGTTATGTGTAACAATAAAGAAAGAAACCAAACTAGGCCCTTAATGTTTTCCTCTTCCCCTCGATGGCCCCTCTCTCCATGTTTTTCCCATTATAAATAAGTTTAATCAGATTAAACTTATTTATAATGGGTGGGGGCCCCAAGCCCCACCTTGGGGCTTGGGGCCCCCGAGGAAAAACATAGGAGAGGCCTTCAAGGGTTTTCTCGGGGGCCCCTAGCCCCAAGTATGGGCTAGGGGCCCCCAACCCCTTTAAAAATAAGTATAGTCTGACTATACTTATTTTTAAAGGGGTTGGGGGCCCCTAGCCCATACTTGGGGCTAGGGGCCCCCGAGAAAACCCTTGAAGGCTCGATGGCCGCCCCCGGCTTTTTCTTTCTTTATTGTGACACATATTTGTATACTGACTCTTAACATACTCTGTGCTGGGGGGAGGGGTAGGGGCTCTCTTTGGGGCTCTTCCCTATATGGCCCCTCGTAGGTTGGGGCAAGGGGGCCCCCTCGAAGGCCCCTACCTGGGCCTGGGCCTGGGGCTTGGGGGCTATGGGGTTGGGGCCCCCTCGAAGGCCCCTCTAGGGCCGGGGTGGCCCTAGAGGGGCCTTCGAGCCCCTAGCCCATAGTATGGGCTAGGGCCCCCCAACCCCATAGCCCCCAAGCCCCAGGCCATATAGGGGCCCACCACTACCCTAGCCCATAGTAGGGATAGGTACGGCCCAACCCACCCTACTTAGGGGCCAAGCCCTACCCTAGCCCATACTATGGGCTAGGGGCCCCCGAGGAAAAACATAGGACAGGCCGCCCTTCTGCGAGGAAAACCCTTGAAGGCTCTCTTTGGGGTTTCTCCCCTCGGTGGCTTCTGCGCAGAAGGGGCGGCCTGTCCTATGTTTTTCCTCGGGGGCCCCTAGCCCATAGTATGGGCTAGGGGCCCCATACCCTTAAAACTAAGTATAGTCAGACTATACTTAGTTTTAAGGGTTGGGGGCCCCTAGCCCATACTATGGGCTAGGGGCCCCGAGGAAAAACATAGGCCTCGGTGGCCGCCCCTTCTGCGCAGAAGCCACCGAGGGGGAAAAACATAGGAAGAGGGGCTCTTCCCCTATATGGCCGGGGCGGCCATCTAGGCCTATGTTTTTACTAGGGGGCCCCTAGCCCATAGTATGGGCTAGGGGCCCCCAACCCTTAAAAATAAGTATAATCAGATTATACTTATTTTTAAGGGTTGGGGGCCCCTAGCCCATACTATGGGCTAGGGGCCCCCGAGTAAAAACATAGGAGAGGCCGCCCTATAGGGCCGCTGAAGGGGCGGCCCTAAGCCCTTCAAGGGGTTTCCTCGGGGCTATATGGCCGCCCCTATAAGGCCGGGGGCTATAGGGCCGCCCCCCCCCGCGAAGGCCGGGGGGGGGCGGCCCTATAGCCCCCGGCCCTATAGGGGCGGCCTTATAGCCCCTTGAAGGCCATCGAGGGGGTGCCCCTAGCCCATAGTATGGGCTAGGGGCCCCAACCCCCAGCCCACAGTATGGGATGGGGGCCCATACCCTTAAAAATCAGTATAGTCAGACTATACTTAGTTTTAAGGGGGAAACCCCCCTATAAGGCCGGCAGAAGGGCGGCCTTATAGCCCCTTGAAGGCCATCGAGGGGAGAGGCCTTTAAGGGCTTTACCCTACGGGGCCTTTAAGGGCTTTCCTCTTTCTCTTCTTTGTTCCTTAAAGGGTCTTATGGACCCTTTAAGGAACAAAGAAGAGAAAGAGGAAAGCCCTTACGGTCTCCTTTAGGTTTTTCCCCTATAGGGCTTGGGGGCCCCTAGCCCATAGTATGGGCTTTTCCCCTCGATGGCCGGGGTGGCCATCGAACCCTATGTTTTTCCCATTATAAATAAGTATAATCTGATTATACTTATTTATAATGGGAAAAACATAGGGTTCGATGGCCACCCCGGCCATCGAGGGGACGGGCCCGTCAAGGGTTTTCCTCTTTCGTCTCCCCCTCGATGGCCTTCAAGGGGCTATAAGGCCGCCCTTCTGCCGGCCGTATAGGGGGTTCCCCCTATAGGGCCGGCAGAAGGGCGGCCATATAGCCCCTTAAAACTAAGTATATTCAGAATATACTTAGGTTTAAGGGGGAAACCCCTTGAAGGCCTCTCCCCTATATGGCCCCTCGTAGGCCGGGGCTATAAGGCCGCCCCTTCGATGGCCCCTCGTAGGCCGGGGCTCGAAGGCCGCCCCCGGCCTTCGAGGGGGTGGCCTGTCCTATGTTTTTACCCTTATAAATAAGTATAGTCAGACTATACTTATTTATAAGGGTAAAAACATAGGACAGGCCACCCCCTCGAAGGCCGGGGGCGGCCTTCGAGCCCCGGCCTACGAGGGGCCATCGAAGGGGCGGCCTTATAGCCCCGGCCTACGAGGGGCCATATAGGGGAAGAGCCATATATGGGAAAAAGGAAGGAAGGGTTTCCATCAGCTATAATTAAGAAGAAGAAAGAGCTTAGAGCTATATAGATATAAGCTCTATAGCTAGTATATCTAAGCTATATAGCTAGTATTAAGACTCTATGCCCGCAAGGGCTCTATGCCCGCAAGGGCTCTATGCCCGCAAGGGCTCTATGCCCGCAAGGGCTCTATGCCCGCAAGGGCTCTATGCCCGCAAGGGCTCTATGCCCGCAAGGGCTCTATGCCCGCAAGGGCTCTATGCCCGCAAGGGCTCTATGCCCGCAAGGGCTCTATGCCCGCAAGGGCTCTATGCCCGCAAGGGCTCTATGCCCGCAAGGGCTCTATGCCCGCAAGGGCTCTATGCCCGCAAGGGCTCTATGCCCGCAAGGGCTCTATGCCCGCAAGGGCTCTATGCCCGCAAATAGGCCCGCAAGGGCTCTATGCCCGCAAGGGCTCTATGCCCGCAAGGGCTCTATGCCCGCAAGGGCTCTATGCCCGCAAATAGGCCCGCAAGGGCTCTATGCCCGCAAGGGCTCTATGCCCGCAAATAGGCCCGCAAGGGCTCTATGCCCGCAAGGGCTCTATGCCCGCAAGGGCTCTATGCCCGCAAGGGCTCTATGCCCGCAAGGGCTCTATGCCCGCAAGGGCTCTATGCCCGCAAGGGCTCTATGCCCGCAAATAGGCCCGCAAGGGATATAGGCCCGCAAGGGCTCTATGCCCGCAAGGGCTCTATGCCCGCAAGGGCTTTATGCCCGCAAGGGCTCTATGCCCGCAAGGGCTCTATGCCCGCAAATAGGCCCGCAAGGGCTCTATGCCCGCAAGGGCGGCCCGCAAGGGCGGCCCGCAAGGGCGGCCCGCAAGGGCGGCCCGCAAGGGCTCTATGCCCGCAAATAGGCCCGCAAGGGATTTAGGCCCGCAAGGGCTCTATGCCCGCAAGGGCTCTATGCCCGCATGGGCTTCCCTTTGCTATTCTGCTGCCCTCTGCTTCGATGGCCACCCCCTCGAAGGCCTCTTTGGGGTTTCCCCCCCTTTAAACTAAGTATATTCAGAATATACTTAGTTTAAAGGGGGGGAAACCCCAAAGAGGGCTATATGGCCGCCCTTCTGCCGGCCATATAGGGGGCGGCCTTATAGCCCCGGGTTCGTAGGCCACCCCCTATATGGCCGGCAGAAGGGCGGCCATATAGCCCTTCAAGGTTTTTCCTCGGGGGCCCCTAGCCCATAGTATGGGCTAGGGGCCCCCAACCCTTAAACCTAAGTATAGTCTGACTATACTTAGTTTTAAGGGTTGGGGGCCCCTAGCCCATACTATGGGCTAGGGGCCCCGAGGAAAAACCTTGAGAGGCCTACGAGGGGCCATATAGGGGAGAAGCCTTAAAGGGTTCCCCCCTATATGGCTTCTTCCTCTGGTTTTCCCCTATAGGGCCGGGGGCGGGCCCTATAGCCCCTTAAAACTAAGTATAGTCAGACTATACTTAGTTTTAAGGGGCTATAGGGCCCGCCCCCGGCCCTATAGGGGAAAACCAGAGGAAGAAGCAGAAGGGCGGCCATATAGCCCCTATAGGGCCTTCAAGGTTTTTCCTCTTTCTTCTCTTCCGGGTTCTTCCCCCCTAAGGGCCTTCAAGGGGTTCCTCGGGGGCCCCCTTATAACTAAGTATAGTCAGACTATACTTAGTTATAAGGGGGAAAACCCTCGAAGGCCGGCAGAAGGGCGGTCGGGGGGGGGCCCAGCCCCATACTTGGGGGGGGGGGCTGGGCCCCCCCGAGCCTGTCCTATGTTTTTACTCGGGGGCCCCAAGCCCATAGTATGGGCTTGGGGCCCCGAGTAAAAACATAGGCCTCGGTGGCCGCCCCCTATAAGGCCGGGGGTTCGATGGCCACCCCCTATATGGCCGGCAGAAGGGCGGCCACCGAGCCCCTGGGTTCGTAGGCCACCCCCTATATGGCCTCTCCTATGTTTTTACCTTTAAAACTAAGTATAGTCTGACTATACTTAGTTTTAAAGGTAAAAACATAGGAAGGGCGGCCATATAGCCCTTCAAGGTTTTTCCCCTTAAAACTAAGTATAGTCATACTATACTTAGTTTTAAGGGGAAAAACCTTGAGAGGCCTACGAGGGGCCATATAAGGGGCGGCCTTATAGCCCCGGCCATATAGGGGAAGAGCCCCCTCGAAGGCCGGGGGCTATAAGGCCGCCCCCTATATGGCCGGGGGCTCGAAGGCCGCCCCCGGCCTTCGAGGGGGCGGCCATATAGCCCCTGGCCTTCGAAGGGGCGGCCTTCGAGCCCCCGAGTAAAAACATAGAGAGAGGGGCTATATGGCCGCCCTTCCCCCTATAAGGCCGCCCTCTTTGGGTTTTCCTCTTCCTATGTTTTTACCCTTAAAACTAAGTATAGTCAGACTATACTTAGTTTTAAGGGTAAAAACATAGGAAGAGGAAAACCCAAAGAGGGCGGCCTTATAGCCCTTCTGCCGGCCATATAGGGGGAAGAGGGGGGTGTACCCTAATAAGGACATATAAGTAAGTAAGTAAGTAAGTAAGTAAGTAAGTAAGTAAGTAAGAAATGAATACTTCTTATAGGTAGGTGAACCCTTAGAAGTACATATAAGAACAAAGGAGGCTCCTTGCAGAAGGGCTCTTCCCCCTATAGGGCCTTCAAGGGTTCCCCCCCTCTCTCTATGTTTTTACTCGGGGCTATATGGCCGCCCCCTATAGGGCCTCTTTGGGGTTTCCCCCTTAAAACTAAGTATATTCTGGATATACTTAGTTTTAAGGGGGAAACCCCAAAGAGGCCCTATAGGGGGTAGAGAAAGAGGAAAACCCAAAGAATCCGCCCTTCCCCCCTATATGGCCGGCAGAAGGGCGGCCATATAGCCCCTCTTCCTCAGTTTTTCCTCGGGGGCTTGGGGCCCCTAGCCCATAGTATGGGCTAGGGGCCCCAAGCCCCCGAGGAAAAACTGAGGAAGAGGGGCTATAAGGCCGCCCTTCTGCCGGCCTTCGAGGGGGTTTCCCCTCTCTATGTTTTTCCTCGGGGCTATATGGCCGCCCCTTCGAAGGCCAGGGGCTATATGGCCGCCCTTCCCCCTCGAAGGCCGGGGGCTATAAGGCCGCCCTTCCCCCTCGAAGGCCGGGGGCTATAAGGCCGCCCTTCCCCCTCGAAGGCCGGGGGCTATAAGGCCGCCCTTCCCCCTCGAAGGCCGGGGGCTATAAGGCCGCCCTTCCCCCTCGAAGGCCGGGGGCTATAAGGCCGCCCTTCCCCCTCGAAGGCCGGGGGCTATAAGGCCGCCCTTCCCCCTCGAAGGCCGGGGGCGGCCTTATAGCCCCCGGCCTTCGAGGGGGAAGGGCGGCCTTATAGCCCCCGGCCTTCGAGGGGGAAGGGCGGCCTTATAGCCCCCGGCCTTCGAGGGGGAAGGGCGGCCTTATAGCCCCCGGCCTTCGAGGGGGAAGGGCGGCCTTATAGCCCCCGGCCTTCGAGGGGGAAGGGCGGCCTTATAGCCCCCGGCCTTCGAGGGGGAAGGGCGGCCTTATAGCCCCCGGCCTTCGAGGGGGAAGGGCGGCCTTATAGCCCCCGGCCTTCGAGGGGGAAGGGCGGCCTTATAGCCCCCGGCCTTCGAGGGGGAAGGGCGGCCCTATAGCCCCCGGCCATATAGGGGCGGCCTTATAGCCCCCGGCCATATAGGGGGGAAACCCCTTGAAGGCCTCTCCCCTATATGGCCGGGGCTATATGGCCGCCCCCGGCCATATAGGGGGCGGCCTCTCCCCTATATGGCCGGGGTGGCCATCGAACCCTATGGTTTCCCCCCCTATATGGCCGGCAGAAGGGCGGCCATATAGCCCCTTATAAATAAGTTTAATCAGATTAAACTTATTTATAAGGGTTGGGGGCTTGGGGGCCCCTAGCCCCAAGTTGGGGCTAGGGGCCACCCCTATATGGCCGGGGGCTCGATGGCCGCCCTTCTGCCGGCCATATAGGGGGCGGCCATCGAGCCCCTAGCCCATACTATGGGCTAGGTGCCCCCGAGGAAACCATAGAGAGAGGCCTATGTTTTTACCCTTATAAATAAGTATAATCAGATTATACTTATTTATAAGGGTAAAAACATAGGAAGAGGGGCTCGAAGGCCGCCCCTATAGGGCCTCTTTGGGTTTTCCCCCCTCGGTGGCCGGCAGAAGGGCGGCCACCGAGCCCCTTAAAACTAAGTATATTCAGAATATAATTAGTTTTAAGGGGCTCGGTGGCCGCCCTTCTGCCGGCCACCGAGGGGGGAAAACCCAAAGAGGCCTGTCCTCAGTTTTTCCTCGGGGGCCCCTAGCCCATAGTATGGGCTAGGGGCCCCAACCCTTAAAACTAAGTATAGTCTGACTATACTTAGTTTTAAGGGTTGGGGCCCCTAGCCCATACTATGGGCTAGGGGCCCCCGAGGAAAAACTGAGGAAGAGGGGCTATATGGCCGCCCTTCTGCCGGCCATATAGGGGGGAAGAGCCCCGACCTCTCCTTAGAGAGGAGGGTTAAAATTATGTGTTGGGGGCCCCCTATATGGCCGGGGGCGGCCATCGAGCCCCAAGCCCATACTATGGGCTTGGGGCCCCCGAGTGACAATAAAGAAGAAGAGACATCCACCGCTGAGGAGTCTGGATAGCCAGATAGAAAGGGGCTATAAGGCCGCCCCCTATAAGGCCCCTCGTAGGCCTCTCAAGGTTTTTCCCCTTAAAAATAAGTATAGTCTGACTATACTTATTTTTAAGGGGAAAAACCTTGAAGGGCTATAAGGCCGCCCCCTATAGGGCCGGGGGCTCGAAGGCCGCCCCCGGCCTTCGAGGGGGCGGCCCTATAGCCCCCGGCCTTCGAGGGGGTGGCCTACGAACCCGGGGGCTATAAGGCCGCCCCCTATATGGCCGGGGGCTATATGGCCGCCCCCTATATGGCCGGCAGAAGGGCGGCCACCGAGCCCCTGGGTTCGTAGGCCACCCCCTATATGGCCTCTCCTATGTTTTTACCTTTAAAACTAAGTATAGTCTGACTATACTTAGTTTTAAAGGTAAAAACATAGGAAGGGCGGCCATATAGCCCTTCAAGGTTTTTCCCCTTTAAACTAAGTATAGTCAGACTATACTTATTTTTAAGGGGAAAAACCTTGAGAGGCCTACGAGGGGCCTTCGAAGGGGCGGCCATATAGCCCCCGGCCATGTAGGGGGCGGCCATATAGGCCTATGTTTTTCTCGGGGGCCCCTATAAGGCCGGCAGAAGGGCGGCCTTATAGGGGGCCCCAGCCCATAGTTGGGGCTGGCCCCCAACCTCTTAAAACTAAGTATAGTCTGACTATACTTAGTTTTAAGAGGTTGGGGGCCAGCCCCAACTATGGGCTGGGGCCCCCTATAAGGCCGCCCTTCTGCCGGCCTTATAGGGGCCCGTCCCCTATATGGCCCCTCGTAGGCCTCTCAAGGTTTTTCCCCTTAAAAATAAGTATAGTCTGACTATACTTATTTTTAAGGGGAAAAACCTTGAAGGGCTATAAGGCCGCCCCCTATAGGGCCGGGGGCTCGAAGGCCGCCCCCGGCCTTCGAGGGGGCGGCCCTATAGCCCCCGGCCTTCGAGGGGGGTGGCCTACGAACCCGGGGCTATAAGGCCGCCCTTCTGCCGGCCTTATAGGGGGTGGCCATCGAAGCAGATGTTTTTACCATTATAAATAAGTATAATCAGATTATACTTATTTATAACGGTAAAAACCTAGAGAGAGGAAAAACTTCGGACAGGCCTTCAAGGGGCTATAAGGCCGCCCCTATATGGCCCCTCGTAGGCCTTTCAAGGTTTTTCCCCTTAAAACTAAGTATAGTCTGACTATACTTATTTTTAAGGGGAAAAACCTTGAAGGGCTATAAGGCCGCCCCCGGCCCTCGAGGGCCGGGGGCGGCCCTCGAGCCCCCGGCCTTCGAGGGGGTGGCCTACGAACCCGGGGGCTATAGGGCCGCCCTTCTGCTTCGATGGCCAGGGGCTATAAGGCCGCCCCTATAAGGCCGGGGGCTATAAGGCCGCCCCTATAAGGCCGGGGGCTATAAGGCCGCCCCGATAAGGCCGGGGGCTATAAGGCCGCCCCTATAGGGCCTTCAAGGGGGCGGCCTTATAGCCCCCGGCCTTATAGGGGCGGCCTTATAGCCCCCGGCCTTATAGGGGCGGCCTTATAGCCCCCGGCCTTATAGGGGGTGGCCATCGAACCCCCGGCCCTATAGGGGGCGGCCATATAGCCCCCGGGTTCGTAGGCCACCCCCTATATGGCCGGCAGAAGGGCGGCCATATAGCCCTTCAAGGTTTTTCCCCTTTAAAATAAGTATAGTCAGACTATACTTATTTTAAAGGGGAAAAACCTTGAGAGGCCTACGAGGGGCCTTATAGGGGGTTTCCCCTTAAAACTACGTATAGTCAGACTATACTTAGTTTTAAGGGGTTGGGGCCCGTCCCCTATATGGCCGGGGCTCGAAGGCCGCCCCCGGCCTTATAGGGGGTGGCCATCGAACCCTATGTTTTTCCTCTTCCTATGTTTTTCCTCGGGGGCCCCTAGCCCATAGTATGGGCTAGGGGCCCCCAACCCTTAAAACTAAGTATAGTCAGACTATACTTAGTTTTAAGGGTTGGGGGCCCCTAGCCCATACTATGGGCTAGGGGCCCCCGAGGAAAAACATAGGGTTCGATGGCCACCCCCTATAAGGCCGGGGGCGGCCTTCGAGCCCCGGCCATATAGGGGACGGGCCCCAAGCCCATAGTATGGGCTTGGGGTTGGGGGCCCCTAGCCCATACTATGGGCTAGGGGCCCCCAAGCCCCCAACCGTTATAAATAAGTATAATCTGATTATACTTATTTATAATGGTTGGGGGCCCCCTCGAAGGCCGGCAGAAGGGCGGCCTTCGAGGGGGCCCCTAGCCCATACTATGGGCTAGGGGCCCCCTCGAAGGCCGCCCTTCTGCCGGCCTTCGAGGGGGCCCCCGAGGAAAAACATAGGCCTATATGGCCGCCCCCTATAAGGCCCCTCGTAGGCCTCTCAAGGTTTTTCCCCTTTAAAATAAGTATAGTCTGACTATACTTATTTTAAAGGGGAAAAACCTTGAAGGGCTATATGGCCGCCCCCTATAGGGCCGGGGGCTATATGGCCGCCCCCGGCCATATAGGGGGCGGCCCTATAGCCCCCGGCCATATAGGGGGTGGCCTGTCCTATGTTTTTACCCTTAAAAATAAGTATAGTCTGACTATACTTAGTTTTAAGGGTAAAAACATAGAGAGAACCCGGGGGCTATATGGCCGCCCCCTATAAGGCCCCTCGTAGGCCTCTCAAGGTTTTTCCCCTTTAAAATAAGTATAGTCTGACTATACTTATTTTAAAGGGGAAAAACCTTGAAGGGCTATATGGCCGCCCCCTATATGGCCGGGGGCGGCCATATAGCCCCCGGCCCTATAGGGGGCGGCCATATAGCCCTTCAAGGTTTTTCCCCTTTAAAATAAGTATAGTCAGACTATACTTATTTTAAAGGGGAAAAACCTTGAGAGGCCTACGAGGGGCCCTATAGGGGGCGGCCTTATAGCCCCGGCCATATAGGGGAAGGGCCCATAGCCCATAGTATGGGCTTGGGGCCCCAACCCTTAAAACTAAGTGTAGTCAGACTATACTTAGCTTTAAGGGTTGGGGCCCATAGTATGGGCTTGGGGGCCCCTAGCCCATACTATGGGCTAGGGGCCACCCTATATGGCCGGGGGCTATAAGGCCGCCCTTCTGCATAGAAGGCCCCTCGTAGGCCGGGGTGGCCTACGAACCCGGGGGCTATAAGGCCGCCCTTCTGCGTAGAAGGCCGGGGGCTATAAGGGGGCGGCCATATAGCCCCGAGTAAAACCCTTGAAGGCCCTATAGGGGCTATATGGCCGCCCCTTCGATGGCCAGGGGCTATAAGGCCGCCCCCGGCCTTATAGGGGGGGGGGGGGGGGGGGGGGGGTGGCCATCGAACCCCCGGCCATCTAGGGGGGAGAAGAAAGAGAAAAGCCCTTACGCCATATAGCCCATTATAAATAAGTTTAGTCAGACTAAACCTATTTATAATGGTTGGGGGCTTGGGGGCCCCTAGCCCATAGTATGGGCTAGGGGCCCCCAACCCCCTATATGGCCCCTCGTAGGCCGGGGTGGCCTACGAACCCGGGGGCTATAGGGCCGCCCTTCCCCCTCGAGGGCTTCTGCGGCAGAAGGGCGGCCTTATAGCCCTCTTTGGGGTTTCCCCCCCTTTAAACTAAGTATATTCTGAATATACTTAGTTTAAAGGGGGGGAAACCCCAAAGAGGCCCTATAGGGGGCGGCCATATAGCCCCAAGCCCAGACTATGGGCTTGGGGCTATAAGGCCGCCCCTATAAGGCCGGGGGCTATAAGGCCGCCCCCGGCCATATAGGGGCGGCCTTATAGCCCCCGGCCTTATAGGGGGCCCGTCCTAGGTTTTTCTTGGGGGCCCCCTATAGGGCCGGGGGTTCGATGGCCACCCCCTCGAAGGCCCCTCGTAGGCCGGGGTGGCCTACGAACCCGGGGGCTATATGGCCGCCCTTCTGCCGGCCATATAGGGGGCGGCCTTATAGCCCCTGGGTTCGTAGGCCACCCCGGCCTACGAGGGGCCATCGAAGGGGCGGCCATATAGGGGGCCCCAACCCATTATAAATAAGTATAATCAGATTATACTTATTTATAACGGTTGGGGGTTGGGGGCCCCTAGCCCATACTTGGGGCTAGGGGTTGGGGGCCCCTAGCCCCAAGTATGGGCTAGGGGCCCCCAAGCCCCCGAGGAAACCATAGGAGAGGCCGCCCCCTATAAGGCCCCTCGTAGGCCGGGGTGGCCTACGAACCCGGGGGCTATATGGCCGCCCTTCTGCCGGCCATATAGGGGGCGGCCTTATAGCCCCGGGTTCGTAGGCCACCCCCCTCGAAGGCCGGGGGCTCGAAGGCCGCCCTTCTGCCTCGATGGCCGGGGGCTATAGGGCCGCCCCCGGCCCTATAGGGGGCGGCCATCGAGCCCCTGGCCTTCGAAGCAGAAGGGCGGCCTTCGAGCCCTTCAAGGTTTTTCCCCTTAAAAATAAGTATAGTCTGACTATACTTATTTTTAAGGGGAAAAACCTTGAAGGGCCTCTCCTATGTTTTTCCTCGGGGGCCCCTAGCCCATAGTATGGGCTAGGGGCCCCCAACCCTTATAAATAAGTATAATCTGATTATACTTATTTATAAGGGTTGGGGGCCCCTAGCCCATACTATGGGCTAGGGGCCCCCGAGGAAAAACATAGGAAGAGGGGCCATATAGGGGAAGAGGAAAAACATAGAGAGAGGAAAACATAGAGAGAGGGTTGGTGCCATAGAAAGGCAGTCATCCCTTAAGGTCACCCATAAGTATACTTTTAACAATGGAGGATTTCGTGGAAAATCTCAGGTTTAATGTTCTTGGAACAACAGGTTTTATTTCTTGTAAATCTAGGGTTAGTTTGCTCTAAACAACAGGTTAGGTTGCTCTAAACAACAGGTTAGTTTGCTCTAAACAACAGGTTAGGTTGCTCTAAACAACAGGTTTCAAGGGTTTTCCTCTTTCTTCTCCCCCTCGATGGCCGGGGGTTCGATGGCCACCCCCTATATGGCCGGGGGCGGCCACCGAGCCCCTGGCCATCGAAGGGGCGGCCATCGAGCCCCTCTCTCTAAGTTTTTACTCGGGGGCCCCCTATAAGGCCGGCAGAAGGGCGGCCTTCGAGCCCCAAGCCCATAGTATGGGCTTGGGGCTCGAAGGCCGCCCTTCTGCCGGCCTTATAGGGGGCCCCCAACCCTTAAAACTAAGTATAGTCAGACTATACTTAGTTTTAAGGGTTGGGGGCCCCCTATAAGGCCGGCAGAAGGGCGGCCTTCGAGCCCCAAGCCCATACTATGGGCTTGGGGCTCGAAGGCCGCCCTTCTGCCGGCCTTATAGGGGGCCCCCGAGTAAAAACTGAGGACAGGCCGCCCTTCCCCGGCCTACGAGGGGAGAAGAAAGAGGAAAACCCTTGAAGGCTCTTCCCCCCTATATGGCCTGGGGGCCCCTAGCCCCAGGTATGGGCTAGGGGCCCCCGACCGGCAGAAGGGCTTAAGGGCTTTTCTCTTTCTTCTCCCCTCGTAGGCCGGGGCTCGAAGGCCGCCCCCGGCCTTCGAGGGGGCGGCCTACGAGCCCATGTCCCTTAAAGGCTTGGGGGCCCCTAGCCCCAAGTATGGGCTAGGGGCCCCCAACCCCCAACCCCCGACTCCATAAGAGCCTTTAAGGGACAAGGGCTCGTAGGCCGCCCCCTCGAAGGCCGGGGGCGGCCTTCGAGCCCCGGCCTACGAGGGGAGAAGAAAGAGAAAAGCCCTTACGCCATATAGGCCCCTATATGCAGAAGCCGGGGCTCTACCTATGTTTTTACTCGCAGAAGGGCTCTTCCCCTATATGGCCTTCAAGGGTTTTATTGGGGGCCCCTAGCCCATAGTATGGGCTAGGGGCCCCATACCCCTTTTAAACTAAGTATAGTCAGACTATACTTAGTTTAAAAGGGGTATGGGGCCCCTAGCCCATACTATGGGCTAGGGGCCCCCAATAAAACCCTTGAAGGCCATATAGGGGGAAGAGGGGGGGGGGGGGGAAGAGGGGTATAAAGTATAATAAAGAAAAAAGAAAGCGCTACATAGCTGAAACATTTGCATAGTATAAATATATAGAATATTTAAATGCATCTGCAAGTAATTATGGCCTTTGTCTTGTGGGATACATGTGTGCTACGTTGTATAACCTATACAATGGTTATAAGAAATAAGCAGGATGGTTTTATGAAAAGGAAAACCTGAAATAGTAATGGCGAGTAATTATAAATCAAGAAGTTATAATGAAGACAGGGTTAAGCACGTACGTGTTTATTTTAAATAGTAAGTGGGGTACTATTAAGTTTAAACTTACTATCTGCCCTTCTGCCTATAGGGCTTCTGCTTCTTTAAAAGGGGTAAGGGCTTTCCTCTTTCCCCCTATCCCTTAAAGGCTCTTATGGAGGCTTTAAGGGATAGGGGGAAAGAGGAAAGCCCTTAAAGGCCTACAAACCCATTTTACAGTTTATGATGCACACATCGCCCGTCACTGTCTGAACGAGTGCATAGGGTAGAAGAAAAGTATTATTGTAGTAATACTAACGAACCCCTTTCCTCTATCGGATAAAAGTCGTAACAGGTTATAGTTGGGGAACCAGCCGTAGAGATAATTTAATTAATATAAAAAACCAATGTACAAAAACCCTTTATGTAGTGCCCCCCTATACGGCCTTCAAGGGGCTCTTCCCCTATATGGCCCCTCGTAGGCCGGGGTGGCCTACGAACCCGGGGCTATAAGGCCGCCCCCTATATGGCCGGGGGCTATAGGGCCGCCCCCTATAAGGCCGGCAGAAGGGCGGCCTTCGAGCCCCCGGCCCTATAGGGGGCGGCCATATAGCCCCCGGCCTTATAGGGGGCGGCCACCGAGGCCTATGTTTTTCTTGGGGGCCCCTAGCCCATAGTATGGGCTAGGGGCCCCAACCCCTTATAAATAAGTATAGTCAGACTATACTTATTTATAAGGGGTTGGGGCCCCTAGCCCATACTATGGGCTAGGGGCCCCCAAGAAAAACATAGGACAGGCTTGGGGGCCCCTGCCCATAGTATGGGCAGGGGCCCGCTTTGGGGTTTCCCCTTATAATTAAGTATAGTCAGACTATACTTAATTATAAGGGGGAAACCCCAAAGAGACCGCCCTTCTGCCTATAAGGCCGGGGGCGGCCCTATAGCCCCCGGCCTTATAGGGGGTTTCCCCCTTTAAACTAAGTATATTCAGAATATACTTAGTTTAAAGGGGGAAACCCCCTATAAGGCCGGGGGCTATAGGGCCGCCCCCGGCCTTATAGGCAGAAGGGCGGCCATATAGCCCCGTTAAGGGTTTTCCCTTATACTTTCCTTGTCCCTTATAGGCCCCCTCTCTCTCTGTTTTTCCTCTTCCCCTATATGGCCCCTCGTAGGCCGGGGCTATATGGCCGCCCTTCTGCCGGCCATATAGGGGGTGGCCTACGAACCCGGGGCTATAAGGCCGCCCTTCTGCCGGCCTTATAGGGGGGGCGGCCTTTTAGCCCCGGGTTCGTAGGCCACCCCCTATATGGCCGGCAGAAGGGCGGCCATATAGCCCCGGCCTACGAGGGGCCATATAGGGGAAGAGGAAAAACAGAGGAGAGGCCTTCAAGGGTTTTCCTCTCTCTATGTTTTTCTTGGGGCTCGATGGCCGCCCTTCTGCCGGCCATATAGGGGGTGGCCCCCCTATATGGCCGGCAGAAGGGCGGCCATCGAGCCCCTAGCCCATAGTATGGGCTAGGGGCCCCCAACCCCTATATGGCTTCTGCGGCAGAAGGGCGGCCATATAGCCCCTAGCCCATAGTATGGGCTAGGGGCCCAACCCCTTAAAACTAAGTATAGTCTGACTATACTTAGTTTTAAGGGTATGGGGCCCATAGCCCATACTATGGGCTATGGGCCCTTCCTATGTTTTTCCCCCTATATGGCCGGCAGAAGGGCGGCCACCGAGCCCCTTAAAACTAAGTATAATCAGATTATACTTAGTTTTAAGGGGCTCGGTGGCCGCCCTTCTGCCGGCCATATAGGGGGAAAAACATAGGAAGAGGAAAAACTTAGAGAGAGGGGGTATGGGCCCCCAGCCCATACTATGGGCTGGGGGCTCTTCCCCTCGATGGCCGGGGCTCGAAGGCCGCCCCCCTATAGGGCCGGGGGCGGCCCTATAGCCCTTCAAGGTTTTTCCCCTTAAAAATAAGTATAGTCTGACTATACTTATTTTTAAGGGGAAAAACCTTGAGAGGCCTTCGAGGGGGCGGCCACCGAGGCCTATGTTTTTCCTCGCAGAAGGGCTATAGGGCCGCCCTTCTGCCGGCCATATAGGGGGGCCTAGCCCATAGTATGGGCTAGGGGACCAACCCCCAGCCCATAGTATGGGCTTTTCCTATGTTTTTCTTGGGGGCCCCTAGCCCATAGTATGGGCTAGGGGCCCCATACCCATTATAAATAAGTATAATCTGATTATACTTATTTATAATGGGTATGGGGCCCCTAGCCCATACTATGGGCTAGGGGCCCCCAAGAAAAACATAGGACGGGCCCATACCCTTAAAACTAAGTATAGTCTGACTATACTTAGTTTTAAGGGTTGGGGGGGGCCAGCCCAGACTATGGGCTGGGGGTATGGGCCCGTCCTATGTTTTTACCCTTAAAACTAAGTATAGTCAGACTATACTTAGTTTTAAGGGTAAAAACATAGGAAAAGCCCATACTATGGGCTAGGGGCTATAGGGCCGCCCTTCCCCCTATAAGGCCGGCAGAAGGGCTATAAGGCCGCCCTTCCCCCTATAAGACCGGCAGAAGGGCTATAAGGCCGCCCTTCCCCCTATAAGGCCGGCAGAAGGGCTTAAGGGCTTTTCTCTTTCTTCCTTATGTCCCTTAAAGGCTTGGGGCTCGAAGGCCGCCCCCTCGATGGCCGGGGGCGGCCATCGAGCCCCCGGCCTTCGAGGGGGGGCCCCTAGCCCCAAGTATGGGCTAGGGGCCCCATACTCCATAAGAGCCTTTAAGGGACATAAGGAAGAAAGAGAAAAGCCCTTACGCCTTATAGCCCTTCTGCCGGCCTTATAGGGGGAAGGGCGGCCCTATAGCCCCTAGCCCATAGTATGGGCTTTTCCTATGTTTTTACCCTTAAAACTAAGTATAGTCTGACTATACTTAGTTTTAAGGGTAAAAACATAGGACGGGCCCATACCCCCAGCCCATAGTATGGGCTGGCCCCCTTTAAACTAAGTATAGTCTGACTATACTTAGTTTAAAGGGGGGAACCCTTAACGGAACTATAAATAAAAAAAATATAGATGTTTAAAAATATATATGTAAGACGATAGTCTACATATGTAATAATAGACACATTATATTATATTCACAGTAAATTGGGTATATGGTTTTTACTAATATTTTAGAAAGTGTACTGCTGTTTAGACTACCCTAAAAGGTTGTTAACAACAGTAGAGCTTTTTATAAAGAAACCATGCCTTATTTATAGTATAAACGTAATTGTGTTATACCACAATGGCACTAAAAAGGGGTCATAGCTAAACAGCTCAGCAGTAAGGAGTTATTGACAATACATGTAAAGTGTGATCGTGATATTTAACAAAAAAGGGTGTATAGGAAAAAGACTCGGGGGTTTTCCTATGTTTTTCCCATTATAAATAAGTATAATCAGATTATACTTATTTATAATGGGAAAAACATAGGACGGCCCCTGCCCATAGTATGGGCAGGGGCCCTTCAACCCCCAACCCTTTAATGCAAAGCATCGGTAAATTATGTGCCAGCAACCGCGGTAATACATATGATGCAAGTTTATTAGATAGGGAATAGGTGTTATCAAATAAAGACGTACTAGTGTTATATATAGTATAAAAAAATATACGTATAATAGATATAAGGTTAATATAGATTGTAACAGTTAAATGTGTTTATTGTCTATGGAAAGCTAGTGGTGTAGACGCCTTATAATTAGACACTGTTAAAAGTCATAGTTTGGAAGTCCGAGTAGCGAAATGGATTAGAGACCCATGTAGTTCGGACCGTAAAAAGTTTAGTAAACTAAGAAACCTGGTGATACGTCTGAAAAGATGGTAATCATAGAAATTGGCAGTCATAATATTTAATAGTATTAACACAACCGCCGTGGAGCGTGCAGTTTAATTCGTAAATACACGAAAAATCTTACCACAAGTAAACATTTTAAGAAGATTTCTTGGGGGAAGGGCTTTTCCCCTATATGGCCGCAGAAGGGCTTAAGGGCTTTTCTCTTTCTTCCTTATGTCCCTTAAAGGCTCTTATGGAGCCTTTAAGGGACATAAGGAAGAAAGAGAAAAGCCCTTACGCCATATAGGCCTATGTTTTTCCTCTTCCTATGTTTTTACTCTTCCTATGTTTTTACCCTTATAAATAAGTATAATCAGATTATACTTATTTATAATGGTAAAAACATAGGAAGAGTAAAAACATAGGAAGAGGAAAAACATAGGAAGGGCCCCAGCCCATACTATGGGCTGGGGGTATGGGGCCCCTGCCCATACTATGGGCAGGGGCCCCATAGCCCTCTGCCGAGAAACCCCAAAGCGGGCTCTTCCCCCTATATGGCCGGCAGAAGGGCTATAAGGCCGCCCCTATATGGCCGGGGGTTATATGGCCACCCCTATAAGGCCGGGGGCTATAAGGCCGCCCCTATAAGGCCGGGGGTTCGATGGCCACCCCCTCGAAGGCCGGGGGCTATATGGCCGCCCTTCCTATGTTTTTACCTTTAAAACTAAGTATAGTCAGACTATACTTAGTTTTAAAGGTAAAAACATAGGAGAGGCCATATAGGGGGCGGCCTTATAGCCCCTGGCCATCGAAGGGGCGGCCTTATAGCCCCCGGCCATATAGGGGCGGCCTTATAGCCCCTGGCCATATAAGGGGCGGCCATATAGCCCTTCTGCCGGCCTTATAGGCAGAAGGGCGGCCATATAGGCCCCTATCTCTATGTTTTTACCCTTAAAACTAAGTATAGTCAGACTATACTTAGTTTTAAGGGTTGGGGGCCCCCTCGAAGGCCGGGGGCTCGATGGCCGCCCCCGGCCATCGAGGGGGCGGCCTTCGAGCCCCAAGCCCATACTATGGGCTGGGGGCCCCGAGTAAAAACATCTGCTTCGATGGCCACCCCCTATAAGGCCGGGGGCTATAGGGCCGCCCCCTATATGGCCGGGGGCTATAAGGCCGCCCTTCTGCCGGCCATATAGGGGGCGGCCATATAGCCCCCGGCCCTATAGGGGCGGCCTTATAGCCCCGGCCATATAGGGGAGAGGCCTCTTTGGGTTTTCCCCTTTAAACTAAGTATAGTCAGACTATACTTAGTTTAAAGGGGAAAACCCAAAGAGGGCTATATGGCCGCCCTTCTGCCTATAAGGCCGGCAGAAGGGCTATAAGGCCGCCCCCATAGGGCCGGGGGCTATATGGCCGCCCCTATAGGGCCGGGGCGGCCTATAGCCCCGGCCATATAGGGGGCGGCCCTCTAGCCCTTCTGCCGGCCATCTATGCAGAAGGGCGGCCTTATAGCCCTTCTGCCAGCCCATTGTATGGGCTTTTCCTATGTTTTTCCTCTTCCTATGTTTTTCCCATTATAAATAAGTATAATCTGATTATACTTATTTATAAGGGGAAAAACATAGGACGGGCCCATAGCCCATAGGTGGGGCTATGGGCCCCCACCCATTATAAATAAGTATAATCTGATTATACTTATTTATAATGGGTATGGGGCCCCTAGCCCATACTATGGGCTAGGGGCCCCCAAGAAAAACATAGGACGGGCCCCCTCGAAGGCCGGGGGCTATAGGGCCGCCCTTCCTATGTTTTTACCTTTAAAACTAAGTATAGTCAGACTATACTTAGTTTTAAAGGTAAAAACATAGGAGAGGCCCTATAGGGGGCGGCCTTCGAGCCCCCAACCCCTGCCCATACTATGGGCTATGGGCCCGTCCTATGTTTTTCCCCCTATAGGGCCGGCAGAAGGGCGGCCCTATAGCCCCTTAAAACTAAGTATAGTTTGACTATACTTAGTTTTAAGGGGCTATAGGGCCGCCCTTCTGCCGGCCCTATAGGGGGAAAAACATAGGCCTATATGGCCGCCCCCTATATGGCCTGGGGGCCCCTAGCCCCAGGTATGGGCTAGGGGCCCCGACCGGCAGAAGGGCGGCCATATAGCCCTCTTTGGGGTTTCCCCTTTAAACTAAGTATATTCAGAATATACTTAGTTTAAAGGGGGAAACCCCAAAGAGGCCATATAGGGGAAGAGGAAAAACATCTGCTTCGATGGCCACCCCTATATGGCCTGGGGGCCCCTAGCCCCAGGTATGGGCTAGGGGCCCCCGACCGGCAGAAGGGCTATAAGGCCGCCCTTCTGCCGGTCGGGGGCCCCTAGCCCATACCTGGGGCTAGGGCCCCCAGGCCATATAGGGGCGGCCATATAGCCCTTCAAGGGTTTTCCTCGCAGAAGGGCTATATGGCCGCCCCTTCTGCGGCCATATAGGGTGGCCCCTAGCCCATACTATGGGCTAGGGGCCACCCCTATATGGCCGCAGAAGGGGCGGCCATATAGCCCTTCTGCGAGGAAAACCCTTGAAGGCCTCTCCCCTATATGGCCGGGGCTATAAGGCCGCCCCCGGCCTTATAGGGGGTGGCCATCGAAGCAGATGTTTTTACTCGGGGCTATGGGGCCCTAGCCCAGAGTATGGGCTAGGGGCCCCATACCCCCAGCCCATAGTATGGGCTGGGGCTATGGGGCCCCTAGCCCAGAGTATGGGCTAGGGGCCCCATACCCCCAGCCCATACTATGGGCTGGGGGTATGGGGCCCCTAGCCCATACTCTGGGCTAGGGGCCCATAGCCCCCAAGAAAAACATAGGAAAACCCCCTATAAGTCCTCTTTGGGGTTTCCCCCCCTTTAAACTAAGTATATTCTGAATATACTTAGTTTAAAGGGGGAAACCCCCTATAAGGCGGGGGCTATAGGGCCGCCCCCTATAAGGCCGGGGCTATATGGCCGCCCTTCCTATGTTTTTACCTTTAAAAATAAGTATAGTCTGACTATACTTAGTTTTAAAGGTAAAAACATCTGCTTCGATGGCCACCCCCTATAAGGCCGGGGGCGGCCTTATAGCCCCGGCCATATAGGGGAGAGGCCATATAGGGGGCGGCCTTATAGCCCCCGGCCCTATAGGGGGCGGCCTTCGAGCCCCTTGAAGGGCTCTCTCTATGTTTTTCTCGGGGGCTTGGGGGCCCCTAGCCCATAGTATGGGCTAGGGGCCCCATACCCCTGCCCATAGTATGGGCAGGGGCCCCAACCCTTTAAAAATAAGTATAATCAGATTATACTTATTTATAATGGGTGGGGCCCCCTATATGGCCGGGGGCTATAGGGCCGCCCTTCCCCCTATAGGGCCTTCAAGGGTTTTCCCCTTTTAAACTAAGTATAGTCTGACTATACTTAGTTTAAAAGGGAAAACCCTTGAAGGGCTATAGGGCCGCCCCTTCGATGGCCCCTCTCTCTATGTTTTTCCATTATAAATAAGTTTAATCAGATTAAACTTATTTATAATGGGAAAAAACATAGGAGAGGCCTCTCAAGGTTTTTCCTCGGGGGCCCCAAGCCCATAGTATGGGCTTGGGGCTCGAAGGCCGCCCCCTCGATGGCCGGGGGCGGCCATCGAGCCCCCGGCCTTCGAGGGGGCCCCGACCCTTAAAACTAAGTATAGTCTGACTATACTTAGTTTTAAGGGTAAAAACCTTGAAGGGCTATAAGGCCGCCCCCTATAGGTCCGGGGGCTATATGGCCGCCCCCGGCCATATAGGGGGCGGCCCTATAGCCCCCGGCCTTATAGGGGGTGGCCTGTCCTATGTTTTTACCTTTAAAACTAAGTATAGTCTGACTATACTTAGTTTTAAAGGTAAAAACATAGGAGAGGCCATATAGGGGGTGGCCATCGAACCCCCGGCCCTATAGGCAGAAGGGCGCCCTATAGCCCCCGGCCTTATAGGCAGAAGGGCGGCCATCGAGCCCCAAGCCCCACCTATGGGCTTGGGGCTCGAAGGCCGCCCGGCCTTCGAGGGGCCCGTCCTATGTTTTTCCCTCGGGGGCCCATAGCCCATAGTATGGGCTTGGGGCTCGAAGGCCGCCCCCGGCCTTCGAGGGGGCCCCCAACCCTTAAAACTAAGTATAATCAGATTATACTTAGTTTTAAGGGTTGGGGGCCCCCTCGAAGGCCGGGGGCGGCCTTCGAGCCCCAAGCCCATACTATGGGCTATGGGCCCCCGAGAAAAACATAGAGAGAGGAAAAACATAGGCCTCGGTGGCCGCCCCCCCCCCCATATGGCCTCTTTGGGTTTTCCCCCTTAAAACTAAGTATAGTCAGACTATACTTAGGTTTAAGGGGGAAAACCCTTGAAGGGCGGTATGGGGCCCCTAGCCCATACTATGGGCTAGGGGCCCCAAGCCTCTCCTATGTTTTACCCTTATAAATAAGTGTAATCAGATTACACTTATTTATAAGGGTAAAAAACATAGGCCTATATGGCCGCCCCGGGTTCGTAGGCCACCCCCTCGATGGCCTTCAAGGGTTTTCCTCGGGGGCCCCAAGCCCCAAGTATGGGCTTGGGGCCCCAACCCCTTTAAACTAAGTATAGTCAGACTATACTTAGTTTAAAGGGGTTGGGGGCCCCAAGCCCATACTTGGGGCTTGGGGCCCCCGAGGAAAACCCAAAGAGGGCGGCCATATAGCCCTTCAAGGTTTTTACCCTTAAAACTAAGTATAGTCTGACTATACTTAGTTTTAAGGGGTTGGGGGCCCCCTCGAAGGCCGGGGGCTCGATGGCCGCCCCCGGCCATCGAGGGGGCGGCCTTCGAGCCCCTAGCCCATACTATGGGCTAGGGGCTCGAAGGCCGCCCCCGATGGCCGGGGGCGGCCATCGAGCCCCCGGCTTCGAGGGGGCCCCCAAGAAAAACCTTGAGAGGCCTCTCCCCTATATGGCCCCTCGTAGGCCGGGGTGGCCTACGAACCCGGGGTGGCCATCGAAGCAGATGTTTTACCTTTAAAACTAAGTATAGTCTGACTATACTTAGTTTTAAAGGTAAAAACATAGAGAGAGGGGCCCATATAGGGGAAGAGCCCTTCTGCGGCCATATAGGGGAAGAGCCCCTATAGGGCGGGGGCTATAAGGCCGCCCTCTTTGGGTTTTTCCTCGGGGCCCCAAGCCCCAAGTATGGGCTTGGGGCCCCCAACCCTTTAAACTAAGTATAGTCTGACTATACTTAGTTTAAAAGGGGTTGGGGGCCCCAAGCCCATACTTGGGGCTTGGGGCCCCGAGGAAAACCCTTGAAGGCCTTCGAGGCAGAAGGGCGGCCCTATAGCCCCTACCCCGACTTCTGCTCTTTCCTTAAAGCCTACTTTAAAGCAGAAATCCTACAATAAAAAAAAGACAGTTTTTATACCATACCTATTCTTAGTTTGGCTTGGAAGCAGCCATACTTTAATGAAAGCGTAATAGCTCAAGAATACTCTATAAGAACAACTTAAAGGGTATAAAAATTTTACAGATGTAAAGGGTTAATACTACCGAAACAAGCAAATAAATCATAACATAGATATATAAAAATAAATACAAACATCACGTATATATTATGTAATAATACAAAGATATATAAATGGTGTGGAACATGTAGATATTTAAACAAACAATATGTATTATTCCTCTCTCTCTGTTTTTACTCTCTCTATGTTTTTCCTCGGGGGCTTGGGGGCCCCTAGCCCATACTTGGGGCTAGGGGCCCCCAAGCCCCGAGGAAAAACATAGAGAGAGGAAAAACAGAGAGAGAAGCAGAAGGGCTCTCTTATGGGTTTCCCCCCCCCCCCCGCCCGCGTGGCCGCAGAAGGGGGCGGCCACCGAGCCCCTTATAATTAAGTATAGTCTGACTATACTTAATTATAAGGGGCTCGGTGGCCGCCCCTTCTGCGGCCACCGAGGGGGGGGGGAACCCATAAGCGGGCCCCTGCCCATAGTATGGGCCGGGCCCCCAACCCCCAGCCCATAGTATGGCTGGGGGAAGGGCTCTTCCCCTATAATGGCCTTCAAGGGCTATAAGGCCGCCCTTCTGCCGGCCTTATAGGGGTTTCCCCCCTTTAAACTAAGTATATTCAGAATATACTTAGTTTAAAGGGGGGGAAACCCCCTATAAGGCGGCAGAAGGGCGGCCTTATAGCCCCTTGAAGGCCATATAGGGGAAGAGCCTTCCCCATTACCTTCAACTATTATAATATAATATTTGTTATAAAAAAACCATGTAGTATGATACCAGAATCTATTTGATCTATTTATGTGCAGGTATGAAAGTGTCAGGACCGTACCAGTGTCTGTTGCAATAGACTTGGATGACATATAAATAGGGCGGTGAAAGGCCAATCAAAGTTAGAAATAGCTGGTTTTCTGTGAAATATATGTAAGTATAGCGTAGTAATATACCGTATAGTTTATCTAATAAGTAAGATATGGCGGATTTTATACTATAGTCAAACATAAGGTGATAAGATCGGTATGTTGAAACTAAAAGAGTATAGATGCTGTGTTAAGGTTTATAAAGTATTACCCATCTAAAGCCTTTAAAGGGGCTTTTCCCCCTCGATGGCCCCTCGTAGGCTCTTCAAGTTTTTACCCTTAAAACTAAGTATAGTCTGACTATAGGTATAGTTTTAAGGGTAAAAACCTGAAGGGCTATATGGCCGCCCTTCTGCCGGCCATATAGGGGTGGCCTGTCCTATGTTTTTACCCTTATAAATAAGTATAGTCTGACTATACTTAGTTTTAAGGGTAAAAACATAGAGAGAACCCGGGGGCGGCCATATAGGCCCCTCTCTCTATGTTTTTACTCTCTCTATGTTTTTCCTCTTCCCCTATATGGCCGGGGCGGCCATATAGGCCTATGTTTTTACCATTATAAATAAGTATAATCTGATTATACTTATTTATAATGGTAAAAACATCTGCTTCGATGGCCACCCCGGCCATATAGGGGACGGGCCCCTAGCCCATACTATGGGCTAGGGGTATGGGGCCCCTAGCCCATACTATGGGCTAGGGGCCACCCCCTATAGGGCCGGGGGCGGCCATCGAGCCCCGAGGAAAAACATCTGCTTCGATGGCCACCCCTATAAGGCCCCTCGTAGGCCGGGGTGGCCTACGAACCCGGGGGTTAGATGGCCACCCCCTATAAGGCCCCTCGTAGGCCGGGGTGGCCTACGAACCCGGGGGCTATATGGCCGCCCCTTCCCCGGCCATATAGGGGCGGCCATATAGCCCCTGGCCATCGAAGGGGCGGCCTTATAGCCCCGGCCATCGCGGGGACGGGCCCATAGCCCATAGTATGGGCTTGGGGCTATATGGCCGCCCCTTCTGCGGCCATATAGGGGCCCCCCAACCCTTATAAATAAGTATAATCTGATTATACTTATTTATAAGGGTTGGGGGCCCCCTATAAGGCCGGGGGCTATATGGCCGCCCTTCCTATGTTTTTACCTTTAAAACTAAGTATAGTCTGACTATACTTAGTTTTAAAGGTAAAAACATAGGAGAGGCCATATAGGGGGAAGGGCGGCCTTATAGCCCCAAGCACATACTATGGGCTATGGGCCCGTCCTATGTTTTTCCCCTTAAAACTAAGTATAATCAGATTATACTTAGTTTTAAGGGGAAAAACATAGGAAGAGTAAAAACATAGGCCTATATGGCCGCCCCCTATAAGGCCCCTCGTAGGCCGGGGTGGCCTACGAACCCGGGGGTTATATGGCCACCCCCTATAAGGCCCCTCGTAGGCCGGGGTGGCCTACGAACCCGGGGGCTATATGGCCGCCCCTTCCCCGGCCATATAGGGGGGCGGCCTTATAGCCCCTGGCCATCGAAGGGGCGGCCTTATAGCCCCGGCCATATAGGGGAGAGGCCTTCAAGGGTGGTTTTACCCCTTAAACCTAAGTATAGTCAGACTATACTTAGGTTTAAGGGGTATGGGGCCCCTAGCCCATACTATGGGCTAGGGGCCCCATAGAAAACCCAAAGAGGCCTTCTATGCAGAAGGGCGGCCTCTCCCCTATATGGCCGGGGCTATAAGGCCGCCCCTTCGATGGCCAGGGGCTATAAGGCCGCCCCCTATATGGCCGGGGAAGGGGCGGCCATATAGCCCCCGGGTTCGTAGGCCACCCCGGCCTACGAGGGGCCTTATAGGGGGTGGCCATCTAACCCCCGGGTTCGTAGGCCACCCCGGCCTACGAGGGGCCTTATAGGGGTGGCCATCGAAGCAGATGGTTTCCCCTTATAAATAAGTTTAATCTGATTAAACTTATTTATAAGGGTATGGGGCCCCCTATATGGCCGGCAGAAGGGCGGCCATGTAGCCCCTAGCCCATACTATGGGCTAGGGGCCCCCGAGGAAACCATAGAGAGAGGCCTATGTTTTTCTATGGGGCCCCTAGCCCATAGTATGGGCTAGGGGCTATATGGCCGCCCTTCTGCCGGCCATATAGGGGGCCCCATACCCATTATAAATAAGTATAATCAGATTATACTTATTTATAATGGGTATGGGGCCCCCTATATGGCCGGCAGAAGGGCGGCCATATAGCCCCTAGCCCATACTATGGGCTAGGGGCCCCATAGAAAAACATAGGACGGGCCCCTATATGGCCCCTCGTAGGCCTCTCAAGGTTTTTACCCTTAAAACTAAGTATAGTCAGACTATACTTAGTTTTAAGGGTAAAAACCTTGAAGGGCTATAAGGCCGCCCCCGGGTTCTCTCTATGTTTTTACCCTTAAAACTAAGTATAGTCAGACTATACTTATTTATAAGGGTAAAAACATAGGACAGGCCACCCCGGCCTACGAGGGGCCTTATAGGGGGGGGGGGGGTGGCCTGTCCTATGTTTTTACCCTTATAAATAAGTATAGTCTGACTATACTTAGTTTTAAGGGTAAAAACATAGAGAGAACCCGGGGGCTATAAGGCCGCCCCTTATATGGCCCCTCGTAGGCCTCTCAAGGTTTTTACCCTTAAAACTAAGTATAGTCAGACTATACTTAGTTTTAAGGGTAAAAACCTTGAGAGGCCTACGAGGGGCCATATAGGGGGGGTGGCCATATAACCCCCGGCCTTATAGGGGGAAGGGCGGCCATACAGCCCCTAGCCCATAGTATGGGCTAGGGCCCCCGACTCTCTCTATATTTTCCCCTATAGGGCCTTCAAGGGGGGAAGGGAAGGGCTTAAGGGCTTTTCTCTTTCTTCCCTCCCTATATGGCTTCTGCTCCTCTGGTTTTCCTATGGGGCCCCTAGCCCATAGTATGGGCTAGGGGCCCCATACCCTTAAAACTAAGTATAGTCTGACTATACTTAGTTTTAAGGGTATGGGGCCCCTAGCCCATACTATGGGCTAGGGGCCCCATAGGAAAACCAGAGGAGCAGAAGGGCGGATTCTTTGGGTTTTCCTCCTTCTTCTCCCCCCTATATGGCCTCTTTGGGGTTTCCTCTCTCTATGTTTTTACCCTTAAAACTAAGTATAATCTGATTATACTTAGTTTTAAGGGTAAAAACATAGAGAGAGGAAACCCCAAAGAGGGCTATAAGGCCGCCCTTCCCCCTATATGGCCGGGGGCTATAAGGCCGCCCCCTATAAGGCCGGCAGAAGGGCGGCCTTATAGCCCCTGGCCTTCGAAGGCCAGGGGCTATAAGGCCGCCCTTCTGCCGGCCTTATAGCCCCTGGCCTTCGAAGGCCAGGGGCTATAAGGCCGCCCTTCTGCCGGCCTTATAGGGGGCGGCCTTATAGCCCCCGGCCATATAGGGGGAAAGGCGGCCATATAGCCCCCGGCCTTATAGGGGGAAGGGCGGCCATATAGCCCCTATAGGGCCGGGGAAGGGGCGGCCCTATAGCCCCCCCCCCCCCTCCATTAAAGGCTTGGGGCTCTTCCTATGTTTTTACCCTTATAAATAAGTATAGTCAGACTATACTTATTTATAAGGGTAAAAACATAGGACAGGCCGCCCTTCTGCCGGCCTTATAGGGGGCTCTCTTTGGGGTTTCTCGGCAGAAGGGCTATGGGGCCCCTAGCCCATAGTATGGGCTAGGGCCCCATACCCCCAGCCCATAGTATGGGCTGGGGGCTATAGGGCCGCCCTTCCCCCTATATGGCCGGGGGCTATAAGGCCGCCCCTACGATGGCCAGGGGCTATAAGGCCGCCCCTTCGAAGGCCAGGGGCTATATGGCCGCCCCTTCGATGGCCAGGGGTGGCCATCGAACCCCCGGCCATATAGGGGGCGGCCTTATAGTCCCCGGCCATATAGGGGGAAGGGCGGCCTTATAGCCCCTGGCCTTCGAAGGGGCGGCCTTAGAGCCCCCGGCCATATAGGGGAAGGGCGGCCTTATAGGGGGTGGCCATATAACCCCCGGCCATATAGGGGTAAGGGCGGCCTGTCCTATGGTTTCCCCTTATAAATAAGTTTAATCAGATTAAACTTATTTATAAGGGGAAACCATAGGAGAGGCTTGGGGCTCTTCCTATGTTTTTACCCTTATAAATAAGTATAGTCAGACTATACTTATTTATAAGGGTTGGGGGCCCCAAGCCCCACCTTGGGGCTTGGGGCCCCCGAGTAAAAACATAGGACAGGCTTGGGGGCCCCTAGCCCATAGTATGGGCTAGGGGCCCGCTTATGGGTTTCCCCCTTATAATTAAGTATAGTCAGACTATACTTAATTATAAGGGGGAAACCCCAAAGAGACCGCCCTTCTGCCGGCCTTCGAGGGGGCCCCTAGCCCATAGTATGGGCTAGGGGCTATAAGGCCGCCCCCGGCCTTATAGGGGGCCCGCTTATGGGTTTCCCCCTTATAATTAAGTATAGTCTGACTATACTTAATTATAAGGGGGGGGGGGGGGGGGCCCCAGCCCATACTATGGGCTGGGGGCCCCCGAGAAACCCATAAGAGACCGCCCTTCTGCGGCCATATAGGGGAAGAGCCCCCTATAAGGCCGGCAGAAGGGCTTAAGGGCTTTTCTCTTTCTTCCTTATGTCCCTTAAAGGCTTGGGGCTATAAGGCCGCCCTTCTGCCGGCCTTCGAGGGGGGCCCCTAGCCCATAGTATGGGCTTTTCCTATGTTTTTCCCATTATAAATAAGTATAATCAGATTATACTTATTTATAATGGGAAAAACATAGGACGGGCCCCATACTCCATAAGAGCCTTTAAGGGACATAAGGAAGAAAGAGAAAAGCCCTTACGCCTTATAGCCCCCTATATGGCCGGCAGAAGGGCGGCCATATAGCCCCCTCGATGGCCGGCAGAAGGGCGGCCATATAGCCCCAGGAACATAAAAGAGATATGTATGGAATTATAGAAATAACAAATTATATAGATAATATACGATAGATAATAAAGAAATAATGCTACTACTATTAACGATAATATGTATAACAGTACCAGTTTTATTAAGTGTGGCTTTTTTTACGTTAGCAGAAAGGCAGGTAATGGCATCAATGCAAAGAAGAAGTGGTCCAAATGTAACAGGTGTATTTGGGATATTACAAGCGTTTGCAGATGGTTTAAAGTTAGGAATAAAAGAACCATTAATACCAGAAATAAGTGCAACAGGAGCATTTACAGCAGCACCAATGATAGGGTTTATTTTAAGTATGATAACATACGGTGGTATTTTTATAAGTGATAGTGCATTTCAAGGTTTAGTATTAATGGCGTTAAGTAGTTTAGGTGTATATGGTATATTATTAGCAGGATGGTCATCAAATAGTAAATATGCATTTTTAGGATGTTTAAGAACAGTATCTTTAATGATTTCATATGAATTAGGGTTTGGTGCGGCTTTATTAAGTATTAGTCTATTCCTAACCGATAGTACAGGTATGAAATCCTTAAATTTTGGTAGTATTAGAGACATTCCATACTCCACTATATCTTTTGGTGACTATATACCTTTCTATAATAACATAAACTACGTAAATACGTATCCTTCAATAAGTTTAAATTTACCACTATTTGCGCTATTACCATTATGTATCATATTTTTAATATGCATACTAGCTGAAACAAAAAGAGTGCCTTTTGATTTACCAGAAGCAGAAGCAGAATTAGTAGCAGGTTATAATGTAGAATATAGTAGCTTAGGTTTTGCCTTGTTTTTTATTAGTGAATATGCAAACATGATCAGTATGTCCATAGTCGCAATTATATATTTCTTTCCAACTTACACAGTATGGGGTCCCAATAGTATAAATAACGTTTTTGGTACTATCTTAAATACAGCATTAACTTTATTAATCTTGTTCTTTGGTTATATTTGGGTTAGAGGTACCTTACCTAGATATAGGTATGATGCCTTTTTACGACTTGGTTGGAAAGCCTTGTTACCTTTAAGTTTATCATTATATGGCCTATACGCCGTTTTTGATTATATCTATTAAATATTAAACGTTTATCCTCTACTCTTCCCCTATATGGCCGGGGCTCGAAGGCCGCCCTTCTGCCTCGAAGGCCGGGGGCGGCCTTCGAGCCCCCGGCCTTCGAGGCAGAAGGGCGGCCATATAGGCCTCTGTTTTTCTTCTTCCCCTATATGGCCCCTCGTAGGCCGGGGCTCGATGGCCGCCCTTCTGCCTCGAAGGCCGGGGGCTCGAAGGCCGCCCCCGGCCTTCGAGGCAGAAGGGCGGCCTTCGAGCCCCCGGCCATATAGGGGGTGGCCTACGAACCCGGGGCTCGAAGGCCGCCCTTCTGCCTCGAAGGCCGGGGGCGGCCTTCGAGCCCCCGGCCATCGAGGCAGAAGGGCGGCCATATAGGCCTATGTTTTTCCCCTTATAAATAAGTATAATCAGATTATACTTATTTATAATGGGAAAAACATAGGCCTATATGGCCGCCCCGGCCATATAGGGGAAGAGGAAAAACAGAGGAGCAGAAGGGCTTTTCCCCTATATGGCCGGGGCTATAAGGCCGCCCCCCTATATGGCCTGGGGGCCCCTAGCCCCAGGTATGGGCTAGGGGCCCCCGACCGGCAGAAGGGCGGCCATATAGCCCCCGGCCTTATAGGGGGCGGCCACCGAGGCCTATGTTTTTCCTCTTCCCCCTATATGGCCGCCCCCCCCCCCGGCCATATAGGGGGAAGAGGAAAAACATAGGCCTCGGTGGCCGCCCCCTATAAGGCCGGGGGCTATATGGCCGCCCTTCTGCCGGTCGGGGGCCCCTAGCCCATACCTGGGGCTAGGGGCCCCCAGGCCATATAGGGGGGCGGCCTTATAGCCCCGGCCATATAGGGGAAAAGCCCCCAGGCCTTTAGTAAGTGGTACACCGGACACCTGTTCCTTAAGGGTTCTTCCCCCCTATATGGCTTCTGCGCAGAAGGGGCTATAAGGCCGCCCTTCCCCCTCTCTCTAAGTTTTTCCTCTTCCCCTATATGGCCCCTCTTCCTATGTTTTTCCCATTATAAATAAGTTTAATCAGATTAAACTTATTTATAATGGGAAAAACATAGGAAGGGCCGGGGCTATATGGCCGCCCTTCCTATGTTTTTACCTTTAAAACTAAGTATAGTCAGACTATACTTAGTTTTAAAGGTAAAAACATAGGAGAGGCCATATAGGGGGTGGCCTGTCCTATGTTTTTACCCTTATAAATAAGTATAGTCTGACTATACTTATTTATAAGGGTAAAAACATAGAGAGAACCCGGGGCTATAAGGCCGCCCCTATATGGCCTGGGGGCCCCTAGCCCCAGGTATGGGCTAGGGGCCCGTCAAGGGTTTTCCTCTTTCTCTACCCCCCTCCATTAAAGGCTCCCTAAGAGCCTTTAATGGAGGGGGGTAGAGAAAGAGGAAAACCCTTGAAGACCGGCAGAAGGGCGGCCTTATAGCCCTCTTTGGGGTTTCTTGGGGGCCCCTAGCCCATAGTATGGGCTAGGGGCCCCATACCCCCTTTAAACTAAGTATAGTCTGACTATACTTAGTTTAAAGGGGGAAACCCCCTATAAGGCCGGGGGCTATAGGGCCGCCCCCGGCCCTATAGGCAGAAGGGCGGCCTTCGAGCCCCTTGAAGGCCTTATAGGGGGGAAGGGCTTAAGGGCTTTTCTCTTTCTTCCTTATGTCCCTTAAAGGCTCCATAAGAGCCTTTAAGGGACATAAGGAAGAAAGAGAAAAGCCCTTACGCCATATAGCCCTTCTGCGAGGGAACCCCTTGAAGGCCTTCAAGGGGGGGCTTCCTATAGGGAGCCGCCTAAGGCCCTTTAAGGCCTATAGGGGGTTTAGGCGGCTCCCTATAGCCCCAACCCCTCCAAATGCTGTTCTTTTATTAAACCCCTTTGCTGTACCTATTCCTTTATGTTTATGGCAAATAGACTAAAAAATGTAATGGGTGGTACACATATAAAGAAAGGGGCTCGTCTGCTACATTCTATGTTTTTCTCGGCAGAAGGGCTTTTCCTATGTTTTTCCTCGGGGGCCCATAGCCCATAGGTGGGGCTATGGGCCCCCACCCATTATAAATAAGTATAATCAGATTATACTTATTTATAATGGGTGGGGGCCCATAGCCCCACCTATGGGCTATGGGCCCCCGAGGAAAAACATAGGACGGGCCCCATACCCCAGCCCATAGTATGGGCTTTTCCCCTATATGGCCGGGGCTCGAAGGCCGCCCCCGGCCTTCGAGGGGGTGGCCATCGAACCCTATGTTTTTACTATGGGGCCCATAGCCCATAGTATGGGCTATGGGCCCCATACCCTTATAAATAAGTGTAATCAGATTACACTTATTTATAAGGGTAAAAACATAGGCCTATATGGCCGCCCTTCTGCGGCCATATAGGGGAAGAGCCCTTCTGCGGCCATATAGGGGGAAGAGCCCTTCTGCCGACCAGCAGAAGCCCTATAGGGGAAGGGCTTCTGCGGTAGAGCAGAGGGGGCCCGTCCTATGTTTTTCCTCTCTCTATGTTTTTCCTCGGGAGGCCCATAGCCCATAGGTGGGGCTTGGGGCTCGAAGGCCGGGGGCTATAAGGCCGCCCCCTCGAAGGCCGGGGGCGGCCTTATAGCCCCTGGCCTTATAGCCCCCGGCCTTCGAGGGGGCCCCCGAGGAAAAACATAGGACGGGCCCATAGCCCATAGTATGGGCTTGGGGCTCGAAGGCCGCCCTTCTGCTTCGAAGGCCAGGGGCTCGAAGGCCGCCCCCGGCCTTCGAGGGGGCGGCCTTATAGCCCCCGGCCTTCGAGGGGGCCCCCAACCACTATAAATAAGTATAATCAGATTATACTTATTTATAACGGGTGGGGGCCCCCTCGAAGGCCGGGGGCTATAAGGCCAGGGGCTCGAAGGCCGCCCCCGGCCTTCGAGGGGGCGGCCTTATAGCCCCCGGCCTTCGAGGGGGCCCCAAGCCCCACCTATGGGCTATGGGCCCCCGAGGAAAAACATAGAGAGAGTAAAGATATTTACAAAAGAAAGATAAATAAAACAAAAACAATAAAGAAAAAAGTTAAAAGTTACTAATAGTGCATAAACATAAAAAGTACAGTAATGGAACTATATAAAACTACAAAACCTAACAGATTTAAATAATCCTACTTTTTGCATTACGGGTGTGCGAGTTCATACTATAATTACCCGTTAACGTGTAATGTAAAGAAGCAATATAAAACAAACACATAAAAAGAAAAGAAAGGATTCCTTCCTTTTCTGCTTTAAAGTATGCAAGGAGGGGCTATAAGGCCGCCCCCTATATGGCCTCTCCTATGTTTTTACCTTTAAAACTAAGTATAGTCAGACTATACTTAGTTTTAAAGGTAAAAACATAGGAAGGGCGGCCATATAGCCCTTCAAGGTTTTTCTTGGGGGCCCCTAGCCCATAGTATGGGCTAGGGGCCCCATACCCCTTAAAACTAAGTATAGTCAGACTATACTTAGTTTTAAGGGGTATGGGGCCCCTAGCCCATACTATGGGCTAGGGGCCCCCAAGAAAAACCTTGAGAGGCCTTCGAGGGGGCTCTTCCTATGTTTTTACCCTTATAAATAAGTATAGTCAGACTATACTTATTTATAAGGGTTGGGGGCCCATAGCCCATACTATGGGCTATGGGCCCCCGAGTAAAAACATAGGACAGGCTTGGGGCCCCTGCCCATAGTATGGGCAGGGGCCCCATACCGCCCTTCTGCCGGCCTGTCCTCAGTTTTTCCTCGGGGGCCCCTAGCCCATAGTATGGGCTAGGGGCCCCCAACCCTTAAAACTAAGTATAGTCAGACTATACTTAGTTTTAAGGGTTGGGGGCCCCTAGCCCATACTATGGGCTAGGGGCCCCCGAGGAAAAACTGAGGAAGAGGGGGCTCTTCCCCTATATGGCCGGGGCTATATGGCCGCCCCCTATAAGGCCGGGGGCTATATGGCCGCCCCCTATATGGCCGCAGAAGGGGCGGCCTTATAGCCCCCGGCCATATAGGGGGCGGCCTTATAGCCCCCGGCCCTATAGGGGGCGGCCACCGAGGCCTATGTTTTTCCCCCTATATGGCCGGGGGCGGCCATATAGCCCCTTAAACCTAAGTATAGTCTGACTATACTTAGGTTTAAGGGGCTATATGGCCGCCCCCGGCCATATAGGGGGAAAAACATAGGCCTCGGTGGCCGCCCCCTATAGGGCCGGGGGCTATAAGGCCGCCCCCTATATGGCCGGGGGCTATAAGGCCGCCCCCTATATGGCCGGGGGCTATAAGGCCGCCCCTATAAGGCCGGGGGTTCGATGGCCACCCCCTATAAGGCCGGGGGCGGCCTTATAGCCCCTGGCCTTCGAGGGGGAAGGGCGGCCTTATAGCCCCCGGCCTTATAGGGGGCGGCCCTATAGCCCCTGGCCTTCGAGGGGGAAGGGCGGCCTTATAGCCCCCTGCTTCTTCCTATGTTTTTACTCGGGGGCCCATAGCCCATACTATGGGCTATGGGCCCCCGAGTAAAAACATAGGACAGGCCACCCCCTATATGGCCGGGGGCTATAAGGCCGCCCCCTATATGGCCGGGGGCTATAAGGCCGCCCTTCCCCCTCGAAGGCCAGGGGCTATAAGGCCGCCCCCGGCCTTATAGGGGGTGGCCATCGAACCCCCGGCCTTATAGGGGGCGGCCATATAGCCCCCGGCCATATAGGGGGCGGCCAGATAGCCCTTCAAGGTTTTTACCCTTAAAACTAAGTATAGTCTGACTATACTTAGTTTTAAGGGTAAAAACCTTGAGAGGCCTACGAGGGGCCTTCGAAGGGGCGGCCCTATAGCCCCCGGGTTCTCTCTATGTTTTTACTCGGGGGCCCATAGCCCATAGTATGGGCTATGGGCCCCCAACCCTTATAAATAAGTATAGTCTGACTATACTTATTTATAAGGGTAAAAACATAGGACAGGCCACCCCCTATATGGCCCCTCGTAGGCCGGGGTGGCCTACGAACCCGGGGGCTATAGGGCCGCCCCCTATAAGGCCGGGGGCGGCCTTATAGCCCCCGGGTTCGTAGGCCACCCCGGCCTACGAGGGGCCCTATAGGGGGCGGCCATATAGCCCCGGCCTACGAGGGGCCATATAGGGGGCGGCCATATAGCCCCCGGCCCTATAGGGGGAAACCATAGGAGAGGCTATGGGGCCCCTAGCCCATAGTATGGGCTAGGGGCCCCATACCGCCCTTCTGCATAGAAGGCCTTCAAGGGGAAGAGCCTTCTATGCAGAAGGGCGGATCTATAGCCCCTTAAAACTAAGTATAGTCTGACTATACTTAGTTTTAAGGGTTGGGGGGCCCTGCCCATACTATGGGCTAGGGGCTCGAAGGCCGCCCCTTCGAAGGCCAGGGGCTATATGGCCGCCCCTTCTGCGGCCATATAGGGGGCGGCCTTCGAGCCCCCGGCCTTCGAGGGGGGGGGGGGGGCCACCCCTATATGGCCGCAGAAGGGGCGGCCATATAGCCCCCTCTCTCTATGTTTTTACTCTCTCTATGTTTTTCCCCTTAAAACTAAGTATAATCTGATTATACTTAGTTTTAAGGGGAAAAACATAGAGAGAGTAAAAACAAAGGAGAGGCCTTCAAGGGGCTCGAAGGCCGCCCTTCCCCTTCGAAGGCCAGGGGCGGCCTTATAGCCCCCGGCCTTATAGGGGGCTCTTCCTAGGTTTTTCCCCCTCGGTGGCCGGGGGCGGCCACCGAGCTTAAAACTAAGTATAGTCAGACTATACTTAGGTTTAAGGGGCTCGGTGGCCGCCCCCGGCCACCGAGGGGGAAAAACATAGGACAGGCTTGGGGCCCCTGCCCATAGTATGGGCAGGGGCCCCATACCGCCCTTCTGCCGGCCTTATAGGGGGTTTCCCCCCCCCCTTTAAACTAAGTATAGTCAGACTATACTTAGTTTAAAGGGGGGAAACCCTTGAAGGGCTCTTCCCCTATATGGCCGGGGCTATAAGGCCGCCCCCTATATGGCCTGGGGGCCCCTAGCCCCAGGTATGGGCTAGGGGCCCCCGACCGGCAGAAGGGCGGCCATATAGCCCTTCAAGGGGCTCGAAGGCCGCCCCCGGCCTTCGAGGGGGTTTCCCCCCTTAAAACTAAGTATAGTCTGACTATACTTAGTTTTAAGGGGGGAAACCCCCTCGAAGGCCGGGGGCGGCCTTCGAGCCCCTTGAAGGCCTTATAGGGGGGGGGGGGGGGGGGGGCGGCCATATAGGCCTATGTTTTTCCCCCTATAGGGCTTCTGCGGCAGAAGGGCGGCCCTATAGCCCCTTAAAAATAAGTATAATCAGATTATACTTATTTTTAAGGGGCTATAGGGCCGCCCTTCTGCCGCAGAAGCCCTATAGGGGGAAAAACATAGGAGAGGCTTGGGGGCCCCTAGCCCATAGTATGGGCTAGGGGCCCCATACCGCCCTTATAGCCCCTTCCCCGTCCATATAGGGGCTTAAGGGCTTTTCTCTTTCTTCCTTATGTCCCTTAAAGGCCTGGGGCTCGAAGGCCGCCCCTTCGAAGGCCAGGGGCTATAAGGCCGCCCCCGGCCTTCGAGGGGGCGGCCTTATAGCCCTTCAAGGGTTTTCCTCGGGGGCCCCAAGCCCCAAGTATGGGCTTGGGGCCCCCGACCCTTAAAACTAAGTATAGTCAGACTATACTTAGTTTTAAGGGTCGGGGGCCCCAAGCCCATACTTGGGGCTTGGGGCCCCCGAGGAAAACCCTTGAAGGCCTTCGAGGGGGGCCCCTGCCCCAGGTATGGGCTAGGGGCTTTTCCCCTATATGGCCCCTCGTAGGCCGGGGTGGCCTACGAACCCGGGGTGGCCATCGAACCCTATGTTTTTCCTCGGGGGCCCATAGCCCCAAGGTGGGGCTTGGGGCCCCCACCCATTATAAATAAGTATAATCAGATTATACTTATTTATAATGGGTGGGGGCCCCAAGCCCCACCTTGGGGCTATGGGCCCCCGAGGAAAAACATAGGGTTCGATGGCCACCCCGGGTTCGTAGGCCACCCCGGCCTACGAGGGGCCATATAGGGGACGGGCCCCTAGCCCATAGTATGGGCTAGGGGCCCGTCCTATGTTTTTCCCATTATAAATAAGTATAATCAGATTATACTTATTTATAATGGGAAAAACATAGGAAAACCCCATACTCCATAAGAGCCTTTAAGGGACATAAGGAAGAAAGAGAAAAGCCCTTACGCCCTATAGCCCCTTTAACTTTTATGCGTAAAAAATTACGGTGTTACTATCCAAATGCTAAAAGTGCTTAGCTTAGTGGGTCTAAAGCACTGGTCTCATAAGCCAGAAATCGTTGGTTCAAATCCAATAGCACTTAAAAATACAACATGCACCATTTTTCTATGTAAAATAGTAAAACCATATATAGAAAATATAAGGGCCTAAAATCCTTTAAGGGCTTTCCTTCCTCTTTCCCTTCCCCCCCTATATGGCTTCTGCGCAGAAGGTGCTATAAGGCTTGGGGGGCTCTTCCCCCCTATAAGGCCTGGGGGCCCCTAGCCCCAGGTATGGGCTAGGGGCTCGAAGGCCGCCCCCTATATGGCCTCTCCCCTATATGGCCGGGGCTATAAGGCCGCCCCCTATATGGCCGGGGGCGGCCATATAGCCCCCGGCCTTATAGGGGGCGGCCATATAGGCCTATGTTTTTACCTTTAAAACTAAGTATAGTCAGACTATACTTAGTTTTAAAGGTAAAAACATAGGAAGGGCGGCCATATAGCCCCCGGCCTTCGAGGGGGCCCCCTTTTCCTATGTTTTTCTTGGGGGCCCCCTATAGGGCCGGGGGCTATATGGCCGCCCCCGGCCATCGAGGCAGAAGGGCGGCCCTATAGCCCCTAGCCCATAGTATGGGCTAGGGGCCCCCAACCCTTTAAACTAAGTATAGTCTGACTATACTTAGTTTAAAGGGAAAAACATAGGAAGAGGGGGAAGGGCGGTATGGGGCCCCTGCCCATACTATGGGCAGGGGCCCCCAAGCCTGTCCTATGTTTTTACTCTCTCTATGTTTTTCCTCGGGGGCCCATAGCCCATAGGTGGGGCTTGGGGCTCGAAGGCCGCCCTTCTGCCTCGATGGCCGGGGGCGGCCATATAGCCCCCGGCCTTATAGGGGGCCCCCACCCGTTATAAATAAGTATAATCTGATTATACTTATTTATAATGGGTTGGGGGCCCCTATAGGGCCGGGGGCTATATGGCCGCCCCCGGCCATCGAGGCAGAAGGGCGGCCCTATAGCCCCTAGCCCATACTATGGGCTAGGGGCTATAGGGCCGCCCTTCTGCCTCGATGGCCGGGGGCGGCCATATAGCCCCCGGCCCTATAGGGGGCCCCCAAGAAAAACATAGGACGGGCCCATAGCCCATAGTATGGGCTATGGGCTATATGGCCGCCCCGGCCATATAGGGGGCCCCCAACCCTTAAAACTAAGTATAGTCTGACTATACTTAGTTTAAAGGGTAAAAACCTAGGCCTCTCTCTATGGTTTCCTCGGGGGCCCATAGCCCATAGTATGGGCTATGGGCCCCCAACCCTTATAAATAAGTTTAATCTGATTAAACTTATTTATAAGGGTTGGGGGCCCATAGCCCATACTATGGGCTATGGGCCCCCGAGGAAACCATAGAGAGGCCGCCCTTCTGCGGCCATATAGGGGAAGAGCCCCCTATAAGGCCGGGGGCTATAAGGCCGCCCCTGGCCTTCGAAGGGGAAGGGCGGCCTTCGAGCCCCTTGAAGGCCATCTATGCAGAAGGGCGGTATGGGGCCCCTAGCCCATACTATGGGCTAGGGGCCCCAAGCCTGTCCTATGTTTTACCCCCTCGGTGGCCGGGGGCGGCCACCGAGCCCCTTAAAACTAAGTATAGTCTGACTATACTTAGTTTTAAGGGGCTCGGTGGCCGCCCCCGGCCACCGAGGGGGTAAAACATAGGAAGAGCCCCCAGCCCATAGTATGGGCTGGCCCCCAACCCCTGCCCATAGTATGGGCAGGGGCCCCAACCCCCGACCTATGTTTTTACTCGCAGAAGGGCTATATGGCCGCCCTTCTGCATAGAAGGCCTCTTTGGGTTTTCTATGGGGCCCCTAGCCCATAGTATGGGCTAGGGGCCCCATACCCCTTAAAACTAAGTATAGTCAGACTATACTTAGTTTTAAGGGTAAAACCCAAAGAGGGCTCTCTCTATGTTTTTACCCTTAAACCTAAGTATAGTCAGACTATACTTAGGTTTAAGGGTAAAAACATAGGACAGGCTATGGGGCCCCTAGCCCATAGTATGGGCTAGGGGCCCCATACCGCCCTTCTGCGAGTAAAAACATAGAGAGAGGGGGCTATAAGGCCGCCCCTATAGGGCCGGCAGAAGGGCTATATGGCCGCCCCCTATATGGCCGGCAGAAGGGCTATATGGCCGCCCCCGGCCATATGGGGGGCGGCCATATAGCCCTTCTGCCGGCCATATAGGGGGCGGCCCTATAGCCCTCTTTGGGGTTTCCCCCTTAAAACTAAGTATATTCAGAATATACTTAGTTTTAAGGGGGAAACCCCCTATAAGGCCGGCAGAAGGGCGGCCTGTCCTATGTTTTTACCCTTAAAACTAAGTATAGTCAGACTATACTTAGTTTTAAGGGTAAAAACATAGAGAGAGCCCCCTATAAGGCCGGGGGCTATAAGGCCGCCCCCTATAAGGCCGGGGGCTATAAGGCCGCCCCCTATAAGGCCGGGGGCTATAAGGCCGCCCCCTATAAGGCCGGGGGCTATAAGGCCGCCCCCTATAAGGCCGGGGGCTATAAGGCCGCCCCCGGCCTTATAGGGGGCGGCCTTATAGCCCCCGGCCTTATAGGGGGCGGCCTTATAGCCCCCGGCCTTATAGGGGGCGGCCTTATAGCCCCCGGCCTTATAGGGGGCGGCCTTATAGCCCCCGGCCTTATAGGGGGCGGCCTTATAGCCCCCGGCCTTATAGGGGGCGGCCTTATAGCCCCCGGCCTTATAGGGGGCGGCCTTATAGCCCCCGGCCTTATAGGGGGCGGCCTTATAGCCCCCGGCCTTATAGGGGGCGGCCTTATAGCCCCCGGCCTTATAGGGGGCGGCCTTATAGCCCCCGGCCTTATAGGGGGGCGGCCTTATAGCCCCTTGAAGGCCTGTCCTCAGTTTTTACTCGGGGGCCCCAAGCCCCAAGCCCATAGTATGGGCTATGGGCCCCCAACCCTTAAACCTAAGTATAGTCTGACTATACTTAGGTTTAAGGGTTGGGGGCCCATAGCCCATACTATGGGCTTGGGGCTATATGGCCGCCCTTCTGCCGGCCATATAGGGGGCCCCGAGTAAAAACATAGGACAGGCTATGGGGCCCCTAGCCCATAGTATGGGCTAGGGGCCCCATACCGCCCTTCTGCCGGCCTGTCCTATGTTTTTCCTCTTCCCCTATATGGCCGCCCCCTCGAAGGCCGGCAGAAGGGCGGCCTTCGAGCCCCGGCCATATAGGGGAAGAGGAAAAACTAAGAGAGAGGGGCTCGAAGGCCGCCCCTATAGGGCCGGCAGAAGGGCTATATGGCCGCCCCCCCCCCCCCCCCCCCCCTAAGGCCGGCAGAAGGGCTATATGGCCGCCCCCTATAAGGCCTTATAGGGGCGGCCATATAGCCCTTCTGCCGGCCTTATAGGGGGCGGCCATATAGCCCTTCTGCCGGCCTTATAGGGGCGGCCCTATAGCCCTTCAAGGGGTTTCCCCCTTTAAACTAAGTATAGTCTGACTATACTTAGTTTAAAGGGGGAAACCCCCTATAAGGCCGGGGGCTATAGGGCCGCCCCCTATATGGCCGCAGAAGGGGCGGCCATATAGCCCCCGGCCCTATAGGGGGCGGCCTGTCCTATGTTTTTCCCCTTAGAAATAAGTATAGTCTGACTATACTTATTTCTAAGGGGAAAAACATAGGAAGAGCCCCTTGAAGGCCTGTCCTCAGTTTTTACCCTTAAAACAAAGTATAGTCAGACTATACTTTGTTTTAAGGGTTGGGGCCCCCTATATGGCCGGCAGAAGGGCGGCCATATAGCCCCAAGCCCATACTTGGGGCTTGGGGTTGGGGGCCCCTAGCCCATACTATGGGCTAGGGGCCACCCCCTATATGGCCGGGGGCGGCCATCGAGCCCCGAGTAAAAACTTAGAGAGAGGGGGTAAGGGAAGGAAGGTACGGACCGGTAGAAGAGAAAAGGGTAGATAAAAAGGAAATGTTAATATATAATATAATAAGTTTAAGTGCTTTTCTAAGTATAATGGTTAGTTACACAGGTAATGTTTTTATGTCATTGATATATGCAGTATTGTTATTTGTTAATGCTACTTTATTATTATTAACTTTAGGTTTCGAGTTTTTAGCTTTAATCAATATTTTAGTATACGTTGGTGCTTTAGCTGTGTTATTTTTATTTGTTATAATGTTATTAGAAGTGCCCACAGCTGAATTAAGAAGTTATTATCGAGGTTATAGTGTGTTAGCTTTAATAGGTTTTAGTGCTTTTAGTTTACGTTTTTTTGGTTTATTCAATAAATTTACAGGTTACTCTTCTAATTACTATATCACCAGTTTAACACATACCAATGAAAGTATCAGTAATATTGGGTATGCTTTCTATGTTAATTATGCCGATCTTTTAATTCTAAATAGTCTAGTTCTTACAATCGCTTTACTTGGTGCTTTAGTTTTAGCACATACTTCCAAACCCCAATAACCTAAAATAAACAAAGAAGGCCACTATGACGCTCTTCAAAGGGCACTATGGGGCTTTTCCCCTATATGGCCCCTCGTAGGCCGGGGTGGCCTACGAACCCGGGGTGGCCATCGAAGCAGATGTTTTTCCTCGGGGGCCCATAGCCCCAAGGTGGGGCTATGGGCCCCCACCCATTATAAATAAGTATAATCAGATTATACTTATTTATAATGGGTGGGGGCCCATAGCCCCACCTTGGGGCTATGGGCCCCCGAGGAAAAACATAGGACGGGCCCCTAGCCCATAGTATGGGCTAGGGGCCCCCAACCCCCTCTCTCTAAGTTTTTCCCCTTAAAACTAAGTATAGTCTGACTATACTTAGTTTTAAGGGTAAAAACTGAGGACAGGCCTTCAAGGGGCTATATGGCGTAAGGGCTTTTCTCTTTCTTCCTTATGTCCCTTAAAGGCTCCATAAGAGCCTTTAAGGGACATAAGGAAGAAAGAGAAAAGCCCTTAAGCCCCTTCGAAGGCCCCTCGTAGGCCGGGGTGGCCTACGAAGCAGGGGGCTATATGGCCGCCCCCGGCCATATAGGGGGGCGGCCTTATAGCCCCCGGCCATATAGGGGGCGGCCTTATAGCCCCAAGCCCATAGTTGGGGCTTGGGGCTTGGGGGCCCCTAGCCCATAGTATGGGCTAGGGGCCCCAACCCCCAACCCTCCCCTATAGGGCTTCTGCCTCTCTGTTTTTCTCTTCCCCTATATGGCCGCAGAAGGGCGTACATATAGGCCTATGTTTTTCCTCTCTCTATGTTTTTACTCGGGGGCTTGGGGCCCCTAGCCCATAGTATGGGCTAGGGGCCCCCAACCCCAAGCCCATAGTATGGGCTTGGGGCCCCCAACCCTTAAAACTAAGTATAGTCTGACTATACTTAGTTTTAAGGGTTGGGGGCCCCAAGCCCATACTATGGGCTTGGGGTTGGGGGCCCCTAGCCCATACTATGGGCTAGGGGCCCCAAGCCCCCGAGTAAAAACATAGGGTTCGATGGCCACCCCGGCCATATAGGGGACGGGCCCATAGCCCATAGTATGGGCTTGGGGCTATAAGGCCGCCCTTCTGCCGGTCTTCAAGGGTTTTCCTCTTTCTCTACCCCCCTCCATTAAAGGCTCTTAGGGAGCCTTTAATGGAGGGGGGTAGAGAAAGAGGAAAACCCTTGACGGGCCCCTAGCCCATACCTGGGGCTAGGGGCCCCCAGGCCTGTCCGAAGTTTTTCCCCCTATATGGCCGGGGGCTATATGGCCGCCCTTCCTATGTTTTTACCTTTAAAACTAAGTATAGTCAGACTATACTTAGTTTTAAAGGTAAAAACATAGGAGAGGCCATATAGGGGGCGGCCACCGAGCCCCTTAAAACTAAGTATAGTCTGACTATACTTAGTTTTAAGGGTTGGGGGCCCCTAGCCCATAGTATGGGCTAGGGGCCCATACCCCCCCCCTCGAAGGCCGGCAGAAGGGCGGTCTCTTTGGGGTTTCCCCCTTATAATTAAGTATAGTCTGACTATACTTAATTATAAGGGGGAAACCCCCTATAAGGCCGGCAGAAGGGCGGCCTTATAGCCCCAAAGCGGGCCCCTAGCCCATACTATGGGCTAGGGGCCCCATAGCCTGTCCTATGTTTTTCCCCCTATAGGGGGCTTTTCCTATGTTTTTCCTCTCTCTATGTTTTTCCTCTCTTATGGGTTTCCCTTATAATTAAGTATAGTCTGACTATACTTAATTATAAGGGGAAACCCATAAGCGGGGCCCCCTCTCTCTAAGTTTTTCCCCTTAAAACTAAGTATAGTCTGACTATACTTAGTTTTAAGGGTAAAAACTGAGGACAGGCCGGGGGCTATATGGCGTAAGGGCTTTTCTCTTTCTTCCTTATGTCCCTTAAAGGCTCCATAAGAGCCTTTAAGGGACATAAGGAAGAAAGAGAAAAGCCCTTAAGCCCCTTCGAAGGCCCCTCGTAGGCCGGGGTGGCCTACGAAGCAGGGGGCTATATGGCCGCCCTTCCTATGTTTTTACCCTTAAAACTAAGTATAGTCTGACTATACTTAGTTTTAAAGGTAAAAACATCTGCTTCGATGGCCACCCCGGCCATATAGGGGAGAGGCCATATAGGGGGCGGCCTTATAGCCCCCGGCCATATAGGGGGCGGCCTTATAGCCCCAAGCCCATAGTATGGGCTTGGGGCCCCCAACCCTTAAAACTAAGTATAATCAGATTATACTTAGTTTTAAGGGGCTATAGGGCCGCCCTTCCCCCTATAAGGCCGGGGGCTATAGGGCCGCCCCCTATATGGCCGGGGGCTATAAGGCCGCCCCTTATATGGCCCCTCGTAGGCCGGGGTGGCCTACGAAGCAGGGGGCTATAAGGCCGCCCTTCCTATGTTTTTACCCTTAAAACTAAGTATAGTCTGACTATACTTAGTTTTAAAGGTAAAAACATAGGAGAGGCCTTATAGGGGGTGGCCATATAACCCCCGGCCTTCTAGGGGGCGGCCATATAGCCCCCGGCCCTATAGGGGGGGGGGGCGGCCTTATAGCCCCGGCCCTATAGGGGGAAAAACATAGGAAGAGGAAAAACATCTGCTTCGATGGCCACCCCGGCCATATAGGGGAAGGGCTTGGGGCCCCTAGCCCCTAGTATGGGCTTTTCCTATGTTTTTCCCATTATAAATAAGTATAATCTGATTATACTTATTTATAATGGGAAAAACATAGGACGGGCCCCAAGCCCCAGCCCAAAGTATGGGCTGGGGGCTTTTCCTATGTTTTTACTCGGGGGCCCATAGCCCATAGTATGGGCTATGGGCCCCCAACCCTTAAAATAAGTATAGTCTGACTATACTTATTTTTAAGGGTTGGGGGCCCATAGCCCATACTATGGGCTATGGGCCCCCGAGTAAAAACATAGGCCTCTCTCTATGTTTTTACCCTTATAAATAAGTGTAATCAGATTACACTTATTTATAAGGGTAAAAACATAGGAGAGGCCGCCCCTATAGGGCCTCTTTGGGTTTTCCCCTTTTAAACTAAGTATAGTCAGACTATACTTAGTTTAAAAGGGGAAAACCCAAAGAGGCCCTATAGGGGCGGCCCTATAGCCCTTCAAGGGGTTTCCCCCCTTATAACTAAGTATAGTCTGACTATACTTAGTTATAAGGGGGAAACCCCTTGAAGGCCTCTCCCTATATGGCCGGGGCTATAAGGCCGCCCCTTCGAAGGCCCCTCGTAGGCCTCTCAAGGTTTTTCCCCTTAAAAATAAGTATAGTCAGACTATACTTAGTTTTAAGGGGAAAAACCTTGAAGGGCTCTATGGCCGCCCCCTATAAGGCCGGGGGTTATATGGCCACCCCTATATGGCCGGGGGCGGCCACCGCGCCCCTGGGTTCGTAGGCCACCCCGGCCTACGAGGGGCCATCGAAGCAGAAGGGCGGCCTTATAGCCCCCGGCCATATAGGGGTGGCCTGTCCTATGTTTTTACCCTTATAAATAAGTATAGTCTGACTATACTTATTTATAAGGGTAAAAACATAGAGAGAAGCAGGGGGCTATATGGCCGCCCTTCTGCTTCGATGGCCCCTCGTAGGCCGGGGTGGCCTACGAACCCAGGGGCTCGGTGGCCGCCCCCGGCCATATAGGGGGTGGCCATATAACCCCCGGCCATATAGGGGGCGGCCTTATAGCCCCCGGCCTTATAGGGGCGGCCATATAGGCCTATGTTTTTACTCGGGGGCCCCCTCGAAGGCCGGCAGAAGGGCGGCCTTCGAGGGGGCCCCAAGCCCATAGTATGGGCTTGGGGCCCCCAACCCTTATAAATAAGTATAATCTGATTATACTTATTTATAAGGGTTGGGGGCCCCAAGCCCATACTATGGGCTTGGGGCCCCCTCGAAGGCCGCCCTTCTGCCGGCCTTCGAGGGGGCCCCCGAGTAAAAACATAGAGAGAGGGGGGAAGAGCCTATAAGGGACAAGGAAAGTATAAGGGAAAAACCTTAAACCCCCTCTTCCCCCTATATGGCCTCTTTGGGGTTTCCCCCTTAAACCTAAGTATAGTCAGACTATACTTAGATTTAAGGGGGAAACCCCAAAGAGGGCTATAAGGCCGCCCCTTATATGGCCCCTCGTAGGCCTCTCAAGGTTTTTACCCTTAAAACTAAGTATAGTCTGACTATACTTAGTTTTAAGGGTAAAAACCTTGAAGGGCTATAAGGCCGCCCCCGGCCTTATAGGGGGTGGCCTGTCCTATGTTTTTACCCTTATAAATAAGTATAGTCAGACTATACTTATTTATAAGGGTAAAAACATAGAGAGAAGCAGGGGGCTCGGTGGCCGCCCCCTATATGGCCGGGGGCGGCCATATAGCCCCCGGGTTCGTAGGCCACCCCGGCCTACGAGGGGCCATATAGGGGGTGGCCATATAACCCCCGGCCTTATAGGGGGGGGCGGCCATATAGGCCCCTCTCTCTATGTTTTTCCTCGGGGGCCCCAGCCCATAATATGGGCTGGGGCTTGGGGGCCCCTAGCCCATAGTATGGGCTAGGCCCCCAACCCCAACCCTTAAAACTAAGTATAGTCAGACTATACTTAGTTTTAAGGGTTGGGGGCTTGGGGGCCCCTAGCCCATAGGGCTAGGGGCCCCCCAACCCCCTCGAAGGCCGGCAGAAGGGCGGTATGGGGCCCCTAGCCCATACTATGGGCTAGGGCCCCCTAGCCTGTCCTATGTTTTTACTCGGGGGCCCATAGCCCAGAGTATGGGCTATGGGCCCCCAACCCTTAAAAATAAGTAAGTATAGTCTGACTATACTTAGATTTAAGGGTAAAAACATAGGCCTCTCTCTATGGTTTACCCTTATAAATAAGTTTAATCAGATTAAACTTATTTATAAGGGTAAACCATAGAGAGAGGCCTATGTTTTTACCCTTAAATCTAAGTATAGTCAGACTATACTTACTTATTTTTAAGGGTTGGGGGCCCATAGCCCATACTCTGGGCTATGGGCCCCCGAGTAAAAACATAGGCCGCGATGGCCGCCCTTCTGCGGCCATATAGGGGACAGGCCTTCAAGGGTTTTCCTCGGGGGCTTGGGGCCCCTAGCCCAGAGTATGGGCTAGGGGCCCCAACCCCCGGCCCATACTATGGGCTGGGGGTTGGGGCCCCTAGCCCATACTCTGGGCTAGGGGCCCCCAAGAAAAACATAGGACAGGCTATGGGGCCCCTAGCCCAGAGTATGGGCTAGGGGCCCCATACCGCCCTTCTACCGGCCTTCGAGGGGGGGCCTAGCCCATACTCTGGGCTAGGGGCTCGAAGGCCGCCCTCTTTGGGTTTTCCCCCTTAAAACTAAGTATAGTCAGACTATACTTAGTTTTAAGGGGGAAAACCCAAAGAGGCCTTATAGGGGGCCACCCCTATATGGCCGGGGGCTATAAGGCCGCCCCCTATAGGGCCTCTTTGGGGTTTCCCCCCCTTTAAACTAAGTATATTCAGAATATACTTAGTTTAAAGGGGGGAAACCCCAAAGAGGGCTATAAGGCCGCCCCTTATATGGCCAGGGGCTATATGGCCGCCCCTTATATGGCCCCTCTCTCTATGTTTTTACCTTTAAAACTAAGTATAGTCTGACTATACTTAGTTTTTAAGGTAAAAACATAGGAGAGGCCGGGGCTATAAGGCCGCCCCCGGCCTTATAGGGGGTGGCCTGTCCTATGTTTTTACCCTTATAAATAAGTATAGTCAGACTATACTTATTTATAAGGGTAAAAACATAGAGAGAAGCAGGGGGCTATAAGGCCGCCCCCTATATGGCCTCTCCTATGTTTTTACCTTTAAAACTAAGTATAGTCTGACTATACTTAGTTTTAAAGGTAAAAACATAGGAAGGGCGGCCATATAGCCCCCGGCCTTCGAGGGGGTGGCCATCGACCCCCCGGCCATATAGGGGGTGGCCATCGAACCCCCGGCCTTATAGGGGGCGGCCCTATAGCCCCCGGGTTCGTAGGCCACCCCGGCCTACGAGGGGCCTTATAGGGGCGGCCATATAGCCCCGAGGAAAAACATAGAGAGAGGGGGCTGTAGGGCCGCCCTTCTGCTTCGAAGGCCCCTCGTAGGCCGGGGCTATATGGCCGCCCCCTATAGGGCCTCTTTGGGGTTTCCCCCCTTTAAACTAAGTATATTCAGAATATACTTAGTTTAAAGGGGGGAAACCCCAAAGAGGCCCTATAGGGGGCGGCCATATAGCCCCGGCCTACGAGGGGCCTTCGAAGCAGAAGGGCGGCCATATAGCCCCGAGAAAAACATAGGGTTCGATGGCCACCCCCCCTATATGGCCGGGGGCTATAGGGCCGCCCCCTATATGGCCCCTCGTAGGCCGGGGTGGCCTACGAACCCGGGGGCTATAAGGCCGCCCCTTCTGCGGCCATATAGGGGGCGGCCATATAGCCCTCTTTGGGGTTTCCCCCTTTAAACTAAGTATATTCTGAATATACTTAGTTTAAAGGGGGAAACCCCAAAGAGGCCCTATAGGGGGCGGCCATATAGCCCCGGGTTCTCTCTATGTTTTTACCCTTATAAATAAGTATAGTCAGACTATACTTATTTATAAGGGTAAAAACATAGGACAGGCCACCCCCTATATGGCCGGGGGCGGCCATATAGCCCTTCAAGGTTTTTACCCTTAAAACTAAGTATAGTCAGACTATACTTAGTTTTAAGGGTAAAAACCTTGAGAGGCCTACGAGGGGCCATATAGGGGAAGAGGGGGGGGGAACCCTTGAAGAACCCTCTTTCTGTAGTAAAAAACATCTATAAAGAAAAGGTAGTAAATATAGATAATGAACTTTTAAAACTTAACGCTATACAAATACAACAAATAGACACGTATGTTATAGTATAGAAATGATTATAAATTAAATTGAATACCAGAGAGGGTATACAGTCCTGTAAATTTAAATAATTGTTTCTAGTTATATAAGAAAGAATAACTAATTTAAGAAAAAGGTTCTACAACTATTCGCATTTCTTTTATTTAAAATATAGAAATGCTCTACCCCCTATATGGCCCCTCGTAGGCCGGGGCTATAAGGCCGCCCCCTATAGGGCCGGGGGCTATAAGGCCGCCCTTCCCCCTCGAAGGCCGGGGGCTATAGGGCCGCCCTTCTGCATAGAAGGCCGGGGGCTATAAGGCCGCCCTTCTGCATAGAAGGCCGGGGGCTATAAGGCCGCCCTTCTGCATAGAAGGCCGGGGGCTATAAGGCCGCCCTTCTGCATAGAAGGCCGGGGGCTATAAGGCCGCCCTTCTGCATAGAAGGCCGGGGGCTATAAGGCCGCCCTTCTGCATAGAAGGCCGGGGGCTATAAGGCCGCCCCCGGCCTTCTATGCAGAAGGGCGGCCTTATAGCCCCCGGCCTTCTATGCAGAAGGGCGGCCTTATAGCCCCCGGCCTTCTATGCAGAAGGGCGGCCTTATAGCCCCCGGCCTTCTATGCAGAAGGGCGGCCTTATAGCCCCCGGCCTTCTATGCAGAAGGGCGGCCTTATAGCCCCCGGCCTTCTATGCAGAAGGGCGGCCCTATAGCCCCCGGCCTTCGAGGGGGTGGCCTACGAACCCGGGGGCGGCCATATAGCCCCTTCTGCCCCCTATATGGCCGGCAGAAGGGCGGTCTCTTTGGGGTTTCTTGGGGGCCCCTAGCCCATAGTTGGGGCTAGGGGCCCCCAACCCCCTTATAATTAAGTATAGTCTGACTATACTTAATTATAAGGGGGAAACCCCCTATAAGGCCGGGGGCTATATGGCCGCCCTTCCTATGTTTTTACCTTTAAAACTAAGTATAGTCAGACTATACTTAGTTTTAAAGGTAAAAACATAGGAGAGGCCATATAGGGGGCGGCCTTATAGCCCCAAAGCGGGCCCCTGCCCATACTATGGGCAGGGGCCCCATAGCCTGTCCTATGTTTTTACCCTTAAAACTAAGTATAGTCTGACTATACTTAGTTTTAAGGGTAAAAACATAGGCCTCGGTGGCCGCCCCCTATAAGGCCTCTTTGGGGTTTCCCCTTTAAACTAAGTATAGTCTGACTATACTTAGTTTAAAGGGGAAACCCCCTATAAGGCCGGGGGCGGCCTTCGAGCCCCAAAGAGGGCTATATGGCGTAAGGGCTTTTCTCTTTCTTCCTTATGTCCCTTAAAGGCTCTTATGGAGCCTTTAAGGGACATAAGGAAGAAAGAGAAAAGCCCTTAAGCCCTTCTGCCGGCCATATAGGGGGCGGCCTTATAGCCCCGGCCATATAGGGGAAGAGCCCCTGAAGGCCTCTTTGGGGTTTCCCCCTTAAAACTAAGTATATTATGAATATACTTAGTTTTAAGGGGGAAACCCCAAAGAGGGCCATAGGGCCGCCCCTATAGGGCCGGGGGCTTAGGGCCGCCTATAAGGCCTTCAAGGGTTTTACCCTTTAAACTAAGTATAGTCTGACTATACTTAGTTTAAAGGGTAAAACCCTTGAAGGGCTATATGGCCGCCCTTCCCCTTCGAAGGCCAGGGGCTATAAGGCCGCCCTTCCCCTTCGAAGGCCAGGGGCTATAAGGCCGCCCTTCCCCTTCGAAGGCCAGGGGCGGCCTTATAGCCCCTGGCCTTCGAAGGGGAAGGGCGGCCTTATAGCCCCTGGCCTTCGAAGGGGAAGGGCGGCCTTATAGCCCCTGGCCTTCGAAGGGGAAGGGCGGCCTTATAGCCCCTGGCCTTCGAAGGGGAAGGGCGGCCTTATAGCCCCTGGCCTTCGAAGGGGAAGGGCGGCCTTATAGCCCCTGGCCTTCGAAGGGGAAGGGCGGCCTTATAGCCCCTGGCCTTCGAAGGGGAAGGGCGGCCTTATAGCCCCTGGCCTTCGAAGGGGAAGGGCGGCCTTATAGCCCCTGGCCTTCGAAGGGGAAGGGCGGCCTTATAGCCCCTGGCCTTCGAAGGGGAAGGGCGGCCATATAGCCCTTCTGCCGGCCATATAGGGGGCCGCTTTGGGGTTTCCTCTTCCTATGTTTTTACTATGGGGCCCATAGCCCATAGTATGGGCTATGGGCCCCCAACCCTTAAAACTAAGTATAGTCTGACTATACTTAGTTTTAAGGGTTGGGGGCCCATAGCCCATACTATGGGCTATGGGCCCCATAGTAAAAACATAGGACGGGCCCCCAGCCCATAGTATGGGCTGGGGGCTATAGGGCCGCCCCCTATATGGCCGGGGGCGGCCACCGAGCCCCGGCCCTATAGGGGCCCGCTTATGGGTTTCCCCCCTATAGGGCCGGCAGAAGGGCGGCCCTATAGCCCCTTATAATTAAGTATAGTCAGACTATACTTAATTATAAGGGGCTATAGGGCCGCCCTTCTGCCGGCCCTATAGGGGGGAAACCCATAAGAGAGGAAAAACATAGAGAGAGGGGGGGGGGGGGAAGAGCCCTTCTGCTTAAATGGCCTAGAGCCACTTCCTAACTAATACAAAAGGATACAACATACATAGCAAGCCGAAGCGGGCATAACAAGACCCACCAAATACAACAGTAGACGACAATACATAGCAGAGCAATCCTAACATAACAGTATAAAACTAACAATAAATAAACAAACAGAAAATGACAATCCTAACTTATAAGTAAGTAAGTAAGTAAGTAAGTAAGTAAGTAAGTAAGTAAGCCAGTACCCTTCGGTAAGAAAAAGAAAGATAAAGAAAAAACCACTGTAAGAAGTATACCATTAAATGGGGTAACTTATAATCATTTGTTTTACTGGGGCGGTAGCTTTCATTAAAGTAACGAGAGCATACAAAAGGCTTTATATAAAACTTAACCGGAAAAAAAAGCTTAACTGTAAGAAACACTATTCTAACAGATGTCTATAATAAAAAATAGGGCAGGTGGTAAAGACCGATTAGTAATATAAAATTATTAATCATCAATGGTTAAAAGGTACACTAGGGATAACAGGCTTATTTTGGTAGAGAGTACACATTAACACCAAAGTTTGGCACCTCGATGTTGGATCATCCCGTCCTAATGCAGAAGTAAGTATTAAGGGTTTGGCTGTTCGCCAATTAAAGGGGTACGTGATCTGAGTTCAAACCGTCGCAAGGCAGGTTGGTTTCTATCTACACACAAAATTATTAATCTATTAAATTTAGATAGTACGAAAGGACGCTCTAAATTAAACCTCTGGTACACTAATTGTTTTTTTTATAAAAGCATCGTTAGATAGCTACGTTTATATGCAATAAATAGAAATAATATATATATTACATTTTAGCATTATAATATATCAATCGTTTATAATGTCTACCTTTTCTAATTTTAAAAACAGGGTCTATATGGCATACCCGGTATGCAGAAGGGCTATATGGCGTAAGGGCTTTTCTCTTTCTTCCTTATGTACCTTAAAGGCTCTTATGGAGCCTTTAAGGTACATAAGGAAGAAAGAGAAAAGCCCTTAAGCCCCCTATAGGGCCTTCAAGGGGTTTCCCCCTTAAAACTAAGTATAGACATACTATACTTAGTTTTAAGGGGGAAACCCCTTGAAGGGCTCGAAGGCCGCCCTTCTGCCGGCCTTCGAGGCAGAAGGGCGGCCCTATAGCCCCCGGGTTCGTAGGCCACCCCCCTATATGGCCGGCAGAAGGGCGGCCATATAGCCCCGGCCCTTCCTATGTTTTTCCCATTATAAATAAGTTTAATCTGATTAAACTTATTTATAATGGGAAAAACATAGGAAGAGGGGCCATATAGGGGGTTGGCAGAAGGGCTCTCTCTATGTTTTTCCTCTCTCTATGTTTTTCCTCTTCCCCCTATATGGCCCCTCTTCCTATGTTTTTCCCATTATAAATAAGTTTAATCAGATTAAACTTATTTATAATGGGAAAAACATAGGAAGGGCCGGGGCTATATGGCCGCCCTTCTGCCGGCCATATAGGGGGTGGCCTACGAACCCGGGGGCTATAAGGCCGCCCCCTATATGGCCGGGGAAGGGGCGGCCATATAGCCCTTCAAGGGGCTATAAGGCCGCCCTTCTGCCGGCCTTATAGGGGGTTTCCCCCCTTTAAACTAAGTATAGTCTGACTATACTTAGTTTAAAAGGGGGAACCCCTTGAAGGCCTTCGAGGGGGAAGGGCGGCCATATAGGCCCCTCTCTCTATGTTTTTACTATGGGGCCCATAGCCCATACTATGGGCTATGGGCCCCATAGTAAAAACATAGGGTTCGATGGCCACCCCGGCCATATAGGGGAGAGGCCTCTTTGGGTTTTCCCCTTTAAACTAAGTATAGTCAGACTATACTTAGTTTAAAGGGGAAAACCCAAAGAGGGCTATAAGGCCGCCCTTCCCCTTCGAAGGCCAGGGGCTATAAGGCCGCCCCCTATATGGCCCCTCGTAGGCCGGGGCTATATGGCCGCCCTTCTGCCGGCCATATAGGGGGTGGCCTACGAACCCGGGGGCTATAAGGCCCCCTATATGGCCGGGGAAGGGGCGGCCATATAGCCCCCGGGTTCGTAGGCCACCCCCTATATGGCCGGCAGAAGGGCGGCCATATAGCCCCGGCCTACGAGGGGCCTTATAGGGGGCGGCCTTATAGCCCTCTTTGGGGCTATAAGGCCGCCCTTCTGCCGGCCTTATAGGGGGTTTCCCCCTTAAAACTAAGTATATTCAGAATATACTTAGTTTTAAGGGGGAAACCCCTATAAGGCCGGCAGAAGGGCGGCCTTATAGCCCCAAAGAGGCCTTCTCGGCAGAAGGGCGGCCTTTCCTATGTTTTTACTATGGGGCCCATAGCCCATAGTATGGGCTATGGGCCCCATACCCTTAAAACTAAGTATAGTCTGACTATACTTAGTTTTAAGGGTATGGGGCCCATAGCCCATACTATGGGCTATGGGCCCCATAGTAAAAACATAGAGAGAGGCCTAGGTTTTTCTCGGGGGCCCCAGCCCATAGTATGGGCAGGGGCCCCAACCCATTATAAATAAGTATAATCAGATTATACTTATTTATAATGGGTTGGGGCCCCTGCCCATACTATGGGCTGGGGCCCCCGAGAAAAACCTAGGGTTCGATGGCCACCCCTATATGGCCTCTCCCCTATATGGCCGGGGCTATAAGGCCGCCCCCTATATGGCCTCTCCTATGTTTTTACCTTTAAAACTAAGTATAGTCTGACTATACTTAGTTTTAAAGGTAAAAACATAGGAAGGGCGGCCATATAGCCCTTCAAGGGTTTTACCCTTTAAACTAAGTATAGTCTGACTATACTTAGTTTAAAGGGTAAAACCCTTGAAGGCCTTATAGGGGGCGGCCATATAGGCCTATGTTTTTACCTTTAAAACTAAGTATAGTCAGACTATACTTAGTTTTAAAGGTAAAAACATAGGAAGGGCGGCCATATAGCCCCGGGTTCGTAGGCCACCCCGGCCTACGAGGGGCCATCGAGGGGAAGGGCTTGGGGACCCCTAGCCCATAGTGGGGGCTAGGGGCCCCAACCCCCAGCCCATAGTATGGGCTGGGGGCTATAGGGCGTAAGGGCTTTTCTCTTTCTTCCTTATGTCCCTTAAAGGCTCTTATGGAGTATGGGGCCCGTCCTATGTTTTTCCCATTATAAATAAGTATAATCTGATTATACTTATTTATAATGGGAAAAACATAGGAAAAGCCCATACTATGGGCTAGGGGCCCCCTCGAAGGCCGGCAGAAGGGCGGCCTTATAGCCCCAAGCCTTTAAGGGACATAAGGAAGAAAGAGAAAAGCCCTTACGCCCTTCCCCCCTATAAGGCCTCTTTGGGTTTTCCCCTTTAAACTAAGTATAGTCTGACTATACTTAGTTTAAAGGGGAAAACCCTTGAAGGGCTATATGGCCGCCCCTTCGAAGGCCTTATAGGGGTTCCCCCTTTTAAACTAAGTATAGTCAGACTATACTTAGTTTAAAGGGGGGGAAACCCCTATAAGGCCGCCCTTCTGCCGGCCTTATAGGGGTTTCCCCCCTTTAAACTAAGTATAGTCTGACTATACTTAGTTTAAAAGGGGGAACCCCTATAAGGCCTTCGAAGGGGCGGCCTTATAGCCCCCGGGTTCGTAGGCCACCCCCTATATGGCCGGCAGAAGGGCGGCCATATAGCCCTTCAAGGTTTTTCCCCTTAAAAATAAGTATAGTCAGACTATACTTATTTTTAAGGGGAAAAACCTTGAGAGGCCTACGAGGGGCCTTATAGGGGGCCCGTCCTATGTTTTTCCTCTCTTATGGGTTTCCCCTTATAATTAAGTATAGTTAGACTATACTTAATTATAAGGGGAAACCCATAAGAGAGGAAAAACATTGAGAGAGGAAAAACGGAGGACAGGCCGGCAGAAGGGCTATAGGGCGTAAGGGCTTTTCTCTTTCTTCCTTATGTCCCTTAAAGGCTCTTATGGAGTATGGGGCCCGTCCTATGTTTTTCCCATTATAAATAAGTATAATCTGATTATACTTATTTATAATGGGAAAAACATAGGAAAAGCCCATACTATGGGCTAGGGGCCCCCCTCGAAGGCCGGCAGAAGGGCGGCCTTATAGCCCCAAGCCTTTAAGGGACATAAGGAAGAAAGAGAAAAGCCCTTAAGCCCTTCCCCTATATGGCCGGCAGAAGGGCAATATGGCCGCCCCCTATATGGCCGGCAGAAGGGCTATAAGGCCGCCCCTATAGGGCCGGGGGCTATAAGGCCGCCCCCTATAGGGCCTTCAAGGGTTTTCTTGGGGGCCCCTAGCCCATAGTATGGGCTAGGGGCCCCCAACCCCCCTTTTAAACTAAGTATAGTCAGACTATACTTAGTTTAAAGGGGGGTTGGGGGCCCCTAGCCCATACTATGGGCTAGGGGCCCCCAAGAAAACCCTTGAAGGGCTATATGGCCGCCCCTTCCCCGGCCATATAGGGGGCGGCCCTATAGCCCCTGGGTTCGTAGGCCACCCCCTATATGGCCTCTCCTATGTTTTTACCTTTAAAACTAAGTATAGTCTGACTATACTTAGTTTTAAAGGTAAAAACATAGGAAGGGCGGCCATATAGCCCTTCAAGGTTTTTCCCCTTAAAACTAAGTATAGTCTGACTATACTTATTTTTAAGGGTAAAAACCTTGAGAGGCCTACGAGGGGCCTTCGAAGGGGCGGCCTTATAGCCCTTCTGCCGGCCATATAGGGGGCGGCCATATAGCCCTTCTGCCGCAGAAGCCCTCGAGGGGGGGGGGGAAGGGCGGCCTTATAGCCCCGGCCATATAGGGGAAGAGCCCTTCAAGGGGGTTTCCCCCCCTCGATGGCTTCTGCGGCAGAAGGGCGGCCATCGAGCCCCTTAAAACTAAGTATATTCAGAATATACTTAGTTTTAAGGGGCTCGATGGCCGCCCTTCTGCCGCAGAAGCCATCGAGGGGGGAAACCCCCTTGAAGGCCCTATAGGGGGCTTTTCCTATGTTTTTATTGGGGCCCCCAGCCCATAGTATGGGCTGGGGCCCCATACCCCTTAAAACTAAGTATAGTCAGACTATACTTAGTTTTAAGGGGTATGGGGCCCCAGCCCATACTATGGGCTGGGGGCCCCCAATAAAAACATAGGACGTGCCTCTAGCCCATAGTATGGGCTAGGGGCCCATACCCCCTTATAATTAAGTATAGTCTGACTATACTTAATTATAAGGGGGGCCAGCCCCTACTATGGGCTGGGGCCCCCGAGAAAAACATAGGAAAAGGGGGCCCCTATATGGCCGGCAGAAGGGCTATAGGGCCGCCCCTATATGGCCCCTCGTAGGCCGGGGTGGCCTACGAACCCGGGGGCTCTATGGCCGCCCCGGCCATATGGGGCGGCCCTATAGCCCTTCTGCCGGCCATATAGGCAGAAGGGCGGCCTTATAGCCCCCAGCCCAAACTATGGGCTGGGGGCCCCGAGCCTTCGAGGGGGAAGGGCGGCCTGTCCTATGTTTTTCCCCTTAGAAATAAGTATAGTCTGACTATACTTATTTCTAAGGGGAAAAACATAGGCCTATGTGGCCGCCCCCTATAAGGCCGGGGGCTATAAGGCCGCCCCTATATGGCCGGGGAAGGGGCTTAAGGGCTTTTCTCTTTCTTCCTTATGTCCCTTAAAGGCTCTTATGGAGCCTTTAAGGGACATAAGGAAGAAAGAGAAAAGCCCTTACGCCATATAGCCCCCTGCTTCGTAGGCCACCCCCTATATGGCCGGCAGAAGGGCGGCCATATAGCCCCGGCCTACGAGGGGCCTTCGAAGGGGAAGGGCGGCCTTATAGCCCCCGGCCCTATAGGGGGCGGCCATCGAGCCCATAGCCCATAGTATGGGCTTTTCCCCTCGATGGCCGGGGCTCGAAGGCCGCCCCCGGCCTTCGAGGGGGTGGCCATCGAACCCTATGTTTTTCCTCGGGGGCCCATAGCCCATAGGTGGGGCTATGGGCCCCCACCCATTATAAATAAGTATAATCTGATTATACTTATTTATAATGGGTGGGGGCCCATAGCCCCACCTATGGGCTATGGGCCCCCGAGGAAAAACATAGGACGGCCCCCTATAAGGCCGGGGGCTATATGGCCGCCCCTTCGAAGGCCAGGGGCTATAAGGCCGCCCCTGGCCTTCGAAGGGGCGGCCTTATAGCCCCCGGCCATATAGGGGGCGGCCTTCGAGCCCCCAACCCCCTCTTCCTCCGTTTTTCCTCTCTTATGGGTTTCCCCCTTATAATTAAGTATAGTCAGACTATACTTAATTATAAGGGGAAACCCATAAGAGAGGAAAAACTGAGGACAGGCCGGCAGAAGGGCCCTTCCTATGTTTTTCCTCTCTCTATGTTTTTCCTCGGGGGCCCATAGCCCATAGTATGGGCTTGGGGCCCCCAACCCTTAAAACTAAGTATAATCAGATTATACTTAGTTTTAAGGGTTGGGGGCCCCAAGCCCATACTATGGGCTATGGGCCCCCGAGGAAAAACATAGAGAGAGGAAAAACATAGGCCTATATGGCCGCCCCCCCCCCCCCCCTATAAGGCCGGGGGCTATAAGGCCGCCCCCTATATGGCCGGGGAAGGGGCTTAAGGGCTTTTCTCTTTCTTCCTTATGTCCCTTAAAGGCTCTTATGGAGCCTTTAAGGGACATAAGGAAGAAAGAGAAAAGCCCTTACGCCATATAGCCCCCTGCTTCTCTCTATGTTTTTACCCTTATAAATAAGTATAGTCAGACTATACTTATTTATAAGGGTTGGGGGCCCCCTATATGGCCGGGGGCGGCCATCGAGCCCCAAGCCCATACTTGGGGCTTGGGGCTCGATGGCCGCCCCCGGCCATATAGGGGGCCCCCGAGTAAAAACATAGGACAGGCCACCCCCTATATGGCCGGCAGAAGGGCTATAAGGCCGCCCTTCTGCCGGCCTTATAGGGGGCGGCCATATAGCCCTTCAAGGTTTTTCTATGGGGCCCCTAGCCCATAGTATGGGCTAGGGGCCCCATACCCCTTAAAACTAAGTATAGTCAGACTATACTTAGTTTTAAGGGGTATGGGGCCCCTAGCCCATACTATGGGCTAGGGGCCCCATAGAAAAACCTTGAGAGGCCTCTCCCCTATATGGCCGGGGTGGCCATCGAAGCAGATGTTTTTCCCATTATAAATAAGTTTAATCTGATTAAACTTATTTATAATGGGAAAAACATAGAGAGAGGGGCCTTCGAAGGGGAAGGGCGGCCTTATAGCCCTTCAAGGGGCTATAAGGCCGCCCTTCTGCCGGCCTTATAGGGGGTTCCCCCCTTTAAACTAAGTATAGTCTGACTAAACTTAGTTTAAAGGGGGTTTAAGGTTTTTCCCTTATACTTTCCTTGTCCCTTATAGGCTCTTTAAGGAGCCTATAAGGGACAAGGAAAGTATAAGGGAAAAACCTTAACGGGGGAAACCCCAAAGAGGCCATATAGGGGAAGAGGAAAAACATAGAGAGAGGAAACCCCCTATATGGCCCCTCGTAGGCCTCTCAAGGTTTTTACCCTTAAAACTAAGTATAGTCTGACTATACTTAGTTTTAAGGGTAAAAACCTTGAAGGGCTATATGGCCGCCCTTCTGCCGGCCATATAGGGGGTGGCCTACGAACCCGGCAGAAGGGCGGCCATATAGCCCCTTAACGGAGTAATAAAGGAAAAATGTATATAATACCATTAGTAACGACATTATGTAGCAGTATTTGTAGTGGGACAGTAATAAGTAGATATATAGGGACAAGAGGAACGATAATAGTTAGTTTATTATGTTTAATAAGTGCAAGTTTAAGTAGTATGTTAATATGGTATGAAGTATGTATAGTAGGTGAAATATTTACCTTTATCAATGTGTTTGATGTATGGTTTAGTATAGGTACGTTTAATGTAGCATGGCATGTATATATTGATATATATACAGCACAAATGTTATTAACAGTAACAATGGTAAGCTGTGCAGTACATTTTTATGCAGTAGTATACATGAAAAGTGATCCACATTTAACACTATTTATGTCATATTTATCACTATTTACCTTTTTTATGTTAGTATTAGTTTGTAGTGATAATCTAATTTGTATGTTAGTCGGTTGGGAAGGTATCGGTGTATGTTCCTATTTATTAATTGGTTACTATAGTCATAGATTAGCAGCAAGTAAAAGTGCGCAAAAAGCCATCCTAGTAAATAGAGTATCGGACGGATTACTACTATGGGGGATATTATGGATATGGTGGTACACTGGTACCCTGGAATACGACTTAATCTTATTAAATAATGTATCAGGTGGATTCATAAATGCAGACATATATACTAAGGAAATAGGTGTATATAATACGGAAAATATTAGTGCATTTTTAAGTATAAGTATATTGATTGGTGCAATGGGTAAAAGTGCACAAATATTATTTCATGTATGGTTAGCAGATAGTATGGAAGGCCCAACACCAGTATCAGCATTAATACATGCTGCAACATTAGTAACAGCAGGGGTATATATAATGGTAAGATTAAGTATTTTTTATAGTGACGGTATAATAATAATAGGAAGTTTAACAGCGATAATAGCAGGGGTATTTGGGTATTTTCAAAGTGATATAAAACGTATAATTGCTTTTAGTACTTGTAGTCAATTAGGTTATATGATGGTTTCTGTTGGTAGTGGTGATAAAGGTGCAGACGGTGCCATGAGTCATTTAATGACACATGCATCTTTTAAAGCTGCCCTGTTTTTAGCAGCGGGTGTCTTTATAATGTCAGCAGGCCAAAGTCAAAGTATTAATAGATATGGTAGTATAAGTATGATATCTACAAATGGTGGTACAAAAAGTTTATGCTTTATAACATTATTAATTTGTTGTTTATGTTTAATGGCCCTACCAGAAACATCCGGGTTTTATAGTAAGGAAACCATCATTAATTTAAGTTATATTTTATATAACCCTTTAGCTGACTATGCACATACTTTATTATTATTAGCTGCCTTTATTACTTGTACTTATACTGTTAAATTATTCGCTATGTCCTATTTCTATGACTTTAACGGTTATAACTTTAATACAGATTCTATTAAAGAAAATACTTTCTATACTTATGGCTTAATCAGTATTGCTTTTCTTATCTTATTGTTTGATGTTTTATTAAAAATATGGGTTGGTACTGGCACTCCCAATAGTAATGGTTTATTGTATTTTATACCTTGGTTCGTTAAAACCTTACCTTTTGGTTTATTATTGGCTGGTTTATTAACAGCTACAACTGCAGTAACTAGTACAAATTTTGGGATAATGCGTTTAAATGCTACCCGTTTTGGGTTTGATCAAATATATGCACGTACTTTAGTCCTAAATGTATTAGATAGTGGGCGTATTACTTTCTATAGTGGCGATAAAGGTTTATTTGTTTTATAACTAAAATTGTACATTATACATTTACATATATATGTGTTAGACACTTTATCTATTATATCATACCTACATCTACTCTTCACTACTCCTACTATCTTTTATTAAGGGCTTTCCCCCTATAGGGTTCTTCCCCCCTATATGGCCTGGGGGCCCCTAGCCCCAGGTATGGGCTAGGGGCCCCCTTTTCCTATGTTTTTCCCTTTAAACTAAGTATAGTCTGACTATACTTAGTTTAAAGGGAAAAACATAGGAAGAGGCAGAAGGGCGGCCTGTCCTATGTTTTTACCCTTATAAATAAGTATAGTCAGACTATACTTATTTATAAGGGTAAAAACATAGGACAGGCCGCCCTTCTGCCTATAAGGCCGGCAGAAGGGCTATAAGGCCGCCCCTATAAGGCCCCTCGTAGGCCTCTCAAGGTTTTTCTTGGGGGCCCCTAGCCCATAGTATGGGCTAGGGGCCCCCAACCCCTTAAAACTAAGTATAGTCAGACTATACTTAGGTTTAAGGGGTTGGGGGCCCCTAGCCCATACTATGGGCTAGGGGCCCCCAAGAAAAACCTTGAAGGGCTATATGGCCGCCCCCTATATGGCCTCTCCTATGTTTTTACCTTTAAAACTAAGTATAGTCAGACTATACTTAGTTTTAAAGGTAAAAACATAGGAAGGGCGGCCATATAGCCCCCGGCCATATAGGGGGTGGCCTACGAACCCGGGGGCTATAAGGCCGCCCTTCTGCATAGAAGGCCGGCAGAAGGGCTATAAGGCCGCCCCTATAAGGCCCCTCGTAGGCCTCTCAAGGTTTTTCTTGGGGGCCCCTAGCCCATAGTATGGGCTAGGGGCCCCCAACCCCTTAAAACTAAGTATAGTCAGACTATACTTAGGTTTAAGGGGTTGGGGGCCCCTAGCCCATACTATGGGCTAGGGGCCCCCAAGAAAAACCTTGAAGGGCTATATGGCCGCCCCCTATATGGCCTCTCCTATGTTTTTACCTTTAAAACTAAGTATAGTCAGACTATACTTAGTTTTAAAGGTAAAAACATAGGAAGGGCGGCCATATAGCCCCCGGCCATATAGGGGGTGGCCTACGAACCCGGGGGCTATAAGGCCGCCCTTCTGCATAGAAGGCCGGGGGCTATATGGCCACCCCCTATAAGGCCCCTCGTAGGCCTCTCAAGGTTTTTCTTGGGGGCCCCTAGCCCATAGTATGGGCTAGGGGCCCCCAAGAAAAACCTTGAGAGGCCTACGAGGGGCCTTATAGGGGGCGGCCATATAGCCCCTAGCCCATACTATGGGCTAGGGGCCCCAAGCCTCTCCTATGTTTTTACTCGGGGGCCCATAGCCCATAGTATGGGCTATGGGCCCCCAACCCTTATAAATAAGTGTAATCAGATTACACTTATTTATAAGGGTTGGGGGCCCATAGCCCATACTATGGGCTATGGGCCCCCGAGTAAAAACATAGAAAGAGGCCTATGTTTTTCTCGCAGAAGCAGAAGGGCTTTCCCCCCCCCCCTATATGGCCGCAGAAGGGGCGGCCATATAGCCCCTCTTCCTATGTTTTTACTCGGGGGCCCATAGCCCATAGTATGGGCTATGGGCCCCCAACCCTTAAAACTAAGTATAGTCAGACTATACTTAGTTTTAAGGGTTGGCCCCCCCCCCCCTCGAAGGCCGGGGGCTATATGGCCGCCCCCTATAAGGCCGGCAGAAGGGCGGCCTTCGAGCCCCGGCCATATAGGGGCGGCCTTCGAGCCCCAAGCCCATACTATGGGCTTGGGGCTTGGGGGCCCCTAGCCCCTAGTATGGGCTTTTCCCCTATATGGCCGGGGCTCGAAGGCCGCCCTTCTGCCGGCCTTATAGGGGGCGGCCATATAGGCCTATGTTTTTCCCATTATAAATAAGTAAGTATAATCTGATTATACTTATTTATAATGGGAAAAACATAGGACGGGCCCCCAACCCCCAACCCTTAAAACTAAGTATAGTCAGACTATACTTAGTTTTAAGGGTAAAAACTTCGGACAGGCCTTCAAGGGGCTCTTCCCCTATATGGCCGGGGCTCGAAGGCCGCCCCTTCTGCGGCCTTATAGGGGGCGGCCATATAGGCCTATGTTTTTCCCCTTAAACCTAAGTATAGTCAGACTATACTTAGGTTTAAGGGGTTGGGGGCCCCTAGCCCATACTATGGGCTAGGGGTTGGGGGCCCCTAGCCCATACTATGGGCTAGGGGCCCCCAAGCCCCCAAGAAAAACATAGGACAGGCCTGGGGGCCCCTAGCCCCAGGTATGGGCTAGGGGCCCGCTTTGGGGTTTCCCCCCTTATAATTAAGTATAGTCAGACTATACTTAATTATAAGGGGGAAACCCCAAAGAGACCGCCCTTCTGCCGGCCTTATAGGGGGTTCCCCCTTTAAACTAAGTATAGTCAGACTATACTTAGTTTAAAGGGTTGGGGGCTCGAAGGCCGCCCCCTATATGGCCGCAGAAGGGGCGGCCATATAGCCCCCGGCCATATAGGGGGCCCGTCCTATGTTTTTCCCATTATAAATAAGTATAATCAGATTATACTTACTTATTTATAATGGGAAAAACATAGGCCTATATGGCCGCCCCCTATAAGGCCGGCAGAAGGGCGGCCTTCGAGCCCCGGCCATATAGGGGAAAAGCCCATACTTGGGGCTATGGGCCCCCGAGGAAAACCCTTGAAGGGCTATATGGCCGCCCCTATAAGGCCGGGGGTCGATGGCCACCCCCTCGAAGGCCCCTCGTAGGCCGGGGCTATAAGGCCGCCCCCGGCCCTATAGGGCCGGGGGCGGCCCTATAGCCCCCGGCCTTCGAGGGGGGGGGGGGGGGGGGGGGTGGCCTACGAACCCGGGGGCTATATGGCCGCCCTTCTGCCGGCCATATAGGGGGCGGCCTTATAGCCCCTGGGTTCGTAGGCCACGCCGGCCTACGAGGGGCCATATAAGGGGCGGCCTTATAGCCCCCGGGTTCTCTCTATGTTTTTACCCTTATAAATAAGTATAGTCTGACTATACTTATTTATAAGGGTAAAAACATAGGACAGGCCACCCCCTATAAGGCCGGGGGCTATAGGGCCGCCCTTCCTATGTTTTTACCTTTAAAACTAAGTATAGTCTGACTATACTTAGTTTTAAAGGTAAAAACATAGGAGAGGCCCTATAGGGGGCGGCCTTATAGCCCCGGCCTACGAGGGGCCAGATAGGGGCGGCCTTATAGCCCCTAGCCCATACTATGGGCTAGGGGCCCCAAGCCTGTCCTATGTTTTTACCCTTAAAACTAAGTATAGTCAGACTATACTTAGTTTAAAGGGTTGGGGCCCCCTCGAAGGCCGGCAGAAGGGCGGCCTTCGAGCCCCAAGCCCATACTATGGGCTTGGGGCGCGAAGGCCGCCCTTCTGCCGGCCTTCGAGGGGGCCCCCGAGTAAAAACATAGAGAGAGCCCTTCTGCCGGCCTTCTATGCAGAAGGGCGGCCTTATAGCCCCCGGGTTCTCTCTATGTTTTTACCCTTAAAACTAAGTATAGTCAGACTATACTTAGTTTTAAGGGTAAAAACATAGGACAGGCCACCCCCTATATGGCCGGGGGCTATAGGGCCGCCCCCGGCCCTATAGGGGGCGGCCATATAGCCCCGGCCTACGAGGGGCCATCTATGCAGAAGGGCGGCCTTCGAGCCCCTTGAAGGCCTCTCCTATGTTTTTACTCGGGGGCCCATAGCCCATAGTATGGGCTATGGGCCCCCAACCCTTAAAACTAAGTGTAGTCAGACTATACTTAGTTTTAAGGGTTGGGGGCCCATAGCCCATACTATGGGCTATGGGCCCCCGAGTAAAAACATAGAGAGAGGGGAAGAGCCCCCTAGATGGCCTGGGGGCCCCTAGCCCCAGGTATGGGCTAGGGGCCCCCGACCGGCAGAAGGGCTTAAGGGCTTTTCTCTTTCTTCTCCCCTCGTAGGCCGGGGCTATATGGCCGCCCCCGGCCATATAGGGGGCGGCCTCTCCTATGGTTTCCCCTTATAAATAAGTATAATCTGATTATACTTATTTATAAGGGGAAACCATAGAGAGAGCCCATGTCCCTTAAAGGCCTGGGGGCCCCTGCCCCAGGTATGGGCTAGGGGCTTGGGGGCCCCTAGCCCATAGTATGGGCTAGGGGCCCGTCCCCTCGATGGCCGGGGCTATAAGGCCGCCCCCTCGAGGGGGCGGCCCTATAGCCCCCGGCCTTCGAGGGGGTGGCCATCGAAGCAGATGTTTTTCTTGGGGGCCCCTAGCCCATAGTATGGGCTAGGGGCCCCCAACCCATTATAAATAAGTATAATCAGATTATACTTATTTATAATGGGTGGGGGCCCATAGCCCCACCTTGGGGCTATGGGCCCCCGAGGAAAAACATAGGAAAACCCCCGACTCCATAAGAGCCTTTAAGGGACATGGGCTCTCTCTATGGTTTCCCCTTATAAATAAGTATAATCAGATTATACTTATTTATAAGGGGAAACCATAGGAGAGGCCGCCCTTCTGCGGCCCTTCCTCAGTTTTTCCCCTTAAAACTAAGTATAGTCTGACTATACTTAGTTTTAAGGGGAAAAACTGAGGAAGAGGGGAGAAGAAAGAGAAAAGCCCTTACGCCATATAGCCCCTTCTGCTTTAAATATTCTAATAAGATTATTATATTCTTAACTATACGTTCTATAAAGAAAAAAAGTAAGGGTTTTATTCATGCTCCGTAAGCAAGCAACGTTATTATTTTATACATGCAAGGGTAATATAACCCACACGGGTGAGTAAATGTGAATATATAGTAAAATTTAAAGAATAAGAATCTCTGGCATCACCGTACCATCTAATAATTTATATATACTTATATAAGGGTTCTCCTTATATAGGAACAGGTGTTTCTACCCCCCTATATGGCCTGGGGGCCCCTAGCCCCAGGTATGGGCTAGGGGCTATAAGGCCGCCCTTCTGCCTCGATGGCCCCTCGTAGGCCGGGGTGGCCTACGAACCCGGGGGGCTCGATGGCCGCCCTTCTGCCTCGATGGCCGCCCCCGGGTTCGTAGGCCACCCCGGCCTACGAGGGGCCATCGAGGCAGAAGGGCGGCCATCGAGCCCCCCGGGTTCGTAGGCCACCCCGGCCTACGAGGGGCCATCGAGGCAGAAGGGCGGCCTTATAGCCCCGGCCATCGAGGGGAAGAGGCAGAAGGGCTTAAGGGCTTTTCTCTTTCTTCCTTATGTCCCTTAAAGGCTCCATAAGAGCCTTTAAGGGACATAAGGAAGAAAGAGAAAAGCCCTTACGCCATATAGCCCCTATAGGGCTTCTGCGGCAGAAGGGCTATAAGGCGTAAGGGCTTTTCTCTTTCTTCTCCCCTCGTAGGCCGGGGCTATAAGGCCGCCCTTCTGCCGGCCTTCGAGGCAGAAGGGCGGCCTCTCCTATGGTTTCCCCCTTATAAATAAGTATAATCAGATTATACTTATTTATAAGGGGGAAACCATAGGAGAGGCCGCCCTTCTGCCTCGAAGGCCGGCAGAAGGGCGGCCTTATAGCCCCGGCCTACGAGGGGAGAAGAAAGAGAAAAGCCCTTAAGCCCTTCCCCCTATAAGGCCTTCAAGGGTTCCCCCTTTAAACTAAGTATAGTCTGACTATACTTAGTTTAAAGGGGGAACCCTTGAAGGGCTATAAGGCCGCCCTCCCCCCTCTCTCTATGTTTTTCCTCTTCCTATGTTTTTCCTCGGGGGCCCATAGCCCATAGTATGGGCTATGGGCCCCCAACCCTTAAAACTAAGTATAGTCAGACTATACTTAGTTTTAAGGGTTGGGGGCCCATAGCCCATACTATGGGCTATGGGCCCCCGAGGAAAAACATAGGAAGAGGAAAAACATAGGACAGGCCTGGGGGCCCCTAGCCCCAGGTATGGGCTAGGGGCTATATGGCCGCCCCCGGCCATATAGGGGGCCCCCTTTTCCTATGTTTTTCCCTTTAAACTAAGTATAGTCTGACTATACTTAGTTTAAAGGGAAAAACATAGGAAGAGGGGGAAGGGCGGTCGGGGGGGGGCCTAGCCCATACTATGGGCTAGGGGCCCATAGCCTGTCCTATGTTTTTCCTCGGGGCTCGAAGGCCGCCCTCTTTGGGTTTTACCCCTTTAAACTAAGTATAGTCAGACTATACTTAGTTTAAAGGGGTTGGGGGCTTGGGGGCCCCTAGCCCATAGTATGGGCTAGGGGCCCCCAACCCCCTATATGGCCGGCAGAAGGGCGGCCATATAGCCCCAAGCCCATACTATGGGCTATGGGCCCGTCCTATGTTTTTCCTCGGGGGCCCCCTCTTCCTCAGTTTTTACCCTTAAAACTAAGTATAGTCAGACTATACTTAGTTTTAAGGGTAAAAACTGAGGACAGGCCGCCCTTCTGCCGGCCTGTCCTCAGTTTTTACCCTTAAAACTAAGTATAGTCTGACTATACTTAGTTTTAAGGGTAAAAACTGAGGAAGAGGGGGCCCCCGAGGAAAAACATAGAGAGAGGAAAACCCAAAGAGGCCTTATAGGGGCGGCCTTATAGCCCCCGGCCATATAGGGGCCCCTAGCCCATAGTATGGGCTAGGGGCCACCCTATATGGCCGGGGGGGGGGGGGCGGCCTTATAGCCCTTCAAGGGTTTTCCTCTTCCTATGTTTTTCCCATTATAAATAAGTATAATCAGATTATACTTATTTATAATGGGAAAAACATAGGAAGAGGAAAACCCTTGAAGGCCTTATAGGGGGCCCCGAGTAAAAACATAGGACAGGCCTTCAAGGGTTTACCCCCCCCCCCCCCCCCCCCTTTAACCTAAGTATAGTCAGACTATACTAAGTTTAAAGTGGTATGGGGCCCCCAGCCCATACTATGGGCTGGGGGGGGCCTAGCCCATACTATGGGCTAGGGGCCACCCCCTAGATGGCCCCTCGTAGGCCGGGGCTATATGGCCGCCCTTCTGCCGGCCATATAGGGGGTGGCCTACGAACCCGGGGGCTATAAGGCCGCCCCCTATAAGGCCTCTTTGGGTTTTCCCCCCTTTAAACTAAGTATAGTCGGACTATACTTAGTTTAAAGGGGGGAGAACCCAAAAAGGGCGGCCTTATAGCCCTCTTTGGGGTTTCCCCCTTATAATTAAGTATAGTCTGACTATACTTAATTATAAGGGGGAAACCCCAAAGAGGCCTTATAGGGGGCGGCCATATAGCCCTTCTGCGAGGAAACCCTTGAAGGCCTGTCCTATGTTTTTACTCTGGGGCTCGGGGGGCCCCAAGCCCATAGTATGGGCAGGGGCCCCCAACCCCAAGCCCATAGTATGGGCTTGGGGCTTTTCCCCTATATGGCCCCTCGTAGGCCGGGGTGGCCTACGAACCCGGGGCTATAAGGCCGCCCTCTTTGGGTTCTCCCCCCTTTTAAACTAAGTATAGTCAGACTATACTTAGTTTAAAGGGGGAGAACCCAAAGAGGCCTTATAGGGGCGGCCTTATAGCCCTCTTTGGGTTTTCCCCTTAAAACTAAGTATAGTCAGACTATACTTAGTTTAAAGGGGGGGGGAACCCCAAAGAGGGCTATAAGGCCGCCCCTATATGGCCGCAGAAGGGGCGGCCATATAGCCCCTGGCCTTCGAAGGGGAAGGGCGGCCTTATAGCCCCGGGTTCGTAGGCCACCCCGGCCTACGAGGGGCCATATAGGGGAAGAGCCCCCAGCCCATAGTATGGGCTGGGGGCCCCGTACCCCTGCCCATAGTATGGGCTGGGGGCCCCGTACCCCTGCCCATAGTATGGGCAGGGGCCCAACCCCCCCCCCCCCCCCTTTTCCTATGGTTTTCTCGGGGGCTCGGGGCCCCTAGCCCATAGGATGGGCTAGGGGCCCCGAGCCCCCGAGGAAAACCCTTGACGGGCTTTTCCTATGTTTTTACTCTTCCTATGTTTTTCCCATTAGAAATAAGTATAATCAGATTATACTTATTTATAATGGGAAAAACATAGGAAGAGTAAAAACATCTGCTTCGATGGCCACCCCCTCGAAGGCCGGGGGCTCGATGGCCGCCCCCGGCCATCGAGGGGGCGGCCTTCGAGCCCCGGCCATATAGGGGACGGGCCCCTGCCCATAGTATGGGCAGGGGCCCCGACCCCATCCCATACTATGGGCTGGGGGGGGCCGAGCCATATAGGGGAAGAGCCCTTCAAGGGTTTCCTCGCAGAAGGGCTATATGGCCGCCCCTATAGGGCCTCTTTGGGGTTTCCCCCTTAAAACTAAGTATATTCAGAATATACTTAGTTTTAAGGGGGAAACCCCAAAGAGGCCCTATAGGGGGCCTTAAAGGAGGCCTTCTCAGCAGAAGGAAAGAGGGTCATTAGAGTATAGAAATATAGCTCAATTGGTAGAGCAGTGGTTTCCAAAACCAAAGGCTGTAGGTTCAAGTCCTATTATTTCTGGGGCTCTTCCTATGTTTTTCCTCGGGGGCCCATAGCCCATAGGTGGGGCTTGGGGCCCCCACCCCTTAAATATAAGTATAGTCAGACTATACTTAGGTTTAAGGGGTGGGGGCCCCAAGCCCCACCTATGGGCTATGGGCCCCCGAGGAAAAACATAGGACAGGCCGCCCTTCTGCTTCGATGGCCCCTCGTAGGCCGGGGCTATAAGGCCGCCCCCGGCCATATAGGGGGTGGCCTACGAAGCAGGGGGCTATAAGGCCGCCCCCTATAAGGCCGGGGGCTATAAGGCCGCCCCCTATATGGCCGGGGGTTATATGGCCACCCCCTATATGGCCGGGGGCTATAGGGCCGCCCCTATAGGGCCGGGGGCTATAGGGCCGCCCTTCTGCCTCGAAGGCCGGGGGCGGCCTTCTAGCCCCCGGCCCTATAGGGGCGGCCCTATAGCCCCCGGCCATATAGGGGGTGGCCATATAACCCCCGGCCATATAGGGGGCGGCCTTATAGCCCCCGGCCTTATAGGGGGCGGCCTTATAGCCCCCGGCCTTATAGGGGGCTCTTCCCCCTCTTCCTATGTTTTTACCCTTATAAATAAGTATAATATGATTATACTTATTTATAAGGGTAAAAACATAGGAAGAGGGGGGGGGGGGGGGAAGAGCCACCGAGGGGGGAAACCCCTTGAAGACTCGGGGGGCTTGGGGCCCCTAGCCCATAGTGTGGGCTAGGGGCCCCACCCCCCAGCCCCAAGTATGGGCTGGGGGCCCTTCAAGGGGTTCCCCCCCCTCGGTGGCCGCAGAAGGGGCGGCCCTTCCTATGTTTTTCCTCTCTCTATGTTTTTCCTCGGGGGCCCATAGCCCATAGTATGGGCTTGGGGCCCCCAACCCTTTAAACTAAGTATAATCAGATTATACTTAGTTTAAAGGGTTGGGGGCCCCAAGCCCATACTATGGGCTATGGGCCCCCGAGGAAAAACATAGGGTTCGATGGCCACCCCGGCCATATAGGGGACGGGCCCATAGCCCATAGTATGGGCTTTTCCCCTATATGGCCTCTCAAGGTTTTTCCCCTTAAAACTAAGTATAGTCAGACTATACTTAGTTTTAAGGGGAAAAACCTTGAAGGGCTATAAGGCCGCCCTTCTGCCTATATGGCCGCAGAAGGGGCTTAAGGGCTTTTCTCTTTCTTCCTTATGTACCTTAAAGGCTCCATAAGAGCCTTTAAGGTACATAAGGAAGAAAGAGAAAAGCCCTTACGCCATCTAGCCCTTCAAGGGGTTTCCTCGGGGGCCCCAAGCCCCAAGTATGGGCTTGGGGCCCCCGACCCTTTAAACTAAGTATAGTCAGACTATACTTAGTTTAAAGGGTCGGGGGCCCCAAGCCCATACTTGGGGCTTGGGGCCCCCGAGGAAACCCCTTGAAGGCCTTCGAGGGGGTGGCCATCGAAGCAGATGTTTTTCCTCTCTTATGGGTTTCTATGGGGCCCCTAGCCCATAGTATGGGCTAGGGGCCCCAACCCCTTATAATTAAGTATAGTCTGACTATACTTAATTATAAGGGGTTGGGGCCCCTAGCCCATACTATGGGCTAGGGGCCCCATAGAAACCCATAAGAGAGGAAAAACATAGGACGGCCCCCAACCCTTAAACCTAAGTATAGTCTGACTATACTTAGGTTTAAGGGTTGGGGGGCCTATATGGCCGCAGAAGGGGCGGCCATATAGCCCCAAGCCCATACTATGGGCTTGGGGCCCTTCCCCTATATGGCCGGGGCTATAAGGCCGCCCTTCTGCTTCGAAGGCCTTCAAGGGGTTTCCCCCTTAAACTAAGTATAGTCTGACTATACTTAGTTTAAAGGGGAAACCCCTTGAAGGCCTTCGAAGCAGAAGGGCGGCCTTATAGCCCCTAGCCCATACTATGGGCTAGGGGCCCCATAGAAAAACATAGGACGGGCCCATAGCCCATAGTATGGGCTATGGGCCCCGCTTATGGGTTTCTATGGGGCCCCTAGCCCATAGTATGGGCTAGGGGCCCCATACCCCTTATAATTAAGTATAGTCTGACTATACTTAATTATAAGGGGTATGGGGCCCCTAGCCCATACTATGGGCTAGGGGCCCCATAGAAACCCATAAGAGAGGAAAAACATAGAGAGAGGAAAAACATAGGCCTATATGGCCGCCCTTCTGCCTATAAGGCCGGGGGCTATATGGCCGCCCCCTATAGGGCCGGGGGCTATATGGCCGCCCCCGGCCATATAGGGGGCGGCCCTATAGCCCCCGGCCATATAGGCAGAAGGGCGGCCTTATAGCCCCGGCCATATAGGGGAAGAGCCCCCTATATGGCCGCAGAAGGGGCGGCCTGTCCTACGTTTTTACCCTTAAAACTAAGTATAGTCAGACTATACTTAGTTTTAAGGGTAAAAACATAGGCCTATATGGCCGCCCCTATAAGGCCAGGGGCTATATGGCCGCCCCTTCTGCGGCCATATAGGGGGCGGCCTTATAGCCCCGGGTTCTTCCTATGTTTTTACTCGGGGGCCCCCTATATGGCCGCAGAAGGGGCGGCCATATAGCCCCAAGCCCATAGTATGGGCTTGGGGCCCCCAACCCTTATAAATAAGTATAGTCTGACTATACTTATTTATAAGGGTTGGGGCCCCCTATATGGCCGCAGAAGGGGCGGCCATATAGCCCCAAGCCCATAATTGGGGCTTGGGGCTATATGGCCGCCCCTTCTGCGGCCATATAGGGGGCCCCCGAGTAAAAACATAGGACAGGCCACCCCCTCGAAGGCCTTCAAGGGGTTTCCTCGGGGGCCCCAAGCCCCAAGTATGGGCTTGGGGCCCCCGACCCTTTAAACTAAGTATAGTCTGACTATACTTAGTTTAAAGGGTCGGGGGCCCCAAGCCCATACTTGGGGCTTGGGGCCCCCGAGGAAACCCCTTGAAGGGCTAGATGGCGTAAGGGCTTTTCTCTTTCTTCCTTATGTACCTTAAAGGCTCTTATGGAGCCTTTAAGGTACATAAGGAAGAAAGAGAAAAGCCCTTAAGCCCCTTCTGCGGCCATATAGGCAGAAGGGCGGCCTTCGAGCCCCGGCCTCTCCTATGTTTTTACCTTTAAAACTAAGTATAGTCAGACTATACTTAGTTTTAAAGGTAAAAACATAGAGAGAGGGGCCATATAGGGGAAGAGCCCCCTATAAGGCCGGGGGTTATATGGCCACCCCCTATAAGGCCGGGGGCTCGATGGCCGCCCTTCTGCCGGCCATATAGGGGGCGGCCTTATAGCCCCCTGCTTCGTAGGCCACCCCTATATGGCCGGGGGCTATAGGGCCGCCCCCGGCCCTATAGGGGGCGGCCATATAGCCCCGGCCTCTCCTATGTTTTTCCTCGGGGGCCCATAGCCCATAGGTGGGGCTTGGGGCCCCCACCCATTATAAATAAGTTTAATCAGATTAAACTTATTTATAATGGGTGGGGGCCCCAAGCCCCACCTATGGGCTATGGGCCCCCGAGGAAAAACATAGAGAGAGGGGCCATATAAGGGGCGGCCTGTCCTATGTTTTTACCCTTAAAACAAAGTATAGTCTGACTATACTTTGTTTTAAGGGTAAAAACATAGGAAGAGCCCCCTATATGGCCGGGGGCTATAGGGCCGCCCCCTATATGGCCGGCAGAAGGGCGGCCATCGAGCCCTTCAAGGGGCTCGAAGGCCGCCCTTCTGCCGGCCTTATAGGGGGTTTCCCCCTTAAAACTAAGTATAGTATGTCTATACTTAGTTTTAAGGGGGAAACCCCCTATAAGGCCGGCAGAAGGGCGGCATTCGAGCCCCTTGAAGGCCCTATAGGGGGCTTAAGGGCTTTTCTCTTTCTTCTCCATGTCCCTTAAAGGCTCTTATGGAGCCTTTAAGGGACATGGAGAAGAAAGAGAAAAGCCCTTACGCCATATAGCCCCTTGAAGACCTGCATGAAAGAGTAAAGAAAAAATGCGTATACATCACAAATTAGGAAGTTTAAAGGTTTTTTATAATCATCTAACGATCTACCCAACACCAGCAAACTTAAACTATAGTTATAGTTTTGGTAGTTTAGCGGGAGTAGTGTTAGTATGTCAAATAGTAACAGGTATTTTATTAGCAATGCATTACACACCAGATGCAGAAAGGGCGTTTAGTTCAGTAGTACACTTAATGTATGATGTAAATAACGGTGCATTAATTAGATATTTACATGCAAATGGTGCAAGTATGTTTTTTATTGTAGTATATTTTCATATAGCAAGAGGTTTATATTATTCAAGTGGCTCTAGTCCACGTGAATTAGTATGGATATCAGGAGTTGTTATTTTAGTATTAATGATATTAACAGCATTTATTGGTTATGTATTACCATACGGACAAATGTCATTATGGGGTGCAACAGTAATAACAAGTTTAGCAACAGTAATACCAGTAATAGGTAGTGAAATATTAGGATATTTATGGGGTGGTTATAGTGTAGGACACCCAACATTAAATAGATTCTATAGCTTACATTACACATTACCCTTTATACTAGCAGCTTTAAGTATTTTTCATATAGCAGCATTGCATCAGTACGGCAGTACGAACCCCCTAGGTGTTAACACACAAACAAGTACCGTACCCTTTGGTGAATACTTCTTAACCAAAGACATAATTGGTTTATTATATTTTTTTATAGGCTACCTATTTTTAGTTTTTTTTTATCCAGAAATGTTGGGACACCCAGATAATAATATACCTGCTAATCCTTATTCCACACCAGCGCATATCGTTCCAGAATGGTACTTATTGTCCTATTATGCTATATTAAGAAGTATACCCAATAAAGCATTAGGTGTTGTAGCAATGGGTCTTGTATTTGTTAGTTTAATCTTAATGCCCTTATTAAGTAGTATAAGTACAATAGGTAGTCCTAAATTTAGAATAATATCTGAAAGATTCTTCTGGGTTGCAATAGCCGACGTCTTTTTATTAACAGTTTTAGGTGCAGCAGAAATTATGCCTTTCACAGTACTAATGGGGCAAGTATGCGCATGTATCATTTTTCTTTACTTTTTAGTTATATATCCTTTAGTACCTATGATCGAAAACACACTTTATACTAGCAAATAAACTGTTATAATATAAAAATCTAACATAAAACATCATGGTTGTTCCCCCCCCTATATGGCTTCTGCGGCAGAAGGGCGGCCTCTCCTATGGTTTCCCCTTATAAATAAGTATAATCAGATTATACTTATTTATAAGGGGAAACCATAGGAAGAGCCCCTATAGGGGGAAGCTCGGCAGAAGGGCTTTTCCTATGTTTTTCTTGGGGGCCCCCTATATGGCCGCAGAAGGGGCGGCCATATAGCCCCTAGCCCATAGTATGGGCTAGGGGCCCCCAACCATTATAAATAAGTATAATCAGATTATACTTATTTATAATGGTTGGGGGCCCCTAGCCCATACTATGGGCTAGGGGCCCGTCCTATGTTTTTCCCCCTATATGGCCGCAGAAGGGGCGGCCATATAGCCCCTTAAAACTAAGTATAATCAGATTATACTTAGTTTTAAGGGGTTGGGGGCCCCTAGCCCATACTATGGGCTAGGGGCTATATGGCCGCCCCTTCTGCGGCCATATAGGGGGCCCCCAAGAAAAACATAGGAAGAGGAAAAACATAGGGTTCGATGGCCACCCTTCTGCCTATATGGCCGGGGGCTATATGGCCGCCCTTCTGCCTATATGGCCGGGGGCTATATGGCCGCCCCCGGCCATATAGGCAGAAGGGCGGCCATATAGCCCCCGGCCATATAGGCAGAAGGGCGGCCATATAGCCCCCGGCCATATAGGGGACGGGCCCCTAGCCCATAGTATGGGCTAGGGGCCCCAACCCCCAGCCCCAAATACGGGCTGGGGGCCCCCTTTTCCTATGTTTTTCCCTTAAACTAAGTATAGTCTGACTATACTTAGTTTTAAGGTAAAAACATAGAGAGAGGGGGAAGGGCTCTTCCCCCCTATATGGCCTTCAAGGGGCTCTTCCCCTATATGGCCGGGGCTATAAGGCCGCCCCCGGCCTTATAGGGGGCGGCCATATAGGCCTATGTTTTAACCCTTAAACCTAAGTATAGTCAGACTATACTTAGGTTTAAGGGTTAAAACATAGGACAGGCCGCCCTTCTGCCGGCCTTATAGGGGAAGGGCGGCCGTATAGCCCCTCTTACTCAGTTTTTCCTCGGGGCTATATGGCCGCCCTTCCCCTATATGGCCGGGGGCTATATGGCCGCCCTTCTGCCGGCCATATAGGGGGGAAGGGCGGCCATATAGCCCCCGGCCATATAGGGGGTGGCCCCTAGTCCATAGTATGGGCTAGGGGCCCCAACCCCCTCTCTCTATGTTTTTCCTCTTCCTATGTTTTTCCCGTTATAAATAAGTATAATCTGATTATACTTATTTATAATGGGAAAAACATAGGACGGGCCCATAGCCCCAAGTATGGGCTATGGGCCCCACCCGTTATAAATAAGTTTAATCTGATTAAACTTATTTATAACGGGTGGGGCCCATAGCCCATACTTGGGGCTATGGGCCCGTCCTATGTTTTTCCCATTATAAATAAGTATAATCAGATTATACTTATTTATAACGGGAAAAACATAGGAAGAGGAAAAACATAGGAAAAGCCCATACTATGGGCTAGGGACCCCATAGCCTGTCCTATGTTTTTACCCTTAAAACTAAGTATAGTCAGACTATACTTAGTTTTAAGGGGGCCCCAAGCCCATACTATGGGCTTGGGGCCCCCGAGTAAAAACATAGGAAGAGCCCCTAGCCCATACTATGGGCTAGGGGCCCCCTATAAGGCCGGGGGCTATAAGGCCGCCCTTCTGCCTATAAGGCCGGCAGAAGGGCGGCCTTATAGCCCCCGGCCTTATAGGCAGAAGGGCGGCCTTATAGCCCCAAGCCTTTCCTACGTTTTTACTCGGGGGCCCTTCCCCCTCTCTCTATGTTTTTCCTCTTCCTATGTTTTTCCTCGGGGGGCCCAAGGAAAAACATAGGCCTATATGGCCGCCCCGGCCATATAGGGGAAGGGCCCAAAGCCCATAGTATGGGCTTTTCCTATGTTTTTCCTCTCTTATGGGTTTCTATGGGGCCCCTAGCCCAGAGTATGGGCTAGGGGCCCCATACCCCTTATAATTAAGTATAGTCAGACTATACTTAATTATAAGGGGTATGGGGCCCCTAGCCCATACTCTGGGCTAGGGGCCCCATAGAAACCCATAAGCGGGGCCCCCTCGAAGGCCGGCAGAAGGGCGGCCTTATAGCCCCTAGCCCATAGTATGGGCTATGGGCCCCCAACCCATTATAAATAAGTATAATCTGATTATACTTATTTATAATGGGTTGGGGGCCCATAGCCCATACTATGGGCTAGGGGCTATAAGGCCGCCCTTCTGCCGGCCTTCGAGGGGGCCCCCAAGAAAAACATAGGACGGGCCCCCGACCGTTATAAATAAGTTTAATCTGATTAAACTTATTTATAACGGGAAAAACATAGGACAGGCCGGCAGAAGGGCGGTCTTCAAGGGTTTTCCTCTTTCTCTTCCCCCCTCCATTAAAGGCTCTTAGGGAGTCGGGGGCCCCTAGCCCATACTATGGGCTGGGGCCCCAAGCCTTTAATGGAGGGGGGGGGGGGAAGAGAAAGAGGAAAACCCTTGACGGGCCCGTCCTATGTTTTTCCTCTCTCTATGTTTTTCCCGTTATAAATAAGTATAATCTGATTATACTTATTTATAACGGGAAAAACATAGAGAGAGGGAAAACATAGGAAAAGCCCATACTATGGGCTAGGGGCCCCATAGCCTGTCCTATGTTTTTCCTCGGGGGGGGGGCCTGCCCATACTATGGGCAGGGGCCCCCGAGCCCCCAGCCCATAGTATGGGCTTGGGGCCCCCCAACCCTTATAAATAAGTAGAGTCAGACTATACTTATTTATAAGGGGTATGGGCCCCTGCCCATACTATGGGCAGGGGTTGGGGGCCCCTAGCCCATACTATGGGCTCGGGGCTATATGGCCGCCCTTCTGCCGGCCATCGAGGGGCCCGCTAATGGGTTTCTTGGGGGCCCCTAGCCCATAGTATGGGCTAGGGGCCCCATACCCCTTATAATTAAGTATAGTCTGACTATACTTAATTATAAGGGGTATGGGGCCCCTAGCCCATACTATGGGCTAGGGGCCCCCAAGAAACCCATAAGAGAGCCCCCGAGAAAAACATAGGAAGAGCCCTTCTGCCAGCCCATAGTATGGGCTGGGGTCCCGTCCTATGTTTTTACTCGGGGGCCCATAGCCCATAGTATGGGCTATGGGCCCCCAACCCTTAAAACTAAGTATAGTCAGACTATACTTAGTTTTAAGGGTTGGGGGCCCATAGCCCATACTATGGGCTATGGGCCCCCGAGTAAAAACATAGGAAGAGGAAAAACAGAGGACGGGCCCCCTCGAAGGCCGGCAGAAGGGCGGCCTTATAGCCCCTAGCCCATAGTATGGGCTAGGGGCCCCAACCCCGACCGCCCTTCCCCCCTATATGGCTCGGGGGCCCCAGCCCATAGTATGGGCTGGGGCGCGAAGGCCGCCCTTCCCCCTATATGGCCGGGGGGGGGGGGGGGGGCTATAGGGGAAGGGCGGCCATCTAGCCCTTCAAGGGGCTCGAAGGCCGCCCCGGCCTTATAGGGGGGTTCCCCCTTAAAACTAAGTATATTCAGAATATACTTAGTTTTAAGGGGGGGGGGGGCGGCCTTATAGCCCTTCTGCCGGCCTTATAGGGGGCGGCCTTATAGCCCTTCTGCCGGCCTTATAGGGGGCGGCCTTATAGCCCCGGCCATATAGGGGAGAGGCCTTCAAGGGTTTTCCCCTTTAAACTAAGTATAGTCTGACTATACTTAGTTTAAAGGGGAAAACCAGAGTAAGAGGCAGAAGGGCGGCCTACGAGCCCCCAACCCATTATAAATAAGTATAATCAGATTATACTTATTTATAATGGTTGGGGCCCTTCCCCCTCTCTCTATGTTTTTCCTCTTCCTATGTTTTTCCTCGGGGGCCCCTAGCCCCAAGGTGGGGCTGGGGGCCCCCACCCGTTATAAATAAGTATAATCTGATTATACTTATTTATAATGGTTGGGGGCCCCAAGCCCATACTTGGGGCTTGGGGCCCGTCCTATGTTTTTCCTCTCTTATGGGTTTCCCCTTATAATTAAGTATAGTCTGACTATACTTAATTATAAGGGGAAACCCATAAGAGAGGAAAAACATTGAGAGAGGAAAAACATAGGAAAAGCCCATACTTGGGGCTTGGGGTTGGGGGCCCCTAGCCCCAACTTGGGGCTGGGGGCCCCCAAGCCCCCGAGTAAAAACATAGGACAGGCCTGGGGGCCCCTAGCCCATAGTATGGGCTAGGGGCCCCATACCGCCCTTCTGCCGGTCGGGGGCCCCTAGCCCATACCTGGGGCTAGGGGCCCCCAGGCCTGTCCTATGTTTTTACCGTTATAAATAAGTTTAATCAGATTAAACTTATTTATAAGGGTTGGGGGCTCGAAGGCCGCCCTTCTGCCTCGATGGCCGGGGGCTATATGGCCGCCCCCTATAGGGCCGGGGGCTCGAAGGCCGCCCCTGGCCTTCGAAGGGGCGGCCCTATAGCCCCCGGCCATCGAGGCAGAAGGGCGGCCATATAGCCCTTCAAGGGGTTTCCTCGGGGGCCCCAAGCCCCAAGTATGGGCTTGGGGCCCCCGACCCTTTAAACTAAGTATAGTCTGACTATACTTAGTTTAAAGGGGAAAACCCTTGAAGGCCTGTCCGAAGTTTTTACCCTTAAAACTAAGTATAGTCTGACTATACTTAGTTTTAAGGGTAAAAACTTCGGAAGAGGGGAAGAGCCATATAGCCTATAATCTATTAGCGGGAAAAAAGCAAAAGAAAAA